AATCTCCATCAACTGCACTCCGTGTACACTCCGTTCCGTCTCCCGCCTCGATCTCGTAAACTCGATCGAGTCACTAAAGTGCCTACGCAGATAAATCTCCATGGGGTAGGAACGTTACGTCTCTTACCATTACGTTACTTAAACAGTAGTCCTTTAAGAGGTCTCCTTAACATCTAGGTCAACTGCACTTCTCGTAAGAGGTCTCTTTAACACCTAGGTCAACTGCATTTACGTTACTTAAACAATAGTCTGGTGGGGTAGGCCCCTAGCGGTCGAGTCCCGTCAGGTCCTCGATCTTACGATCGAGCAGATAAATCTCCACACAACGTTACTTAAAGTAGTCTGGTGGGGAAAGAGACGCAACGGAGTGATAAAAGACGTAACGTAAATGCAGTTGATCTAGATAGATGTTAAAAAGACCTCTTACGAGAAGTGAAGTCGACTTGGATGTTAGGAGACCTGGCTGTTAAGGAGATTTATCTAATAGTACTCGACCGACAGGAAAGAGACGTAACGTGAGTGCGGGAGATGCAACGGAGTGCGGGAGACGTAACGTTATGCAATCGACCTCTTTAAGGATATTAAGGAACCTCTTATGAGAAGTGCGGGAGATGTAACGGAGTGAAATCGACCTAGATGTTAAGTCGACCTGGATGTTAGGAGACCTAGATGTTAAGGAGACCTGGATGTTACGAGGATCGCAAGCTCGAGTCCCGTCAGGTCCTCGATCTAGGAGATCGAGCAGATGAATCTCCATGGGGTAGGAGATTTATCTGCTCTCCCTTCGGGTTCGCTACCTATCGGTTTTTGTCTAAAGCCTCGCTACCTTTCAGGTAGCAGCCTCCGGAAAGAGACGTAACGTGAGTGCGGGAGATGTAACGTTATGCAATCGACCTAGATAGATGTTAAAGAGACCTCTTACGAGGAGTGATAAAAGACGTAACGTAAATTTAACCTATTAAAGGATATTAAGGAACATATTATAGAAAGTGAAGTCGTCCGGGATGTTAGGAGACCTAGATGTTTAGGAGACCCGGATGTTACTGAACCACCAGACTATCTTAGTTATACAATCGACCTCTTAAAAGATGTTAAAGAGACCTCTTACGAGTATAGGGACTCGACCGTACCCTTGGGGGTACGTTTAAGTAACGTAATGCGGGAGATGTAACGGAGTGTAATCGACCTAGATGTTAAGTCGACCTAGATTTTAAGGTTAAAGAGACCTCTTAAGGGGACCCTAAAAGGGAGAGAGACTTGTTGCTGCTGGGAAGAATGTAGCGGGGGAAGCTCATACAATTGGCTCACAATCGGTTCCGTTTGGTCAACAAACCTATGGTGAACGATAGGATCGCTCACAAAAGTTTGTGATGGAGCCGAGACGGAAGCGGAGGAAACTTTTGATGCGGGGATTGTAGAGGAGACCTCAGTGTCTGACGTTGGGATCGGCGAAGCCATGAAGAGGAAGATTTGCATAAAACGGCTAGGGTGTTTTTTAAACGTGGAGATCGGTAGAGTCCCGTCAAGGAAAGAGGGTTTACTGATACCATAAAAGAAGAAGAATATGAGGCTATACCTCTGCCCTTTCTATATATATGAAAGGGTACAATTACAATATTTCCCATATATCTACTCTATATAGAAAATAGAATTAGTGTTCTCGGGGGAATTTCCACTTCTTTTCCGTTCTCGCTTGCAGTAAGCAGGAGCCCACTTAGAGACAAATTGGAGTAATTTCATGTAATGAACGATCCACCTTTGAATTCAAATGTTCCGAAAGGAGAAGAAGGAGAATAACAAAAAAGGTAAAAGAGCAAGAGTAGTTGTCTTTGGTCAGAGAATGTTCTTTCTTATTGGAGTGATCCTGTAGAAAAAAGTGGTAGATTGGGAGAGGAGGTCGATGGAAAGAGACGTAACGTGAGTGATAAAAGACGTAACGTAAATGCAGTTGATGGGAGATGTAACGTTATACAATCGATGGAAGACGTAACGTGAATACAATTGAGCTATTAAAGGAAGTTAAAGAGACCTCTTACGAGGAGTGATAAAAGACGTAACGTAAATACAGTTATTAAAGGATATTAAAGAACCTCTTATGAGAAGTGCGGGAGATGTAACGGAGTGAAATCGACCTAAAGGAGACCTGGATGTTAGGAGACCTAGATGTTAAGTTGACCTGGATGTTAAAGAGACCTCTTAAAGGACTATGTCGACTTCTTAAAGGAGACCTCTTAAAGAACTATCTCGACCTAGTTGTCGAGGTAGATCTAGTCTCAAGATTGAAACCGTTCACGCACTTGATCGAACGAACGGGTATTGGGAAGTTGCTGTCTGACGTACCGGAGACCCTCGAGAAACCTCGATCATTGCGCTTACAACAATTGATCAAGTAATCCGCTGCACCCGTAACACCAAACATGGGCGCTTTCACCCGCCAATGAATTAATGGAATTCTTTCTCACCCTACGAGGTTTCTTCTTCGGCCATCCCCATTTCCTTCTACTTCATGTTCTCCTGCATTCCTTGACTGCGCTAGGCGGGAGCTGCACATAGAGGTGCGGAATTTTCTTTTTGAGAGACCTGTTCTCCTTTCTATCGCGCGAGCTTCCCTCTCCCTTTTGGGGAGTAAGATATAAGGCGTGAGAGGACCGAGCCAGTGGAACGATAGATGGATTCCTGCCCCACTATTCACGAGTAGTTGAGGTTGTCTTCTGGTATCCTGTTCACTAGACAAAAAGGGCTAACGCTAGGGGAGAGGAAATAGCATTGCTCTATGGGACATGAGAAAGTAGTTGAGACAAGGAAGATAAAGGCTCCCGCTTCCGAATTCAGTGCTTTCGCATTCAACATCAGACGAGGCTCATCCAATTTGAAACTTCTGGTGTGAGATTCTCTCTCCACGGTTTTGGATCTTCTCGTTGAGTCCTCGATCGGTGCATATGCTCTCCCCGATCTCTCGAATAGCGGTCTCCCCGTCCACCCTTAATTCCCTCTCTATTTATTGCCTCGTCCATCTAGGCATCGAGCAAGGATCAGTCACCAAGCCCACCCTCTCATACCTCAATTCGGATAGATGTTTTGGTTCGTGTTGGGTTTCGGCGGGAATCCCGGATCGAGATTTCAGTTTCGGGCCCCCACAAAACTACGAGTACGGCGAGTGGAGAGCTAGTGAGTGACCTGTCAGCGGATCACGAGTCTTGTCGGTAGCACCTTGATTTCACCAATCATACCGAGCCAACCTTCGCCCACGGCAGATGGAATGATATATGCCGAGGAAATAAATGTTTTGGTGCGGAAAGAAAGAGTGGTAACGGCCATCGGGGTAGGTCGTGTCGAGCCGCAAAAAGCTTCCCTGCCTAGTCTCCCTCGTTCCCGACACCATGAGATATGCTTGGCCCGGTGATCAGGATCGATTCATTTAGCGAGAAATGGTTGGGTTTCGGGTATCGGGCGTGCTCTCTTCGTATAGTAATTAGGTCGACTCCGGGTAGGCGATCGCGCAGCGATCTTAAAGGGTCTATCACTCCCTCTGCCCCAAAAGGAGTTGCTCCGCACCTCGACCCGAGGAGATTTATCTGCTCGACTTCGAGTCGCCTTGAACCAGACTACTACGGACCAAACGTCAGCGATGAGGTTCATGAATCAATATACTGATCTGTGAGTCTATCCATTAAGAGGTCTCCTAAGAGGTCGACTTTAAGAGGTCTCCTTTAAGAGGTCTCCTAACATCCAGGTCGACTTCACTCACGTTACGTCTCTTACCATTACGTTACTTAAACATCTGGTGGGGTAGGCTCGCTAGCGCTTTTCCGGCGCAAGGGATCGGTCGAGTCGCTCCGTGGAGATTTATCTGCGTAGGCACTTTAGTGACTCGATCGAGTTTACGAGATCTCCCTTAACATCCAGGTCTCCTTAACATCTAGGTCGATTTCACTCCGTTACAAGATATTAAAGCACGTTACGTCGTAGTTTGGCGGTTCAGTAACATCTAGGTCTCCTTAACATCTAGGTCTCCTAACATCCTTTAAGAGGTCTCCTAACATCCAGGACGACTTCACTTTCTATAATAGGTTCCTTAATCTCCTTTAATAGGTTAAATTTACGTTACGTCTTTTATCACTGCCTCATAAGAGGTTCCTTAATATCCTTAGTCGATTGCATAACGTTACGTCTCCCGCACTCCGTTACAAGATATTAAAGCACGTTACGTCTCTTTCCCAAACTACTGATTTATCTGCGTAGGCACTTTAGTGACTCGATCGAGTTTACGAGATCGAGGCGGGAGACGGAACGGAGTGTACACGGAGTGCAGTTGATGGAAGACGTAACGTGAATACAACTGATGGGAGATGTAACGGAGTGCGGGAGACGTAACGTTATGTGGAGATTTATCTGCTCGTGCGCCAGCACGAGGAGATTTATCGGCGTAGGAGATTTATCTACTCGAGCGCATTTATGCGATCGAGGCGGGAGACGGAACGGAGTGTACACGGAGTGCAGTTGATGGAAGACGCAACGTGAATAAATTGATGGAGATTTATCTGCTCGATCTCCTAGATCGAGGACCTGATGGGACTCGAGCTGCGATCCTCGTAACATCCAGGTCTCCTTAACATCTAGGTCTCCTAACATCCAGGTCGACTTAACATCTAGGTCGATTTCACTCCGTTACATCTCCCGCACTTCTCATAAGAGGTTCCTTAATATCCTTAAAGAGGTCTCATTAACATCTAGGTCGACTCTACTCCCGTTACGTCTCCCACATAACGTTACGTCTCCCGCACTCCGTTGCATCTCCCGCACTCACGTTACGTCTCTTTCCTATCGGTCGAGTAGATAAATCTCCTACCCCACCAGATGTTTAAGTAACGTGAATACAATTGAGCTATTAAAGGAAGTTAAAGAGAGCTCTTACGAGGAGTGAAGTCTTCCTAGATGTTAAGTTGCGCAGGATGTTACGGGGACTCGAGCGGCGATCCTCGTAACATCCAGGTCTCCTTAACATCTAGGTCGATTTCACTCCGTTGCATCTCCCGCACTTACGTTACGTCTCTTTCCTATCGGTCGAGTAGATAAATCTCCTGCCCCACCAGAAGTTTAAGTAATGTAATGATAAAAGACGTAACGTAAATGCTGTTGATCCATTAGATATTAAGGAACCTCTTATGAGAAGTGCGGGAGATGTAACGTTATACAATCGAGCTATTAAAGGAAGTTAAAGAGAGCTCCTATGAGGAGTGCGGGAGACGTAACGTTATGTGGGAGACGTAACGGGAGTAGAGTCGACCTAGATGTTAATGAGACCTATTAAAGGATATTAAGGAACCTCTTATGAGGCTTTAATATCTTGTAACGGAGTGCGGGAGACGTAACGTTATGCAATCGACCTTTTTAAGGATATTAAGGAACCTCTTATGAGGAGTGAAGTCGACCTCTTAAAGGATGTTAGGAGACCTAGATGTTAAGTCGACCTGGATGTTAGGAGACCTAGATGTTAAGGAGACCGGGATGTTAGGAGACCTAGATGTTAATGAGATGGGAGATGCAACGGAGTGTAATCGACCCGGATATTAAGGAACCTCTTATGAGGCAGTGATAAAAGACGTAACGTAAATTTAACCTATTAAAGGAGATTAAGGAACCTATTATAGAAAGTGCGGGAGATGTAACGTTATACAACCGATGGAAGACGTAACGTGAATACAATTGAGCTATTAAAGGAAAGAGAGCTCTTACGAGGAGTGATAAAAGACGTAACGTAAATACAGTTATTAAAGGAGATTAAGGAACATATTATAGAAAGTGCGGGAGATGTAACGTTATACAATCAATTAAAGGATATTAAGGAACCTCTTACGAGGAGTGCGGGAGACGTAACGTTATGTGGAGATTTATCTGCTCGATCGTAAGATCGAGGTGGGAGACGGAACGGAGTGTACACGGAGTGCAGTTGATGGAAGACGTAACGTGAATACAACTGACCTATTAAAGGATGTTAAAGAGAGCTCTTACGAGGAGTGAAGTCTTCCTAGATGTTAAGTTGCGCTAGATGTTATAGGGACTCGACCGTTGCCAAACCCAACCCCTGCCCCACCAGACTACTTTAAGTAACGTAAATGCAGTTGAGCTATACTAGTTAAATAGAGCTCTTACGAGGAGTGATAAAAGACGTAACGTAAATTTAACCTATTAAAGGATATTAAGGAACATATTATAGAAAGTGCGGGAGATGTAACGTTATACAATCGATGGGAGATGTAACGGAGTGTAATCGACCAGGATATTAAGGAACCTCTTACGAGGAGTGAAATCGACCTAGATGTTAAGGAGACCGGGATGTTAGGAGATGGGAGATGTAACGGAGTGCAATCGACCTCTTAAAAGATGTTAATGAGACCTATTAAAGGATATTAAGGAACCTCTTATGAGGCAGTGATAAAAGACGTAACGTAAATTTAACCTATTAAAGGAGATTAAGGAACCTATTATAGAAAGTGCGGGAGATGTAACGTTATACAACCGATGGAAGACGTAACGTGAATACAATTGAGCTATTAAAGGAAAGAGAGCTCTTACGAGGAGTGAAGTCTTCCTAGATGTTAAGTTGCCCTGGATATTAAGGAACCTCCTACGAGGAGTGAAATCGACCTAGATGTTAAGGAGACCTGGATGTTAGGAGACCTCTTAAAGGATGTTAGGAGATGGGAGATGCAACGGAGTGTAATCGACCTCTTAAAAGATGTTAAGGAGACCTGGATGTTAGGAGACCTCTTAAAGGATGTTAGGAGATGGGAGATGCAACGGAGTGTAATCGACCTCTTAAAAGATGTTAAGGAGACCGGGATGTTAGGAGATGGGAGATGCAACGGAGTGCGGGAGACGTAACGTTATGCAATCGACCTCTTTAAGGATATTAAGGAACCTCTTATGAGGAGTGAAGTCGACCTCTTAAAGGATGTTAGGAGACCTCTTAAAAGATGTTAATGAGACCTAGATGTTAAGGAGACCTGGATGTTAAGGTCGACCTCGTAAACTCGGTCGAGTGACTAAAGTCCCTACGCAGATAAATCTCCTTCGTGTGCTTCGCAACCTCGCTTTAGCCTCCGGTGGCAATGGGGTCGAGCAGATAAATCTCCACCACCTCTGTGATATCATTGCCTATAACACACCAAGCTGACTTGAAAAACCCGGAGCTGAAACCACCAGGACCCGGGCTTTTAGTGTTAGGGATGGAGAATATTGCTGCTTTGACTTACTCCCTGGTGAAAGGTTCAAGCAGTTGTAACTGTTGCGGGATGCTCAAGATATGCCCCTGCAGCCTCCTTATCAATGGGACTCCTACTCACTTCCTTCCCCAACATACCTCTTCAATATTCAATGAAATGCTGCTGGATACAATCAAAATCATGGAACCCCGTCTGCATTCACAATCGAGCTTGCTTTTTCTTTTGTTTCAAAATGGGAATGTATTTTACCAATCTAATCCAATCAGCCTTACTTCTCTGAGAGAGATTCAGCTGCTGTACTTGTTTTAATGAATTCCTGCATAGCATCCTTTTCCCTCCTCTGAGCATCAAATGGATGAGAGTGGAGAAATAGTTGATTGTAGATTCTCCCTTGCCATGTTCGCTTTACTATGATGCATACTTACTAGAATGAAGCTTCTTTAGAACCCCCTTCAAGTGCTTCAATTGAGATCTTGTAGAACAACTTGTATTTCTTCTCTCCAAACTAACTCCACCATGGTCAAGAATTGCTCATCTTCAGCCCACACAATATTTAAAAGATTGATCTCTTACTTTGTGTTGTCAGTGTAACAATCACAGGGATCAGACCTCATTATAGAAATCGGCTTATCTTCTTGGTAGATCGACGAACTGGGATAATGTGCAAGAATGCTGGCCAGTGGGAGGCGAATCTACCCCCGAAGTTTTTATGGAGAGCTTGCTCAAACTCGCTGCCTACTCGGCCTCCACCTAGTGGAAAATGATACGCTGCTGCAGCAAAGAGAGTGAAAAAACCTGCCATGCCATCCTTGAGTGTTCACAGGTACAGCACATTTGGGATATCATCCCCCGTGTAAATATGGCAGGATACAATAATTATACATCCTTCGCCGAGGTGGTGGTCGATTGGCGTGAAAAACTAAAAGAGCTGGCAATTGTTTCGTGGGAGATATGGTATAAACTTGTTGGGTTTTCCAAGAGCAGCAACCCCCCGATGAGATCGTCATTGATCAAGCTAGGAGACAGTCAGACGAGTTCACAAACCTCTCCCGGTTACCCCACGACGTTAGCTCCTGGAAGCTCAATGTGGTCTCCCCCTCAACTGAATACTATTAAACTGAATGTGGATGCTCATGTGAACGATGCCGGATGGATTGGATTAGGAATTCTTGCAAGAGATCACTCAGGCACTGTACTTTTTGCGGGTGTCCGGAGAGTTTCGGCGGTCCACCCTTTTTGCGGAATGCAAAGCAGCAGTGTTTGGCCTTGAACTAGCGAACCCTTTTGGCGCTCGTTGTCTCTGTCTCGAGTCCGATAGTCTCCAGCTCATCTCCCTCTTGTCTCACAATAGGATTCCTGTTGATGAGGTTGGTTTTCTTTTAGAAGACATTTATGATTGTCGTAGTTCCTTTGATGTTTTAGCTTGGAGTCATGTCCGTAGGTATGGTGACTCCTCGTAAGACTAGAATCGAGCCTACAGGCGTTGAGCAGAGTTGGTGGCATCCCTGAGTCTATAAATTCTCTTGTACTGATTGATTTACTACCAATATAACATCCCTCAACGTTTTTCCCTAAAAAAAAAAGTTCCCATTTCTTGATAAGAAACTGACCAACCAAGATGGACGAGAAGGAGTATAAGTCTCCAGTGGAGAGTGGCCCGCCTACCACGGCCCATACATAACCTATACTCACCGTAGATCGATGAACTCACTATAGTAAGTTCATTCTTAGTTCGAAAAAGGAGAAGTTGTTATTTAAGTTTAGGGGCATTCCCGCATGTCTAAGCTTTGGCATTTTTGGTTTATTCTAAATGACGCTTTTCTCTGGCTAATTCGGATAGACATAAATGTTATCGCAGGTAAGTCCTCCACCGTGTAGGGTTGAGAATGGTTTCCACCGAAGGTGTTTTCTCACTCTCTCTGCCCTACGGTTGAGTTGCCCCGCACCTCGACCTATCGGTCTTCATCCCATGGAGTCTGGTGCAGATAAATCTCCTGTCGGTTTCCTTCCAATCACAGTAGTCTGGTGCAGATAAATCTCCTATCGGTCTTCAAATAGTCTGGTGGGGTTTGGCTCGACAACTAGGTCGACTCCGTTACGAGGGTCGACTGCACTATGAGGTCGACTGCACAACGTAACGTAGTGTGGAGATTTATCTACTCGATCGTAACTACGATCGAGGACCTGACGGGACTCGAGCGCTAGCGAAGAGGGAGTTTAAGTAACGTGAGTGCATCTGGTGGGGAAAGAGACGCAACGGAGTGAAGTCGACCGTTACTACCCTACCAAACTACTCCTGCTACCGCTAGGTAGCGAACCTTAAGGGAGAGTCCCTATAACATAACATCCGAGGTCAACTGCACTCCGTGTACACTCCGGGCGCAAGGGCTTCGCTAAAGCTCGAGTCCCTTTTATGAGGTCTCCTTAACATCTAGGTCTCCTAACATCCAGGTCGACTTAACATCTAGGTCTCCTAACATCCTTTAAGAGGTCGACTTCACTCCTCATAAGAGGTTCCTTAATATCCTTAAAAAGGTCGATTGCATAACGTTACGTCTCCCGCACTCCGTTACAAGATATTAAAGCCTCATAAGAGGTTCCTTAATATCCTTTAATAGGTCTCATTAACATCTAGGTCGACTCTACTCCCGTTACGTCTCCCACATAACGTTACGTCTCCCGCACTCCTCATAGGAGCTCTCTTTAACTTCCTTTAATAGCTCGATTGTATAACGTTACATCTCCCGCACTTCTCATAAGAGGTTCCTTAATATCTAATGGATCAACAGCATTTACGTTACGTCTTTTATCATTACATTACGTCTCCCACATAACGTTACGTCTCCCGCACTCCGTTGCATCTCCCATCTCCTAACATCCAGGTCGACTTAACATCTAGGTCGATTTCACTCCGTTACAAGATATTAAAGCCTCGTAAGAGGTTCCTTAATATCCGGGTCGATTACACTCCGTTACATCTCCCATCGATTGTATAACGTTACATCTCCCGCACTTCTCATAAGAGGTTCCTTAATATCTAATAGATCAAATTTACGTTACGTCTTTTATCATTACATTACTTAAACTTCTGGTGGGGTAGGGGTTGGGTTTGGCAGCGGTCGAGTCCCTATAACATCTAGCGCAACTTAACATCTAGGAAGACTTCACTCCTCGTAAGAGCTCTCTTTAACATCCTTTAATAGGTCAGTTGTATTCACGTTACGTCTTCCATCAACTGCACTCCGTGTACACTCCGTTCCGTCTCCCACCTCGTGCTGGCGCACGAGCAGATAAATCTCCACATAACGTTACGTCTCCCGCACTCCTCGTAAGAGGTTCCTTAATATCCTTTAATAGCTCGATTGTATAACGTTACATCTCCCGCACTTCTCATAAGAGGTTCCTTAATATCTAATGGATCAACTGCATTTACGTTACGTCTTTTATCATTACGTTACGTCTCCCGCACTCCGTTACAAGATATTAAAGCACGTTACGTCTCTTTCCTTGCAGGTCGAGTAGATAAATCCCCTTTAGCTGCTACCTGAAAGGTAGCGAGGCTTTAGACAAAACTGTCAGGGAGCGAACCAGGGCCACCGGAGGCAAGCGAGTCCCTATAACATCCAGGGCAACTTAACATCTAGGAAGACTTCACTCCTCGTAAGAGCTCTCTTTAACATCCAGGGCAACTTAACATCTAGGTCTCCTTAACATCTAGGTCGATTTCACTCCGTTACAAGATGTAAAGCCTCGTAAGAGCTCTCTTTAACATCATAGTATAGGTCAATTTATTCACGTTACGTCTTCCATCAATTGTATTCACGTTACGTCTTCCATCAACTGCACTCCGTGTACACTCCGTTCCGTCTCCCACCTCGTGCTAGCGCACGAGCAGATAAATCTCCACACTCACGTTACTTAAACGTTGGGGCTTTAGCCTGCTACCGCTAGGTAGCGAACCCGAAGGAGTACGGTCGAGGGTAGGCGCAAGGGCTCCCTATCGGTCGAGCTATTTCATCCCTATAACATCCAGCGCAACTTAACATCCTTAAAGAGGTCTCCTAACATCCAGGATCCTTCAGCATCTAGGTCTCTTTAACATCTAGGTCAACTTCACTCCTCGTAAGAGGTTTCCTTAATATCTACTAGGTCAACTTAACATCTGGGTCGATTTCACTCCGTTACATCTCCCTCATTCACGTTACGTCTCCCGCACTCCGTTGCATCTCCCGCACTTCTCATAAGGGGTTCCTTAATTTAATAGGTAAAATTTACGTTACGTCTTTTATCACTCCTCGTAAGAGCTCTCTTTAACATCATAGTATAGGTCAATTTATTCACGTTACGTCTTCCATCAACTGCACTCCGTGTACACTCCGTTCCTTAAACTTCTGGTGGGCTCCTACCCTACCAAACTACTCCAGCTACCTTCCAGGTAGCGTGGCTTTAGACAAAAACCGATAGGTAGCGAACCTTGAAGTCGAGTCCCTATAACATCCAGCGCAACTTAACATCTAGGAAGACTTCACTCCTCGTAAGAGCTCTCTTTAACATCTAATATAGCTCAATTTATTCACGTTACGTCTTCCATCAACTGCACTCCGTGTACACTCCGTTCCGTCTCCCGCCTCGATCTCGTAAACTCGATCGAGTCACTAACTACGCAGATAAATCAGTAGTTTGGTGGGGAAAGAGACGTAACGTGAATACAATTGAGCTATTAAAGGAAGTTAAAGAGAGCTCTTACGAGGAGTGAAGTCTTCCTAGATGTTAAGTTGCCCTGGATATTAAGGAACCTCCTACGAGGAGTGCGGGAGACGTAACGTTATGTGGAGATTTATCTGCTCGATCGTAAGATCGAGGTGGGAGACGGAACGGAGTGTACACGGAGTGCAGTTGATGGAAGACGTAACGTGAATACAACTGACCTATTAAAGGATGTTAAAGAGAGCTCTTACGAGGAGTGAAGTCTTCCTAGATGTTAAGTTGCGCTAGATGTTATAGGGACTCGACCGTTGCCAAACCCAACCCCTGCCCCACCAGACTACTTTAAGTAACGTAAATGCAGTTGAGCTATACTAGTTAAATAGAGCTCTTACGAGGAGTGATAAAAGACGTAACGTAAATTTAACCTATTAAAGGATATTAAGGAACATATTATAGAAAGTGCGGGAGATGTAACGTTATACAATCGATGGGAGATGTAACGGAGTGTAATCGACCAGGATATTAAGGAACCTCTTACGAGGAGTGAAATCGACCTAGATGTTAAGGAGACCGGGATGTTAGGAGATGGGAGATGTAACGGAGTGCAATCGACCTCTTAAAAGATGTTAATGAGACCTATTAAAGGATATTAAGGAACCTCTTATGAGGCAGTGATAAAAGACGTAACGTAAATTTAACCTATTAAAGGAGATTAAGGAACCTATTATAGAAAGTGCGGGAGATGTAACGTTATACAACCGATGGAAGACGTAACGTGAATACAATTGAGCTATTAAAGGAAAGAGAGCTCTTACGAGGAGTGAAGTCTTCCTAGATGTTAAGTTGCCCTGGATATTAAGGAACCTCCTACGAGGAGTGAAATCGACCTAGATGTTAAGGAGACCTGGATGTTAGGAGACCTCTTAAAGGATGTTAGGAGATGGGAGATGCAACGGAGTGTAATCGACCTCTTAAAAGATGTTAAGGAGACCTGGATGTTAGGAGACCTCTTAAAGGATGTTAGGAGATGGGAGATGCAACGGAGTGTAATCGACCTCTTAAAAGATGTTAAGGAGACCGGGATGTTAGGAGATGGGAGATGCAACGGAGTGCGGGAGACGTAACGTTATGCAATCGACCTCTTTAAGGATATTAAGGAACCTCTTATGAGGAGTGAAGTCGACCTCTTAAAGGATGTTAGGAGACCTCTTAAAAGATGTTAATGAGACCTAGATGTTAAGGAGACCTGGATGTTACTGAACCACCAAACTATTCGGAGTGTAGTCGACCTCTTATAAGAAGGTGAATAGCGATACACGTCCGTTCTCTTTCTTTTCCCATGTAAGAGGTCGAGAAAGGCCCTTGTAACTCGACTTCTACCAACCTAATCAGAAAGAATGGATTCTCGGTCGTCCCAAAGGCTCATGATGTCTTTTGCAGCTGGAGAAGAAGGTCGAACTTCTTTCTCTTCTTCTGGAACGTATGGCCTTGGACCGGCGCAGGCTCACGCCCGGAAAGAGAAGGCACTCTTCGAAGGACAGAAAGTCATCAACTGCCCGCTGGGCCATTCTTCATCTCTATCTTCATGCGGAAGAGAATTCGGATTCATTCCGAGGGGATGCTCACTCGTCTTGACTACTAACCGAGCAGTATTCTGCGAACATTCTTGGCTGATACAAGACCAAAGCTCTCTCTGGATTACGGCCTCTCTCCCGAGAGAGACTCTACCAACCCTACCCGTAAAGAGGTAGTCCCCATTTCTTGTGTGTACCAGCCAAAGTGAGAAAGGACAAAGGAAGATGCGGATTCCCCCTAAGGACTGCGCTAGCGGAGACAAGAAAGGCTATCTTACGCAGACCGTCGACCGGCCTCATTAATAAGATAAATCCCTCTACCTATCTTTTCTCCTCTGGAATGAAGTGGGAGAGATGCCACTGTCAAATCGATTCAAGGAGCGCACCTCTTTGTACGGAAGCGAGACCGACCAGCACAGTCGAATCCTTCTTTCGTTGGCTTACTTCCTGAGATCCCAGGTGCCTATTTACTATGAATCGTGAAAAAGAGTTCTCATTAAAAGAAAGAGCGTAGGGTATTTATTAACTCGACCCGAAGCCGTACCCAACCCGACGGACACTCAACCGCAGGTCCGAAAGAGACGTAACGTGCTTTAATATCTTGTAACGTTGTGTGGAGATTTATCTGCTCGATCGTAAGATCGAGGACCTGACGGGACTCGAGCGGCGATCCTCGATCCAGGAGATCGAGTAGATAAATCTCCTACCCCACCAGAAGTTTAAGTAACGTAATGATAAAAGACGTAACGTAAATGCAGTTGACCTAGATAGATGTTAAAAAGACCTCTTATGAGGAGTGAAGTCGACCTGGATGTTAGGAGACCTAGATGTTAATGAGACCTAGATGTTAAGGAGACCCGGATGTTACTGAACCACCAAACCCTGCGGCCACGCAGGCCACCTACCCCACCAAACTACACGACCACCGGGAATCGATAGCCACGAGCCTCACCCCGTGAATCTGAGAATTTCCAATATACCGGTAAAGGTAAAAAAGGCAAAAAGTTTGATTTCTCACCCGATTTACTGAACAAAAAACCTAATACATGTCACATTCAAACCAAAACCTATATCCTAAATTAGCTACTTGGGAAATGAAGTAAGTTGAAAGTAGTTGACATAAAATTAAGAAGTGGTTGGCATCGGTTAACAGAAAAGAATCAACCAAATCCTGAAGGAGCATAAAATACCATGTCGACCAAAGTCAAAGAAATCAAATAGTCTGCAAATGCGGGAAATTTGAACATGGAATGAATAAACCGAATCCGTGGTTCTCATACCATTGGGAGTTTACCAAAATTTACTCGAGCTGCTCCGCACCTTCGGTGGTTGGGCTCGGCCGACCTATGGTCGAGTAAACGTCGTCTGGTGGGGAAAGAGACGCAACGGCCTTAATATCTTGTAACGGTGTGTGGACTCCGTGACTCGATCGTAAGATCGAGGAAAGAGACGTAACGTGAGTGCGGGAGATGTAACGTGAATGCAATCGTGGAGATTTATCTGCTCGATCGTAGTTACGATCTCCCTTAACATCTAGGTCTCCTTAACATCTAGGTCGATTTCACTCCGTTACAAGATATTAAAGCACGTTACGTCATAGTTTGGCGGTTCAGTAACATCTAGGTCTCCTTAACATCTAGGTCTCCTAACATCCTTTAAGAGGTCTCCTAACATCCAGGACGACTTCACTTTCTATAATAGGTTCCTTAATCTCCTTTAATAGGTTAAATTTACGTTACGTCTTTTATCACTGCCTCATAAGAGGTTCCTTAATATCCTTAAAGAGGTCTCATTAACATCTAGGTCGACTTCACTCCTCGTAAGAGCTCTATTTAACTAGTATAGCTCAACTGCATTTACGTTACTTAAACTCCCTCTCCCTAACGGTCGAGTCCCTAAAGGGCCACATAACGTTACGTCTCCCGCACTCCGTTACAAGATATTAAAGCACGTTACGTCTCTTTCCCAAACTACTGATTTATCTGCGTAGGGACTTTAGTCACTCGACCGAGTTTACGAGGTCGAGGTGGGAGACGGAACGGAGTGTACACGGAGTGCAGTTGACCTCGGATGTTATAGGGACTCGACCGCTGCCAAACCCAACCCCTACCCCACCAGAAGTTTAAGTAACGGAGTTCAAAGAACGGAGTGCAGTTGACCTCGGATGTTATAGGGATGAAATAGCTCGACCGTTAGGGAGCCCTTGCGCCTACCCCTCGAGTGACGATCCTCGACCTCGTAAACTCGGTCGAGTGACTAAAGTCCCTACGTACTATTAGATAAATCTCCTTAACAGCCGGGTCTCCTTAACATCTAGGTCTCATTAACATCTAGGTCGACTTCATTACGTTACTTAAACAGTAGTCTGGTGGGGTAGGAGATTTATCTACTCGATCTCCTGGATCGAGGATCGCCGCTCGAGTCCCTTTCAGGTCCTCGATCTTACGATCGAGCAGATAAATCTCCACACAACGTTACATCTCCCGCACTTCGTTGCGTCTCTTTCCCCACCAGACTATTTTAAGTAACGGAGTGAACACGGAGTGCAGTTGACCTCTTAAAATTCCTCTATGTTAAAGAGACCTCTTACGAGGCAGTGATAAAAGACGTAACGTAAATGCAGTTGATGGAAGACGTAACGTGAATAAATTGACCTATATTAGATATTAAGGAACCTCTTATGAGAAGTGAAGTGATAAAAGACGTAACGTAAATACAGTTGATGGGAGACGTAACGTAAATGCAGTTGACCTATACTATGATGTTAAAGAGACCTCTACGAGGAGTGAAGTCGACCTAGATGTTAAAGGATATTAAAAAGACCTATTATAAGGAGTGCGGGAGATGTAACGGAGTGAAATCGACCTAGATGTTAAGGAGACCAGGATGTTAGGAGACCTAGATTTTTTCCGTTAAGTTGACGCGGATATTAAGGAACCTCTTATGAGAAGTGCGGGAGATGCAACGGAGTGCGGGAGACGTAACGTGAATGAGGGAGATGTAACGGAGTGAAATCGACCCAGATGTTAAGTTGACCTAGTAGATATTAAGGAAACCTCTTACGAGGAGTGAAGTTGACCTAGATGTTAAAGAGACCTAGATGCTGAAGGATCCTGGATGTTAGGAGACCTCTTTAAGGATGTTAAGGAGACCTGGATGCTAAGGAAACTTATGTGTAAAAGCAGCTTCCCTAAAGAGAGATGCGGAGGCACAAAGTCCCCTATATGAATCCCACTTACCGCTGAAAGCAAGTGAGGCGGCTCTCGGGCGAGAGTCACGAACGGATAAGAGGTATGGACTGCAGGAGACCTCTTAAAGGATGTTAAGTTGACTATGATGTTAAAGTCGAGCTCTTAAAGGATGTTAGGAGACCTCTTAAGGGAGACCTCTTAAAAGACTACTTCGACCTGGATGTTAGGAGACCTCTTAAGGGAGACCTCTTAAAAGATGTTAAGGCACGTTACTTAAAGTCTCCCCACAACGTTACGTCTCTTTCAGTGTTAGAATCTACTTTTTGCCCTTAGGTCCTCGGTTGTGAGATACTCAGGTTGATGAGAAATACTCTTATGCATGGGTTTGTTGACCATCAATGGTCGTGGAATCGACCTCTTAAAAGGAGTGAGCAAGCGGAGCAAAAAAAGAAATTTATCCGCTCGGAAGCGCATCAGATCGACTTCCAGAGCGAGGACAGGAGTAAGACGTGTAGGCTCGAGCTGCAAGTCATGGTCCTTCTTAGTCAGAGATTTGATTGTGTAAGAAAATAGATTCTTAGCAGCGGAGAAGGTATGAGGAGAGCGCAGCAGCGCGACTTCCAGGCGCTTCCTGCTATCCCAGGCCCAGACGGAGGATCGATGGCGGTAGCTGATCCAGAGCTGCGTCGAGAAGTCACCGGTCGTCAGTCACTTGAAGGGTCACGAAAGGTCGGATTCTATACGCTCGGATGAGACGGAGAGCGTGGGATCGAAGAGGAGTTCTCGTCTTATTCAGCCTGCTAAGGCTCGAGAATTAAGAGGTCGCCAAGAGTGATAGGCGATAGTCCCCTTATTTATATAGGCGTGTGATTTTAAAGGTCCGGGCCTTGCTGAGTCTTAGGTGCGTGCTCGCAAGGAACAGCTAGGCGACGGGCTTCTGCATAAGTAGGACGTAAGGCGAAAAGGTCAGCTAGCTCGACCTACTATTTGCTACCGACAAGACCCATTTCCTTCGAGCCGCCTTGAGTAAAAAGATCTGCCTTGTTCTTTAGTCCGGGCAGAATCCGAATATGAATGATATGCTTAAACAGTTATGACTAACGAAGGGCGAGAAGTTGGCGAGGCTAGTCCCAGTGAAGGATATGAAAGAAAACCTGGGGGAGAAGCCTGTCAAGTAAGAGGAAGAGATGACCTATGATATGAAACTGATCGGGGGACTTTATCCATATACCGGAGGATTCGCTAACTATACCTTACACGGAAGAACCCAAGGGCGTATTCAGCATGGAAGGGCTTCCTGGCTAGAAGGTGCTGCGCGGATCCCTATTCTTGAGAATTCTAAGATTGACTTTCGCTGGAGAACTTCGAGACAATGACTCTCAGCGCTGAACGATTTAGTCGACTGCACTCCGTTTCTTAAGAGGTCTCCTTAACATCTAGGTCTCCTAACATCCTTTAAGAGGTCTCCTAACATCCAGGACGACTTCACTTCTCATAAGAGCTCCCTTAATATCCGGGTCTCTTTAACATCTAGGTCAACTTCACTCCTCGTAAGAGGTCTCTTTAACATCTAGGTCAACTGCATTCACGTTACGTCTCCCGCACTCCGTTACATCTCCCATTAACTGCATTTACGTTACGTCTTTTATCACTCCTCGTAAGAGGTCTTTTTAACATCCTTTAAGATCTAGGTCAACTTAACATCTGGGTCTCATTAACATCTGGGTCAACTACACTCCTCGTAAGAGGTTTCCTTAATATCCTTAAAAACTGGGTCAACTTAACATCTGGGTCGATTTCACGGGCGCAAGGGAGTGGCGGGAAAGAGACGTAACGTGAGTGATAAAAGACGTAACGTAAATGAAGTTGACCTCGTAGATATTAAGGAACCTCTTATGAGAAGTGCGGGAGATGCAACGGAGTGCGGGAGACGTAACGTGAATGCAGTTAATCTAGTAGATATTAAGGAAACCTCTTACGAGGAGTGAAGTTGACCTAGATGTTAAAGAGACCTAGATGCTGAAGGATCCTGGATGTTAGGAGACCTCTTTAAGGATGTTAAGGAGACCTGGCTGTTAAGGAGATTTATCTAATAGTACTCGACCGAAAGAGACGTAACGTGCTTTAATATCTTGTAACGGAGTGCGGGAGACGTAACGTAATGATAAAAGACGTAACGTAAATGCAGTTGATCTATTAGATATTAAGGAACCTCTTATGAGAAGTGCGGGAGATGTAACGTTATACAATCGATGGGAGATGTAACGGAGTGTAATCGACCCGGATATTAAGGAACCTCTTACGAGGAGTGCGGGAGACGTAACGTTATGTGGAGATTTATCTGCTCGATCGTAAGATCGAGGTGGGAGACGGAACGGAGTGTACACGGAGTGCAGTTGATGGAAGACGTAACGTGAATACAACTGACCTATTAAAGGATGTTAAAGAGAGCTCTTACGAGGAGTGATAAAAGACGTAACGTAAATTTAACCTATTAAAGGAGATTAAGGAACCTCTTATGAGAAGTGCGGGAGATGTAACGTTATACAACCGATGGAAGACGTAACGTGAATATAATTGAGCTATTAAAGGAAAGAGAGCTCTTACGAGGAGTGAAGTCTTCCTAGATGTTAAGTTGCCCTGGATATTAAGGAACCTCCTACGAGGAGTGAAATCGACCTAGATGTTAAGGAGACCTGGATGTTAGGAGATGGGAGATGTAACGGAGTGCAATCGACCTCTTAAAAGATGTTAAGTTGCGCTAGATGTTATAGGGACTCGACCGAAGGGAGCCCTTGCGCCTACCCTCGACCGTTGCCAAACCCAACCCCTGCCCCACCAGACTACTTTAAGTAACGTAAATGCAGTTGAGCTATACTAGTTAAATAGAGCTCTTACGAGGAGTGATAAAAGACGTAACGTAAATTTAACCTATTAAAGGATATTAAGGAACATATTATAGAAAGTGCGGGAGATGTAACGTTATACAATCGAGCTATTAAAGGAAGTTAAAGAGAGCTCCTATGAGGAGTGCGGGAGACGTAACGTTATGTGGGAGACGTAACGGGAGTAGAGTCGACCTAGATGTTAATGAGACCTATTAAAGGATATTAAGGAACCTCTTATGAGGCTTTAATATCTTGTAACGGAGTGCGGGAGACGTAACGTTATGCAATCGACCTTTTTAAGGATATTAAGGAACCTCTTATGAGGAGTGAAGTCGACCTCTTAAAGGATGTTAGGAGACCTAGATGTTAAGTCGACCTGGATGTTAGGAGACCTAGATGTTAAGGAGACCGGGATGTTAGGAGATGGGAGATGTAACGGAGTGCAATCGACCTCTTAAAAGATGTTAATGAGACCTCTTTAAGGATATTAAGGAACCTCTTATGAGGCAGTGATAAAAGACGTAACGTAAATTTTACCTATTAAAGGAGATTAAGGAACCTATTATAGAAAGTGCGGGAGATGTAACGTTATACAACCGACCTATTAAAGGATATTAAGGAACCTCCTACGAGGAGTGAAATCGACCTAGATGTTAAGGAGACCTGGATGTTAGGAGACCTCTTAAAGGATGTTAGGAGACCTCTTAAAAGATGTTAATGAGAGCTCTTTAAGGATATTAAGGAAGCTCTTATGAGGCTTTACATCTTGTAACGGAGTGCGGGAGACGTAACGTTATGTGGGAGACGTAATGTAATGATAAAAGACGTAACGTAAATGCTGTTGATCCATTAGATATTAAGGAACCTCTTATGAGAAGTGCGGGAGATGTAACGTTATACAATCGATCAAAGGATATTAAGGAACCTCTTACGAGGAGTGCGGGAGACGTAACGTTATGTGGAGATTTATCTGCTCGATCGTAAGATCGAGGTGGGAGACGGAACGGAGTGTACACGGAGTGCAGTTGATGGAAGACGTAACGTGAATACAACTGACCTATTAAAGGATGTTAAAGAGAGCTCTTACGAGGAGTGAAGTCTTCCTAGATGTTAAGTTGCGCTAGATGTTATAGGGACTCGACCGTTGCCAAACCCAACCCCTGCCCCACCAGACTACTTTAAGTAACGTAAATGCAGTTGAGCTATACTAGTTAAATAGAGCTCTTACGAGGCTTTACATCTTGTAACGGAGTGCGGGAGACGTAACGTTATGCAATCGAGCTCTTTAAGGATATTAAGGAACCTCTTATGAGGCAGTGATAAAAGACGTAACGTAAATTTTACCTATTAAAGGAGATTAAGGAACCTATTATAGAAAGTGCGGGAGATGTAACGTTATACAACCGATGGAAGACGTAACGTGAATATAATTGAGCTATTAAAGGAAAGAGAGCTCTTACGAGGAGTGAAGTCTTCCTAGATGTTAAGTTGCCCTGGATATTAAGGAACCTCCTACGAGGAGTGAAATCGACCTAGATGTTAAGGAGACCTGGATGTTAGGAGACCTCTTAAAGGATGTTAGGAGATGGGAGATGCAACGGAGTGCGGGAGACGTAACGTTATGCAATCGACCTCTTTAAGGATATTAAGGAACCTCTTATGAGGAGTGAAGTCGACCTCTTAAAGGATGTTAGGAGACCTCTTAAAAGATGTTAAGGAGACCTAGATGTTAATGAGATGGGAGATGTAACGGAGTGTAATCGACCCGGATATTAAGGAACCTCTTATGAGGAGTGCGGGAGATGCAACGGAGTGTAATCGACCTAGATGTTAGAGGAACCTGGATGTTAGGAGACCTCTTAAACGATGTTAAGGAGACCGGGATGTTAGGAGATGGGAGATGCAACGGAGTGTAATCGACCTCTTAAAAGATGTTAATGAGATGGGAGATGTAACGGAGTGTAATCGACCCGGATATTAAGGAACCTCTTATGAGAAGTGCGGGAGATGTAACGGAGTGCGGGAGACGTAACGTTATGCAATCGACCTCTTTAAGGATATTAAGGAACCTCTTATGAGAAGTGAAGTCGACCTCTTAAAGGATGTTAGGAGATGGGAGATGCAACGGAGTGTAATCGACCTCTTAAAAGATGTTAAGGAGACCTCTTAAAGGATGTTAGGAGATGGGAGATGCAACGGAGTGTAATCGACCTCTTAAAAGATGTTAAGGAGACCTGGATGTTAGGAGATGGGAGATGTAACGGAGTGCAATCGACCTCTTAAAAGATGTTAATGAGACCTAGATGTTAAGGAGACCTGGATGTTACGGGGATCGCGGCTCGAGTCCCATCAGGTCCTCGATCTAGGAGATCGAGCAGATAAATCTCCATCAACTGCATTTACGTTACTTACGTCTTTTATCACTACGTTACTTAAAGTAGTCCGGTGGGGCAGGCCCCTGGCAGTCGAGTCCCTAAAGGGCCATGGGGAAAGAGACGTAACGTCGTGCAGTCGACCTCTTAAAGGACTATCTTGACCTCTTAAGGAGACCTCATAAAACGGACCTCTATAGGTCATTCAAAATTTGTCTCTGCGTCGAGATGAATAAGATCGAACTTGGGCAGAGCTTTTCGTGAGAGGGAGGTCCTCTATTAAGAATTTTATGATTGACGCAGGGGAAAGAATTGCATTCTCGAGGAGCCCTTGCGCCTGAAGTGAGAGGATTTACAATCAACGTATCCGAGAATCGATCGTAGAGTAAGCGGACTAGACGCACCTAAGATCTGTGGCTCATCTATGACCGGCTGGCGGATTCCCGGGAATCCGTTTGATACTTTTTTCGGGGGAAAAGGAAACTACTCGAGCGGTATGTCTTCAATTTTTGCTTCTCCTCGGGTCCCGTTCAAATTCCGGTAATATCATAGTTTATTAACTGTGTGCCTGATAAATGCATGTCCATGCTCTTTCTACTCCCCCTTCGCTTCGCCTTTATAAGAATGCTCCATTCGGGTTGTCTAGAAGGTTAAGCTTCCATACATAATAGGCTTCATCATCCCCTTCGAGATCCCGGAGTTTGGTGGGGAGTAGTCTGGTGACGGGGCGAGGATCCCTATGGTCAAGTCGTTTCACACCTTTTCGGTCTACCGTGAACTACCACTCCCTTTTCAACAAAAACACAAGTTGGAACTTTTGCCCTCTCGCTTGCCCTCGAGCCGCTCTGCACCTTAGTCGAGAGCAAAAACTGAGCGCTATCGAGCAAGAAAGAGATCCTTTGCTCTTCCGTACCCCTGGGATGGGAAAGGCGATCAGGCGAGAAAGAAGATTCCAGAATAATAATAAACGAAAGCCAACTCATAACCGTCTCATAACCGTAGACTTCTTGCTTCCTTCCTTAACGATCAGCCGTGGAAAATTCTTCTTTCGTTCGTGGAGCAGAGCTCGACCAAAGCGGAAGCCCATTCTTAAAAAGCACTTACACAGGTGGTTGGGCCAGTCCTCTCCCTACGGGCGAGCCTCTAAAGATCCTCACCCTATCGGGATAAGTAGTAGGTAAACAGACTGGGTTAGGTCCCTGGCGAGTAGATTGAAATAGGTGGGGAAAGAGACGGAACGGGAGTGTGGGCTCCGCACCTCGATCGTATGATCGAGGGCCTGCAAGGCACTCGATCCTATGGATCGAGGGAGATGTAACGGCCTTAACATCCAGGTCTCCTTAACATCTAGGTCGAGATAGTCCTTTAAGAGGTCGACTGCACGACGTTACTTAAACATCTGGTGGGGTAGGGGTTGGGTTTGGCGGCGTCCCTAAAGGGCCATGGGGAAAGAGACGTAACGTAGTGGTAAGAGACGTAACGTGCTTTAATATCTTGTAACGGAGTGCGGGAGACGTAACGTTATGTGGGAGACGTAATGTAATGATAAAAGACGTAACGTAAATGCAGTTGATCTATTAGATATTAAGGAAGCTCTTATGAGAAGTGCGGGAGATGTAACGTTATACAATTTAAGGAAGTTAAAGAGAGCTCCTACGAGGAGTGCGGGAGACGTAACGTTATGTGGAGATTTATCTGCTCGATCGTAAGATCGAGGTGGGAGACGGAACGGAGTGTACACGGAGTGCAGTTGATGGAAGACGTAACGTGAATACAACTGACCTATTAAAGGATGTTAAAGAGAGCTCTTACGAGGAGTGATAAAAGACGTAACGTAAATTTAACCTATTAAAGGAGATTAAGGAACCTCTTATGAGAAGTGCGGGAGATGTAACGTTATACAACCGATGGAAGACGTAACGTGAATATAATTGAGCTATTAAAGGAAAGAGAGCTCTTACGAGGAGTGAAGTCTTCCTAGATGTTAAGTTGCCCTGGATATTAAGGAACCTCCTACGAGGAGTGAAATCGACCTAGATGTTAAGGAGACCTGGATGTTAGGAGATGGGAGATGTAACGGAGTGCAATCGACCTCTTAAAAGATGTTAAGTTGCGCTAGATGTTATAGGGACTCGACCGAAGGGAGCCCTTGCGCCTACCCTCGACCGTTGCCAAACCCAACCCCTGCCCCACCAGACTACTTTAAGTAACGTAAATGCAGTTGAGCTATACTAGTTAAATAGAGCTCTTACGAGGAGTGATAAAAGACGTAACGTAAATTTAACCTATTAAAGGATATTAAGGAACATATTATAGAAAGTGCGGGAGATGTAACGTTATACAATCGAGCTATTAAAGGAAGTTAAAGAGAGCTCCTACGAGGAGTGCGGGAGACGTAACGTTATGTGGGAGACGTAATGTAATGATAAAAGACGTAACGTAAATGCTGTTGATCCATTAGATATTAAGGAACCTCTTATGAGAAGTGAAGTCGTCCGGGATGTTAGGAGACCTAGATGTTAATGAGACCTATTAAAGGATATTAAGGAACCTCTTATGAGGCAGTGATAAAAGACGTAACGTAAATTTAACCTATTAAAGGAGATTAAGGAACCTATTATAGAAAGTGAAGTCGTCCTGGATGTTAGGAGACCTCTTAAAGGATGTTAGGAGACCTAGATGTTAAGGAGACCGGGATGTTAGGAGACCTAGATGTTAATGAGACCTATTAAAGGATATTAAGGAACCTCTTATGAGGAGTGATAAAAGACGTAACGTAAATTTAACCTATTAAAGGAGATTAAGGAACCCCTTATGAGAAGTGAAGTCGTCCTGGATGTTAGGAGACCTAGATGTTAAGGAGACCCAGATGTTAAAGGATGTTAAAAAGACCTATTATAGAAAGTGAAGTCGTCCGGGATGTTAGGAGACCTAGATTTCTCCGTTAAGTTGACGCGGATATTAAGGAACCTCTTATGAGAAGTGAAGTCGTCCTGGATGTTAGGAGACCTAGATGTTAAGGAGACCTGGATGTTAAGGGGGAGCTTTCCCCCCTTTTCCGCCCGACTCTTTGGTCTTAAGAATACCGGTGAATGAGTGATTGCCCTTCTCCGACCCTTACTTCCCAACCTGGGAGCGGACGGCTAATGCGTTCCACTTATTGAATTGAACAGGGTTCTATGGTCGGCCCGTAACCCCCGGATGCCGAAGGCGTCCTTGGGGTGATGCTCCTACGGGGTGGTGGGGTCGGTCCATGGATTTTCCTTCCTTTACATTTCGCTCAAAGGGAGATAGTGCACTGTTCGCAAGGGCCAACTTGATCCTCTTCCCCAGGATCCATCCAAGATTAGGGAACCCTAGGAGAGCCGCCGACTCCAACTACTGTCCCTGTACCCTTCTATTTTCGTAAGTAGTGGAGATGTTCCCATTTACCATCTGGAAGAGGGAAAAAGACATTAGGTGTAGGGATGGAACTCTAGTTCTGTGGAAAGCGGCCCAAGAAGAATCCAAGGGACACGGACGAGGATTTCAATTATTACTCGCTGGTATTCCAGGCCAGGAGTAGATGCAGTAAGTGGAGAACCGATTCACTTAAGATGATTCTCGTTCGGGAGGTGGTGAACGTTGATGAACAGGACGTAGATTCTTTTATTAGTTCCTTTCAAGATTATGAGGTTAACAACAGAAGCCCTAGATGGGTGCTGCTCAGGAGAGCTTCGGAAGAGCGAAAGAGTTTTGGCAAGGAGAATTTTCGGGAGTGGAGTAGAAGAATCTACTTTCTCGAGACCGCTCGCTCACGCGACTACTTACTCGACTTCAGATTTCCCGCTTCCAGATGACTTGCTATGGTGAGAATACAAGAAATTTTTGATGAGAAGGGGTTGGAGGACTAATCTTACATTTTTGGGCGGACCGTAGGAGAGACACGATCTTCCTATTTCTTTTATTTCGCATTTCTTCTATATAGATTGTTTTTGAGAGGCAATAGGAATCCAAGAGAGCTACACCTTATTCTCCTAGTTACCCAATATCACCGGAAAGCAGAAGATTCCAGCTAAATAGATTTACATTTATAGCCCAACAACTACCGCCTAGGAATCGATCCGCATATATCATATATAATTCTTCTCCTTGGTGTCGGAAGTGCCTCTATCTAAGGGGCTTGACTCTGTGAGACTTCGTCCCTTTATGGTTAAACGGGTTAATGCTCGACCAACTAGGTCGAGATAGTTATTTAAAAGGTCTCCTTTAAGAGGTCGAGTTTAAGTAACGTTGTGTGGAGATTTATCTGCTCGGGGTAGCATGAGAAATGGTGGGGGGTAGGCCGAAGGGGAGGAGATGGTTCAGAAAGAGCAGCTCCCCTTTTTTTTTTACTCCAATTTCCTATGTATGTCTGAGGTATTACCGGCGCGTATCAAGATGAATTCGCCGGGTTCTAGACGTCGCGAACTAGTAAAAAGGGTATTTACCATAGGTGCTCTGGGCAGGATAGCAAGCAGGCGTTGAGAGAGTAGGTGCTCGAGTGAGAAGGGACGGAGTCGACCTAAATCCACTCTCTTAAATCGTCGAGAAAGTCTACGAATCCATACGAGGAAGCCGGATCATATTATCTTATATAAAGAGAATATCATTTCTGCTCTGCTTTCGAGACAACCACGATCTCTACTAAAATATAGCCACGAAACCAACAACCCCCACCCATGCTTTCGGCGGCAACCCCACCGAATGCGATAAAAGTAAGAGGATGCCGATCTGTCCAAACTCTTCTTTTTCTCCTTCTTATGTACATTTTCCTTTTCCTTTTTTTGCTTTTTTTTAGAGAAGTTTAAGGTTTTCCTGAAGTGGCTATGCTCCACTGAGCATAAGCCCGGAGAAGGAGAATGGAAATCATATTCTATTTTTCTTTGTTGTAGCATTCCTCTTGGCTACATTCTTTTTGGAAAAGCGTATTTGTACGCTTTGTTTGGTTTGACTTTGTGGAAGGTGGCCTTATGGTGCCGGCCGTTTTTCTTTGTTGTAAAGCTGCTTATCCTCGTTCTGCGGGGTAAGCGCCGCAAGCGCAAGTAATTCGAGAAAAGGCCCCATCCTGGAATCTCATGCTTGGCGAGGCCAGATCATGAGTCACTCGGGTCGACCAGGCCAGATCATGATATAAAATCGAAAACGTACATAGCAGTTCCAGCTGAAATACTTGGACTCATTCTACCACTTCTGCTAGGAGTCGCCTTTTTAGTGCTAGCTGAACGTAAAGTGATGGCTTTTGTGCAACGTCGAAAGGGTCCTGATGTAGTGGGATCGTTCGGATTGTTACAACCTATAGCAGATGGTTCGAAATTGATTCTCAAAGAACCTATTTCACCAAGTAGTGCTAATTTCTCCCTTTTTAGAATGGCTCCAGTCACTACATTTATGCTAAGTCTGGTTGCTCGGGCCGTTGTACCTTTTGATTATGGTATGGTATTGTCAGATCCGAACATTGGGCTCCTTTATTTGTTTGCCATATCTTCGCTAGGTGTTTATGGAATTATTATTGCTGGTTGGTCTAGTAATTATAGGGGGCGGCCGTTCGGTCGCCTATGATAGACGGACCAATAGAAATTGCTTTGTGCCGCAGGTGTTGAACGATCTACTCTACACAGGTGTGGGCAGGAAGGGCTCAGAATTTCGGAAGGATTCGAAAGAGGAAAGGTATAGACGAGCTTAGTAGAAAGAAGGACGAAAGAGAAAACCCAGTTCGCTAACTTTTGGGGCGTCCCCGTAACATCCAGGTCTCCTTAACATCTAAGAGGTCTCCTTAACATCCTTAAAGAGGTCTCCTAACATCCGGGTTCCTATAACATCTAGGTCTCTTTAACATCTAGGTCTCCTAACATCCAGGTCTCCTTAACATCTAGGTCGATTTCACTCCGTTACATCTCCCGCACTTCTCATAAGAGGTTCTTTAATATCCTTTATTTAATAGGTTAAATTTACGTTACGTCTTTTATCACTCCTCGTAAGAGGTTTCTTTAACATAGAGGAATTTTAAGAGGTCAACTGCACTCCGTGTTCACTCCGTTACTTAAAAAAGTCTGGTGGGGAAAGAGACGAAACGGAGTGCGGGAGATGTAACGTTATGCAATCGATGGGAGATGTAACGGAGTGTAATCGACCCGGATGTTAAAGAGACCTCTTACGAGGCAGTGATAAAAGACGTAACGTAAATTTAACCTATTAAATAAAGGATATTAAAGAACCTCTTATGAGAAGTGCGGGAGATGTAACGGAGTGAAATCGACCTAGATGTTAAGGAGACCTGGATGTTAGGAGACCTGGCTGTTAAGGAGATTCATCTAATAGTACTCGACCCTATTGGGTCGAGGACCTGAAAGGAGAGTCCCGTCAAGGTCCTCGTGCTTTCGCACGAGTAGATAAATCTCCACACTTCGTTACATCTCCCACACTCACGTTACTTAAAAGAGTCTGGTGGGGAAAGAGACGCAACGGAGTGAAGTCGACCTAGATGTTAAGGCACGTTACGTCTCCCTAACATCTAGGTCGACTACACTTACGTTCCGTCTCCCTAACATCTAGGTCGACTACACTTACGTTCCGTCTCCCTAACATCTAGGTCGACTACACTTACGTTCCGTCTCCCTAACATCTAGGTCGACTACACTTACGTTCCGTCTCCCTAACATCTAGGTCGACTACACTTACGTTCCGTCTCCCTAACATCTAGGTCGACTACACTTACGTTCCGTCTCCCTAACATCTAGGTCGACTACACTTACGTTCCGTCTCCCTAACATCTAGGTCGACTACACTTACGTTCCGTCTCCCTAACATCTAGGTCGACTACACTTACGTTCCGTCTCCCTAACATCTAGGTCGACTACACTTACGTTCCGTCTCCCTAACATCTAGGTCGACTACACTTACGTTCCGTCTCCCTAACATCTAGGTCGACTACACTTACGTTCCGTCTCCCTAACATCTAGGTCGACTACACTTACGTTCCGTCTCCCTAACATCTAGGTCGACTACACTTACGTTCCGTCTCCCTAACATCTAGGTCGACTACACTTACGTTCCGTCTCCCTAACATCTAGGTCGACTACACTTACGTTCCGTCTCCCTAACATCTAGGTCGACTACACTTACGTTCCGTCTCCCTCCGTCAGTCTCCTTCGGTCGAGTAGATAAATCAGTAGTCTGGTGGGGTAGGCGGACCCGCGTGGCCGCAGGGTTTGGTGGGATAGGCGTACGCGGCCCAACTGATAGATTTCGGGGCAGGCCTGAGCCCTTCGAATCCGTAAATTGGAAGAGCATGCCGCAACAAAAGGATGGTCCCTTAATGGAGTACCCCCCATCATGGTGAACCTCTCTTTGTGATCGTGATGAGGTAGATGCCTTCCAGCCGGGGGGCGGATCGAATCGGAGTTTCCTTAGGTAGCCACCGACCTACAGTTATCCTTAAACTTCCGTGCTTGGTGGAGAAGAAGCGAAGAAAGGTACGCTCGCTTGTTGTCTTGTTCTCTGCCGCGAACTGGGATCGCTCGCCAGCTAGGTCAGATTGGAGCAACATGAGAACATATTACCCATATTCGGGGACAAGGGGCGGAACGACCTCTCGATCTACGCAGCCCAGGACCTGGGCCAAGAGCCATAGTTTTTTTTTATGTTGATACCGGCAAGACCCAGCCAGATGAGCTGGTTGGTAGTGAGAGGATTCTTAGTACCCGCATACGCTTCATTTGATTTTCTTTCTTGCTTTCTCTTAGCAGCGGGAAAGGAGTCTATCTATCTGCCTAGCTTTGGTAGATTTCCCTCAACGCAATCTACAGAAATTCTACAAATCCCTTTATGGATAAGTCCGACGACTCAGCAGCAGTGCGGAATTGACTTTCTCGTCCGGCTATAGGGACAATACATACCAAAAGGTTCGAAGAAAAAAAATTCAACTTATTCCTGCTTCCATAGAAGTGGATTAATTGAGAGGGAAGGAGATGGAAAGAGACGTAACGTGAGTGCGGGAGATGTAACGTGAGTGAAGTCGACCTAGATGTTTAGGAGACCTAGATGTTAGGAACTTTAGGGACTCGAGCGGCTTTGGTGGGGTAGGCTTAAGAGATCGACTGCACTCACGTTACGTCTCTTACCATTACGTTACTTAAACTTCTGGGGGTTCAGTAACATCCAGGTCTCCTAAACATCTAGGTCGACTTCACTCACGTTACATCTCCCGCACTCACGTTACGTCTCTTTCCCTTATCAGTCGAGTCCCGTCAGGTCCTCGATCTTACGATCGAGCAGATAAATCTCCACACTCACGTTACGTCTCCCTTGGGGTAGGGCGTTACGTCTCCCATGGGGTAGGACGTTACTTAAAATAGTCCGGTGGGGCAGGAGATTTATCTACTCGCTTTAGCCTCCGGTGGGGCGGCCTACCCCACCAAAGCAGCTCTTTTTGGTGGGGAAAGAGACGTAACGTGAGTGCGGGAGATGTAACGTGAGTGAAGTCGACCTAGATGTTTAGGAGACCTGGATGTTACCGAACCTACCAAACTACTCCTACTACCTGAAAGGTAGCGAGGCTTTAGACAAAACCGCTAGGTAGCGAACCCGAAGGGAGAGTTGCTCCGCACCTTTACTTTAAGAGGTCTCCTTTAAGAGGTCTCCTAACAACAGGTCTCCTTAAGAGGTCGATTGCACTCCGTTACATCTCCCACACTTACGTTACGTCTCTTACCACTAACGTTACGTCTCTTACCATTACGTTACTTAAACATCTGGTGGGTTAGGAACATCCAAGTCTCCTAAACATCTAGGTCGACTTCACTCACGTTACATCTCCCGCACTCACGTTACGTCTCTTTCCGGAGGCTGCTACCTGAAAGGTAGCGAGGCTTTAGACAAAATTTACCTCCGGTGGCCCTGGTTCGCTCCCTGTCAGGAGCAGGCTAAAGCCCCTACCCCGCCACCGCGAACCTTGAAGGAGAGTCCCGTCAGGTCCTCGATCTCGTAAACTCGATCGAGTCACTAAAGTGCCTACGCAGATAAATCTCCACACGACGTTACTTAAACTCCCTCTCGACTCTTTGTTCCACGTTTCTGCATGCAGCCGCAGGGGTCCTTCATGGAATTTCTCGATTCGTCCTTGAGGAGGATATCGTCTAGGCATCATATTTTTATATATATAATTCGGCGAACTCGATCCCTTTTTTTCGGAGGAGAAACCTCCTACAATTTGATGTAAGAGGACGCAGATGTGTCTGTCCGAGCTCTTTTAAAAGAATAGTGGTATGGTACGCCGCATTCTATGGTTACTGTACCTCAAATTAGAAGCTGTGTTCTACAAGTATCTGCTTTCGATCCTTTTCATCGGAATTCTTTCTATCTTCTTTTTTTTTTACATTCTCTCGCCTGAATTTTTCCATTTTCTCCTGTGGAAGCTTGGTCTCTTTATCTGCTGCAGCCTCCTATATAGGAGATTGTCTATGAAGAAGTGACCGAAGACGAAAAACGGCGAAGGACATGTAGTTGTATAGGGTTTCTTTGATTTCCGAAGTGCACATCTCCTCAAATAGAGAGGAACAATTCTCAATCTACGGACGGGATGAGCTGAAGATATAGGTTAGGTTCCCCGAGGGTGAGAGGCCCGCTTTCTCACTCGTAGTTGTCAAGAAGCGGCCTTAACAACTTTAAGAGGTCGACTTTAAGAGGTCGACGTAGTCCTTTAAGAGGTCGAAGTAGTCCTTTAAGAGGTCTCCTTTAAGAGGTCTCCTAACATCCAGGTCTCCTTAACATCTAGGTCGATTTCACTCCGTTACAAGATATTAAAGCACGTTACGTCTCTTACCATTACGTTACTTAAACGTAGGCCCAAGGGATCGGTCGGGGGTAGGCGCAAGGGCGCCCTAGCGGTCGAGTCGCTTCGTGGAGATTTATCTGCGTAGGCACTTTAGTGACTCGATCGAGTTTACGAGATCGAGTCACTAAAGTGCCTACGCAGATAAATCAGTAGTCCTTTAAGAGGTCTCCTTAACATCTAGGTCTCCTTAACATCTAGGTCGACTCCATTACGTTACTTAAACAGTAGTCTGGTGGGGTAGGAGATTTATCTACTCGACCTAACGGTCGAGGATCGCAAGCTCGAGTCCCGTCAGGTCCTCGACCTCGTAAACTCGGTCGAGTGACTAAAGTCCCTACGCAGATAAATCTCCTCATTTACGTTACGTCTTTTATCACTCACGTTACGTCTCTTTCGGTCGAGCAGATAAATCTCCTTCGTGAACCCGCTCCGCACCAGACTATGAGGATCCGTATGATCCTAAAGTGAGAGATATTGAAAGACCGTCGCACCTATTCCACTCTCGTTCTTAGCCCCATGAGGATGAAAAAGGCTCGGCCAAAGCAAGATGATCACGCATGCTTGATCCCGGGGCTTCAGGTCATCGGAGGTCCGAAAGAGTGCGGACAAGTCGATCCCGCGGAGTTATGAGCTCTGAAATCCAACGTATGGAGACCAGGCTTCACGTTCAACTATGCAGAGTGGAGCCGAAAACTATATGGCCCCTCCCCGATCTCTTTCCTAACAAGACTGATCTTTTTCTGCAGGAAAGGGAGAACGCGTAGGGTATCGAGGAATTTCTGACTTCGTATATTGGAACTTCTATCGAAGAGGCCTTATGGTATGATTCGAGATTTCTCGTGAAATGGATCAATTTTCTTCCTCCCGGTGTTTCATAGGAACAGCCCTTTCAAATTGCAATTTCTTTTCATTTGATTATGTATGATGAGCACCTATTTGAGTCGATCATTTCCAAGATCTAATTCTAGTTTTCTCTTATGTCGTGGAAACGCTTTACAATCTGCAGTTTTACGCTACAGGGAGGAAATGTTCTTGTTGGATGCAGGACTTGGGACCCCCAGAATTTGTAAGCAAGATGAGCTGGAAGGAATCAACCGAGCCACCAGGTTTGAGAATAAGGTGGGATTCCTGGATCTAGTGGCCGGTGAATCACTGATCAAAAAGAAGATTTTGGAGAGATTCTTCATCAATCTAGTGGCCGGTGAATCGCGGATCAAAGAGCGAGCAGCCGCCAGGTTTAATGATTTGGTCGGATCAAATCATGTAGTGCCTGGTGAACCGCTTCTTCTTCTTCCACGAAGATTCAGACAAAACCGGGCTCGGATGGAGCTGCATAAGATTTGGCGAAGGAATACTCAGGTCAAAGGCTTTCTTCTTGGGAGAGTCAAAGCAGGTTATTCAGTAGCCATCGCCGGTTTCATTGCTTTTATTCCAATACGCATTAAAAAAAGGAAACGCAAGAATCTATTCACCATTGAGAACATAAAAAAAAGGAATCTTGTAGTGTTATAAAGCCTGCCCTAACGTAGCGCTTCTGATCAATAGGAGGTCATGACAGGTTTCCGTACCCATTTCTACTAAATGATCCATGAGAAGCCGAAGAGAAAGTAAACTTCCCTCTAGTATTCTTTCCTAGACCTCGTAGAGTCCCTAAAAAGTAGTTTGGTTCAAGGTGCGAAGCAACTCGACCAAGCCTCGAAACGGAGTGTGGACTCCTAATCTCCCTCTCCCGTACGGTCGAGTCCCTAAAGGGCCATCTCCTTAACATCTAGGTCGATTTCACTCCGTTACATCTCCCGCACTCCCTTTCGTCTCTTTCCCCATGGGAGACGTAACGTAATGGTAAGAGACGTAACGTGAGTGAAGTCGACCTGGATGTTAGGAGACCTCTTAAAGGACTACTTCGACTTCTTACAGTTGTTGAGTGCAGTCGACCTCTTAAGGGAAGGAGACGTAACGGAGTCGACCCAAAACTACTGTAAACCACTGTGATTGGTGCTTTATAGAAGCAACTCTGCTATCCTTTGGTCTTTCTTTTGTTCTACTCGAATGTTTGTTCTCTACCATAAATTGAAGCGAGCGAATTAAACCTCCCTCTAACTACAATTAAATATTTTCCGCTTCCGAAGAGAATGGAAAAATTGGACTGGAATGTCGATCAAACCAAGGAAGGTGTACTGTCACAGTAGAGATTAAATATGAACGACTTCCGAGTTTTTGCTACTGGTGCGGTATGGTCGGACACATTGAGAGGGACTGCAATATGGTGGATGAGAAGGATGGGGATCGGCAGTGGGGCCCCTGGCTAAGGGCATCCCCGCGCAAAGGGAGGGAACGGATTAAGGAGGAGGTCCATAATTTGGTGAAAGGACGGCGGTCGCTACAATATCACCTGAAGCCCGGGAGGGAGAAGTAGCGTGAATCTTCTCCATCCCCCCCCATCACTTTGCTGCTAAACATGATGCCTCGGTCTCATTTGTGATGGGTCTAAAATGATCAAGGTGGAGTTAACCAGGCCCAAGATGATGTCACTCCAACTGCTGGGACGGTGACAACACAAGCAGTAAACCCTCTAGTTGAAAAGCTGACCTGGTTGCGAGGAAACTTGGTGAAATTTGCCATGTTGATGCTAGTGTGAACGCAAACGTAAACGAAAAGAATGTAGATGAGGCTCCATCCAGTATATGTGCAGTGAATGAATCAGGAGTCAATTGTGGTCCTTCCCAAACATCAACAATTCCTAGTCTTTTTCGATGGGTTCGAGTTCTCCAAAACCATCTAAAAAGACTTGGAAGCGTATGCAAAAAAGGGTAAATGAAGGTGTTAGCCAGGAGACAACAACTACAGGCAACGTCAATATGGGTGCTAAAAGGGGGCTGGGAGATGGAGAGGAGCGGATGGACTGGGAAGTGTCAGTGGCGGATGCCGGCGATTCGACTTGCAAAGGTTGGTCAGTTCGTGGAGTCTAACGATGAAGTAGCGGAGGTTGGCCAACCCCGCGAACAACAATGAAAATGTTGGAACTGTCGGGGACTTGGCAACCCCCGTACAGTTACTGCCCTCAGCGACAGATGCTGGAGGGATCGCATCGCCCTAGACAGTTATTGTTTTCCTGATGGAAACGATGTTAGATGCTCGGTTACTGGAAAGAACTAAGAGGAAATGTGGAATGGAAAATGGCCTTTGCTTGAGTAGTGTGGGTAACTCCGGGGGCATGGGTTTTTGGTGGAATGATATGAATGTCAAGATTATCTCTTACAACCGCCACCATGTTCTCGCTGAGGTACTGGATGATAATGACAATCCGCAATGGGGTGCAGTGGGAGTGTATGGGTGATCAGGCTAGTAAGCACCCTACTTGGGGACTACTTCGCAGCATACGTCAATCCTCTCCCATTAATTCGGAGATTTTAATGAGATTTGGGGGGAGTGTGAGAAGGAAAGGGGCCCTCCTAGACGTGAGCGATGCATGGATGACTTCCGAACCACCATTTGATGATTGTTCGTGACTTGGGCTATAGTGGCTCACTACATGGCAACGTGGTAACGAGCTTGGAACTTTTGTCAGAGAGCGACGCTACCTTGCAGACGACGAATGGTCCAATATGTTCCCTCACCATGAGGTTGCACACCTCCCTATTTATTGCTCTGACCACTGCCCTATTATTCTGACTACTGAAAGACGTATGGGTGCTAGGAGGAGACAAAGAAAGGGGTTCGTTTTCGAGCCAATGTGGCTGTCAAATGAGAAAAGATGTTGTTCGTCAGTCATGGGAGTCATGGCCTTGGCTGATAAAATTGGAAGAAGTGGTCAACGCCTATCAAGCTGGGCAACAAGTGTGTTCGGGGACACAAAACAGCGAATTACAGAGAAGGAAAAAGAGTTGGTGCACGAAGCTCCCTCCATCATCAGATATGTTACTGAAATGCAATTGCAGCCGAGCTTGATGAGCTGCATCGATTGGAGGAGACTTTTTGTCAGATCCCGAGCTAATGAGCTATAAAGCAAGAATACTGCCTACTTTCATCACAAGGCGAGCCAAAGGAAAAAACGAAATCACATCAAGGGGCTTCATGATTCACAAGGGAATTGGCAGGATGATGAGGATGGCATCAAAAAATTCTTGTTGAATACTACAGCAACTTGTTATCGGCTATGGTAAGAAACGTCACGTAGTGGTGGAGATTTATCTGCTCGATCCCCTGGTGAGAGACGTAACGTTGTGTGGAGATTTATCTGCGTAGGGACTTTAGTCACTCGACCGAGTTTACGAGGTCGACCTACCCCACCAAACTACTGATTTATCTGCTCGATCGGGCGCAAGGGTAACATCCAGGTCTCCTTAACATCTAGGTCTCATTAACATCTAGGTCGACTTCATTACGTTACGTCTCCCGCACTCCGTTACAAGATATTAAAGCACGTTACGTCGTAGTTTGGCGGGTCAGTAACATCCGGGTCTCCTAAACATCTAGGTCGACTTCACTCACGTTACAAGATATTAAAGCACGTTACGTCTCTTTCCCAAACTACTGATTTATCTGCTCGATCGGGCGCAAGGGTAACATCCAGGTCTCCTTAACATCTAGGTCTCATTAACATCTAGGTCGACTTCATTACGTTACGTCTCCCGCACTCCGTTACAAGATATTAAAGCACGTTACGTCGTAGTTTGGCGGGTCAGTAACATCCGGGTCTCCTAAACATCTAGGTCGACTTCACTCACGTTACAAGATATTAAAGCACGTTACGTCTCTTTCCCAAACTACTGATTTATCTGCTCGATCGGGCGCAAGGGTAACATCCAGGTCTCCTTAACATCTAGGTCTCATTAACATCTAGGTCGACTTCATTACGTTACGTCTCCCGCACTCCGTTACAAGATATTAAAGCACGTTACGTCGTAGTTTGGCGGGTCAGTAACATCCGGGTCTCCTAAACATCTAGGTCGACTTCACTCACGTTACAAGATATTAAAGCACGTTACGTCTCTTTCCCAAACTACTGATTTATCTGCGTAGGCACTTTAGTGACTCGATCGAGTTTACGAGATCGAGGCGGGAGACGGAACGGAGTGTACACGGAGTGCAGTTGATGGAAGACGTAACGTGAATACAACTGATGGGAGATGTAACGGAGTGCGGGAGACGTAACGTTATGTGGGAGACGTAATGTAATGATAAAAGACGTAACGTAAATGCTGTTGATCCATTAGATATTAAGGAACCTCTTATGAGAAGTGCGGGAGATGTAACGTTATACAATCGAGCTATTAAAGGAAGTTAAAGAGAGCTCCTATGAGGAGTGCGGGAGACGTAACGTTATGTGGGAGACGTAATGTAATGAAGTCGACCTAGATGTTAATGAGACCTATTAAAGGATATTAAGGAACCTCTTATGAGGCAGTGATAAAAGACGTAACGTAAATTTAACCTATTAAAGGAGATTAAGGAACCTATTATAGAAAGTGCGGGAGATGTAACGTTATACAACCGATGGAAGACGTAACGTGAATACAATTGAGCTATTAAAGGAAAGAGAGCTCTTACGAGGAGTGAAGTCTTCCTAGATGTTAAGTTGCCCTGGATATTAAGGAACCTCCTACGAGGAGTGCGGGAGACGTAACGTTATGTGGAGATTTATCTGCTCGATCGTAAGATCGAGGTGGGAGACGGAACGGAGTGTACACGGAGTGCAGTTGATGGAAGACGTAACGTGAATACAACTGACCTATTAAAGGATGTTAAAGAGAGCTCTTACGAGGAGTGAAGTCTTCCTAGATGTTAAGTTGCGCTAGATGTTATAGGGACTCGACCGTTGCCAAACCCAACCCCTGCCCCACCAGACTACTTTAAGTAACGTAAATGCAGTTGAGCTATACTAGTTAAATAGAGCTCTTACGAGGAGTGATAAAAGACGTAACGTAAATTTAACCTATTAAAGGATATTAAGGAACATATTATAGAAAGTGAAGTCGTCCGGGATGTTAGGAGATGGGAGATGTAACGGAGTGCAATCGACCTCTTAAAAGATGTTAATGAGACCTATTAAAGGATATTAAGGAACCTCTTATGAGGCAGTGATAAAAGACGTAACGTAAATTTTACCTATTAAAGGAGATTAAGGAACCTATTATAGAAAGTGCGGGAGATGTAACGTTATACAATCGACCTATTAAAGGATATTAAGGAACCTCTTACGAGGAGTGAAATCGACCTAGATGTTAAGGAGACCTGGATGTTAGGAGACCTCTTAAAGGATGTTAGGAGATGGGAGATGCAACGGAGTGTAATCGACCTCTTAAAAGATGTTAAGGAGACCTGGATGTTAGGAGACCTCTTAAAGGATGTTAGGAGATGGGAGATGCAACGGAGTGTAATCGACCTCTTAAAAGATGTTAAGGAGACCGGGATGTTAGGAGATGGGAGATGCAACGGAGTGCGGGAGACGTAACGTTATGTGGAGATTTATCTGCTCGATCGTAAGATCGAGGACCTTGACGGGACTCGAGCTGCGATCCTCGACCTATCGGTCGAGTAGATAAATCTCCTGCCCCACCAGAAGTTTAAGTAACGGGAGTAGAGTCGACCTAGATGTTAATGAGACCTCTTTAAGGATATTAAGGAACCTCTTATGAGGCAGTGATAAAAGACGTAACGTAAATTTAACCTATTAAAGGAGATTAAGGAACCTATTATAGAAAGTGCGGGAGATGTAACGTTATACAACCGATGGAAGACGTAACGTGAATATAATTGAGCTATTAAAGGAAGTTAAAGAGAGCTCTTACGAGGAGTGAAGTCTTCCTAGATGTTAAGTTGCCCTGGATATTAAGGAACCTCCTACGAGGAGTGCGGGAGACGTAACGTTATGTGGCCCTTTAGGGACTCGACCGTTGCCAAACCCAACCCCTGCCCCACCAGACTACTTTAAGTAACGTAAATGCAGTTGAGCTATACTAGTTAAATAGAGCTCTTACGAGGAGTGCGGGAGATGTAACGGAGTGAAATCGACCTAGATGTTAAGGAGACCTAGATGTTAATGAGACCTATTAAAGGATATTAAGGAACCTCTTATGAGGCAGTGATAAAAGACGTAACGTAAATTTAACCTATTAAAGGAGATTAAGGAACCTATTATAGAAAGTGAAGTCGTCCTGGATGTTAGGAGACCTCTTAAAGGATGTTAGGAGATGGGAGATGCAACGGAGTGTAATCGACCTCTTAAAAGATGTTAAGGAGACCTGGATGTTAGGAGACCTCTTAAAGGATGTTAGGAGATGGGAGATGCAACGGAGTGTAATCGACCTCTTAAAAGATGTTAAGGAGACCTGGATGTTAGGAGATGGAGATTTATCTGCTCGATCTCCTAGATCGAGGACCTGATGGGACTCGACCATACGGGAGCCCTTGCGCCCGTGCAATCGACCTCTTAAAAGATGTTAAGTTGCGCTAGATGTTATAGGGACTCGACCGCCAGGGAGCCCTTGCGCCCGGAGTGTACACGGAGTGCAGTTGATGGAAGACGTAACGTGAATAAATTGATGGGAGATGTAACGGAGTGCGGGAGACGTAACGTAATGATAAAAGACGTAACGTAAATGCTGTTGATCCATTAGATATTAAGGAACCTCTTATGAGAAGTGCGGGAGATGTAACGTTATACAATCAACCTATTAAAGGATATTAAGGAACCTCTTACGAGGAGTGAAATCGACCTAGATGTTAAGGAGACCGGGATGTTAGGAGACCTAGATGTTAATGAGACCCGGAAGTTAAAGAGAGCTCTTACGAGGAGTGCGGGAGATGTAACGGAGTGAAATCGACCTAGATGTTAAGGAGACGGAGACCTAGATGTTAAGTTGCGCTGGATGTTACAGGGACTCGAGCGGCTTGAAAAGAGTCTGGTGGGGCAAGAGATTTATCTACTCGGCCGATAGGAAAGAGACGTAACGTGAGTGATAAAAGACGTAACGTAAATGAGGGCTCCGCGCCTCGTGCGTTAGCACGAGTACCTTTAGGGACTCGACTGACGCCAGACCCAACCCCTACCCCACCAGACTATTGTTTAAGTAACGTGAGTGTGGAGATTTATCTGCTCGATCGTAAGATCGAGGACCTGAAAGGGACTCGAGCGCTAGCGAAGAGGTACGAAGTAACTCGACCAGAGGGAGAGGGAGTGATTGTAACGTGAGTGCGGGAGATGCAACGGAGTGCGGGAGACGTAACGTGAATGCAGTTAATCTAGTGGATATTAAGGAAACCTCTTACGAGGAGTGAAGTTGACCTAGATGTTAAAGAGACCTAGATGTTAAGGAGACCTGGATGTTAGGAGACCTCTTAAAGGAGACCTCGTAACGTTGTCGAGGTAGCGCACCCGAAGGGGGAGGAAGTTTAAGTAACGTAACAACGGAGTCGACCTCTTAAAGGAGACCTCATTGTTGAGTCGACCTCTTAAGGTGGGCCCTGTTTCAGCAATGGCGCAGGGGGAAGAAAGTGGGAGTGGGCTCTTCCAAAGAAAAGCCCCATATGGTCTATGTAGTTGCGAGCCTTATCCTAAGAGGATCAAAGTCCTGCCAACTAACTAAATCTAACTTTCTCGCACAGGAGGATCAGACAACAAAATAGAAGGAGGAGAAGAGAACAGTAGGCAAGATCTGCTCTATTCGTACCGAGGGGTACGCACTTTCGGGTGAGAGGGAGTTTAAGTAACGGGAATGTGGAGCGACTCGACCGATAGGGGATTTATCCGCTCGACCTACCCCTTGGGCCTACGTTCAAACCTATATTTAGTAACGGAGTTCAAAGAGCGGCCTACCCCACGTTGAGAAAAGCAAACCTCATGAATTCCATCCCTCATCACCCAATAGGATACGCGTTCAAGGTAGGTCCCAAGGTTTTTTTTTCTAGCCAAGGAACTCTCTCTTTAGTCGGGCTGTAACAAGGTAGGTCCCAATAGGAGAAGCTGGCCAAGCTACTCAGCCTTTTTTTTTAGTAGGGTAAGAGCTGGAATCGGCTTTCGTTTACAAAAGGTGTATTCTTGTTATTTTGGGGAACAGGCGTGCTTATTGGAAGTCAATCAATCCTAATCTATTGGAGAATGAGATTGAGAAGAGGCATCGAAGTGAATGAGAAGAGGAGACAACATCGTTTGGGAATCGAAGACTTCCATCTGGCAGATATCGAGGTCAAGGTAAGCTCAGCATCAGGTCAGATTAATCAGGACTTCCCGACAGGGAGAAGAGGGTGGTTTGAAATCTGTTGGTATGATGGGCCTTTAGGGGCTCTAGCGAATTTATGCGGTCTCCCTTAACATCTAGGTCGAGATAGTCTGGTGGAGATTTATCTGCTCGTGCGATAGCACGAGGTGATTTATCTGCGTAGGAGATTTATCTACTCGATCTAATTTATGCGATCGAGGAGCTTTAGGGATGAGATAGCTCGACCGTAAGGGAGCCCTTGCGCCTACCCCTCGAACTTGTGATCCTCGACCTGGGGTCGAGCCGAGAAATCTCCTACCCCACCACCGAAGTAACTCTCCTTCAAGGTTCGCTACCTTTTTAAGAGGTCTCCTTAACATCTAGGTCTCCTAACATCCCGGACGACTTCACTTCTCATAAGAGCTTCCTTAATATCCTTTAATAGGTTAACTGTATTTACGTTACGTCTTTTATCACTACTCGTAAGAGTTCTCTTTAACATCCTTAAAGAGGTCAATTGCATAACGTTACTTAAACTTCTGGTGGGGTAGGAGATTCATCTACTCGACCCTATTGGGTCGAGGACCTTAAAGGAGAGTCACGTCAGTTCCTCGACCTTTGGTCGAGTAGATAAATCTCCACACTCACGTTACGTCTCTTTCGGTAGCAGGAGTAGTTTGGTAGGTTAGGTAACATCCAGGTCTCCTAAACATCTAGGTCTCCTAACATCCTTTAAGAGGTCGACTTCACTCCTCGTAAGAGCTCTCTTTAACATCCTTAAAGAGGTCAATTGCATAACGTTACATCTCCCGCACTACTCGTAAGAGGTCTATTTAACTTTAATAGGTCTATTGCATAACGTTACGTCTCTTTCCACTAACGTTACGTTGAATATAGGCCCAAGGGAGCGGTCGAGTCACGTCTTTGGTGGGAAAGAGACGTAACGTGAGTGAAGTCGACCTTTTTAAACATCCTTAACATCTAGGTCTCCTAACATCCAGGTCGACTTCACTCACGTTACGTCTCTTACCACTATGTTTCGTCTCTTTCCCTACCAAACTACTCCTGCTACCGAAAGAGACGTAACGTGAGTGAAGTCGACCTCTTAAAAGGTAGCGAACCCAAAGGGAGAGTCCCGTCAGGTCCTCGTAACAGCCAGGTCTCCTTAACATCCTTAAAGAGGTCTCCTAACATCCAGGTTCCTATAACATCTAGGTCTCCTAACATCCTTTAAGAGGTCGACTTCACTCCTCATAAGAGGTTCCTTAATATCCTTAAAGAGGTCTCATTAACATCTAGGTCGACTTCATTACATTACGTCTCCCACATAACGTTACGTCTCCCGCACTCCGTTACAAAATATAAAGGCACGTTACGTCTCTTACCATTACGTTACTTAAACGTAGGCCCAAGGGTATGGTCGAGTCCCTAAAAGGCCACACTCCGTTTCGTCTCTTTCCTTCGGTCGAGTAGATAAATCTCCTACGCAGATAAATCACCTCGTGCTATCGCACGAGCAGATAAATCTCCACCAGACTATCTCGACCTAGATGTTAAGGGGGATCTCGTAAACTCGATCGAGTCACTAAACTACGCGGATAAATCTCCTGGCGGTCGAGTATATAAATCTCCTCTGTACCTTGACGGCTGCGACCGCTAGGTGGCTGCAGTCTTACGACCGGTAGGTCGTGACCCCTGAATTCCCTATATGGGATGGGATCCGAGAACTCTTTTAAGAGAATCCCGGTCCTGAGAATTGAAACCAAAATCTACCGACACCGGCTCTTCTAAGTAAAACCTAATCTTATTTTCCAAAGCCCTATTCTCTGTCAACAACCCTTATGAGAGCTTTATCCTACGCGATTAAGTCACTACACTAGAATTTAATGCTATGATTATTCGCCTTGCGATATCGCGACACATACCATAGCCAGAGAAAGTACCTTTTTCGGGCCGATAATGGGCCCCTATGGGGAGTTACCCACCTCTTCGGATCGGAAGGGTCATTCAATAAAAGGGCCTACCCCGCCAAACTACAAAGAGTTTAGCTTTCTTTTGATACAGCATCTACGGTAAAAACCCTGAGCACCCATTGGCCGATTCAACTGGATCCGCATCTCCTCCAATGTCGGACCGAACTCGCTCGCAGCGCACGCATCAGGACCCAGCAGCAGGGCCGCGGAGGATGTAGCTCGATACTCCAACGGGGCCCAAGAAGAAGGTTGTCCTAGTTCTCTTTTTCGGGGTAGCGGAGATTGAAAAGGAAAAACCCAAACTTGAAAATGTTTGCCGATGAATCCCCAATCCCTCCGGCAGGAGAATAACTTTCTACTACCTAAGAGGGCAACAAAGGAGCCGGGCTTCTAACAGATGGATTGGTGGTATCGGATAAGATCCTAGGATAGAAAGACTCTATATAAGGGAAGAATTTACTTCTTCTTGATCGACCTCGTTCCGGTAGTTTGAACCGTATCCAAGTTAAGTCAGTGATCGGTTGTGCGCTCGCTAGATCCAGTGTTGGTGTCGTTCGATGCGGGAACTGATCTCGGATCAGCGATACGATAGTCGACCTCTTAAAGGAGACCTCTTAAGAAATAACTCGAGCGTAAGCGAAGCCCTTGCGCCCATAGTTTAAGTAACTTTGTGTGTGAAGTCGACCTTAAGAGGTGGAGTAATTTCATAGATCCCTGTTTCAGGCGCGTTATCTATGCTATATGCTAATGGAACGCGGATACTTTTTTCCAGTTCTAGCAGTTCCGATCAAATATTGTACTCGCTTCTATGGACACATTAGCAAATTTTTCTTCTTTCTTTCATATCTTCAAGTTCTTTCTTTTACACGGGAATATTCCTCAGTAAGAGGAAATGATTTGATTCTCCATTCTTCTGTCTCCTATTCATATTCTCGCATGGGTGGTCCTTTCGTAGATATAGCTTTGGCGGGTTCCTTTACTGTATGTGAGAGACTTTTTTCCTTTTATATTTGGGTCCGAACTGATGCGTCTTTTACTAAACGGAGTCTTTCGATCGATCTATACCCTGAACGAGCGTATCTCTTATGATGCCTCTTCCGCTGGTAGATCTTATGTATGGGTCGTTTTCTTTTGGTGGGGTAGGCCGTGGATGAATTAATTTCCTTCATTCTTCATGTATAATGATCTTGGCTGAGGAATTCTTCTATGTTCTTTCTCCCGTCCGGTGTAATTCTTTCTGTCCCATCTTGTAATTGTCAAGGGCCATAGACAAAGGCGATGGGGCGAGCAGATACTCCCTTTTTCGGTCGGATAAGATCTCGGCGTAGGCCGGTTGTTCGATTGAGTTTGGACTAAGATCTCATTTTGACTCAAGCTTCTACTCCTTTCTCAATATAGCTCATTTACCAAACAAAAGCTTTTCTTGTTTTGGTTAATTCTAAGTACTAACAACCACTACGTCTGCTGATGTGAATGTAGTAAGTATATGGAGAGTTGTAGTTTATGGGGAATGAATTTCCTTCATTCTCTGATAAAGGGTTCACCAGATCTCTCTTTCTTCTTCTGCTCACGAGTTCTTCTTGGCTGAGCGTATGAATTCTACTCTTGGCCTACCTCTCGATACTAGCGTCGTAAGTAGTTATGTTAATTCTCACGTGTAAGCTAATTACATAGATAACAGAGCAACTTTGGCTAGTTCAGATACTAATGATGGAAACAAGATAGACTTTTCGACAACTAGGTCGACTCAACAACCAGGTCAACTGCACTATGAGGTCGACCGCACTAAGAGGTCGAGATAGTCCTTTAAGCTTTAAGAGGTCAACTGCACTCCGTGTTCACTCCGTTACTTAAACTGGTGGAGATTTATCTGCTCGTGCGATAGCACGAGGTGATTTATCTGCGTAGGAGATTTACGATCGAATTTATGCGATCGAGGTGATAAATCTGCGTCCTACCCTACCAAACTACTCCACTCGATCTCATTAATTCGATCGAGGAGATTTATCTGCTCGACCGAGCCAAACCCAACCATTTATCCGCTCTCCTTTAGGGTTCGCTACCTAGTGGTAGCAGGAGTAGTTTGGTAGGGAAAGAGACGAAACATAGTGGTAAGAGACGTAACGTGAGTGAAGTCGACCTGGATGTTAGGAGACCTAGATGTTAAGGATGTTTAAAAAGGTCGACTCCACTAACGTTGCGTCTCTTTCCCACCAAACTATTTAGAAACGGAGTGTGGAGATTTATCTGCACGTCTCTTTCGGTAGCAGGAGTAGTTTGGTAGGGCGGATAACATCCAGGTCTCCTAAACATCTAGGTCGACTTCACTACTCGTAAGAGGTCGAGATAGTCCTTTAAGAGGTCTCTTGCATAACGTTACATCTCCCGCACTCCTCGTAAGAGCTCTCTTTAACATCCTTTAATAGGTCTATTGCATAACGTTACATCTCCCGCACTTACGTTACGTCTCTTTCCCAAACTACTTCAACGAAACGAAGTGTAGTCGACCGTTACCTACCCTACCAAACTACTTCTGCTACCGATAGGTAGCGAATCCAAAGGGAGAGTTGCTCCGTAGATAAATCTCCTCGATCTCGTAAACTCGATCGAGTCACTAAACTACGCAGATAAATCTCCTATCGGTCGAGTGCAATCGACCTCATAACGTTGGTCGAAAACCTAATCTGTAAAGGCAAACAATTCTCTCGCAGCGGGCTCCCGAGACGAATAAGTCGCTTCTGGAGCGCGGATCATTATAGGTCAATAGCTCCCTCATTCAGTAAATTGATTAGCATCAAAATCGGAGTGCGGGAATCGTAGAGAGAGTGATAAAGTAGGTCTTCATCCTTCTATAGAGAAGCGACCATCAAGAGAAAACAGTTGGGGTCCTGCCCTCGTCCTCCCCCGGTGAAGAGCGAGCGTTGGTCGAGCCCTAGCAGAATCGGTCTCCCTTCGAGTGGAGACGCATCATTATTCTTGAATCTGATCTCCCTCTTCTGAGGAACTTATCCAGATTTCTTTCCAAAGAATAACTTAGATTCTCCCGCCAGACAAGGATTTCTCGATAATGTTAGAGTCTCGCCGTCCAGACCTCGACCCTTAACTCTTTCACGACTTGGCCCCCAAGATCATACTGCTCTTCGATTCGAGCCACCAAGAGAGAGGACGATATCCGGATTTCCATCCTCTTCATCTTATCTTCGAAAAACTCCTGAGAATACATTAGCTCTATCTGCTCGGTTGGGCCTTAACGTCTGCGACCGCAATGAGTAGGACGCGCAATTGATCTTGCTCTCCGCCGGTCGCGTTATGGAACGATAAAGAATTCAAGTTCCTCGCTTCTTCGAAATTCTTCCTTGTCTATGTAATAGTAGACAAAGAGGTTCGCCACGCCTCCAATGCAAAAAGGAAATAGACGTTATGGGCGGGTCCATCATGGGGTTGTCTTTTCTTTGCCTCTGTAATCGTCCTGGCCTTACGAGTGTGGGCGGATGCTCGCCAACTTTAAGAGGTCGACAATTGTTCTTTAAGAGGTCAATTTTAAGAGGTCTCCTTTAAGAGGTCGAAGTAGTCCTTTAAGAGGTCTCCTTAAGAGGTCGAAATAGTTTGGTGGTGAGTGAGAATCTATGCTAAATAGCTCTTTGGAATCGTTCGTACGAGCAACTCTATTTGTAAATAAGGCGGAGTTCTTCTCTTCGTTTTTCTCTTAAAGACTGTAGTCTCGTTCGCTTTAAATATAGGCCCAAGGGTGAGTCTCGTTCTCTCTCGCTTGTGATTTCACTTCTTTCTCTCTTATCATTCATTACCAGTACCCGTCGATTTTCATTTTGTACCTTTAGATTTTGCCATTTATGTAAGGGACTCGAAAAAGAATTCAAATTTGCACTCTCACTCATTACCCGCATTCGCTGCTCTCTGTCTCCTCTGTCTCCAAAGTTGGCGATCCAACCTGCAACTATTCCACCATGTTACTTTTTAGGTCGACTTTAAGAGGTCGACTGCACTCATAACGTTACTTAAACAGTAATGGGGAAAGAGACGTAACGTGAGTGCGGGAGATGTTATGTGGAGATTTATCTGCTCGTGCGATAGCACGAGGTGATTTATCTGCGTAGGAGATTTATCTCCTCGATCGAATTAATGAGATCGAGGAGATAAATCTGCGTAGGGACTTTAGTCACTCGACCGAGTTTACGAGGTCGAGGACCTGGCGGGACTCTCCCTTCGGGTTCGCTACCTTTTTAAGAGGTCTCCTTAACATCTTTTAAGAGGTCGATTACACTCCGTTGCATCTCCCATCTCCTAACATCCTTTAAGAGGTCGACTTCACTACTCGTAAGAGCTCTCTTTAACATCCTTTCATAGGTCAGTTGCATAACGTTACATCTCCCGCACTCCTCGTAAGAGGTCGAGAGAGTCCTTTAATAGGTCTATTGCATAACGTTACATCTCCCGCACTCACGTTACGTCTCTTTCGGTAGCAGGAGTAGTTTGGTAGGGCGGATAACATCCAGGTCTCTTTAACTTTAGTCTCATTAACATCTTTTAAGAGGTCTCCTAACATCCTTTAAGAGGTCTCCTAACATCCAGGTCTCCTTAACATCTTTTAAGAGGTCGATTACACTCCGTTGCATCTCCCATCTCCTAACATCCTTTAAGAGGTCTCCTAACATCCTTTAAGAGGTCTCCTTAACATCTTTTAAGAGGTCGATTACACTCCGTTGCATCTCCCATCTCCTAACATCCTTTAAGAGGTCTCCTAACATCCAGGTCTCCTTAACATCTTTTAAGAGGTCGATTACACTCCGTTGCATCTCCCATCTCCTAACATCCAGGTCGACTTCACTCCTCATAAGAGGTTCCTTAATATCCTTAAAGAGGTCTCATTAACATCTAGGTCTCCTAACATCCCGGACGACTTCACTTTCTATAATATGTTCCTTAATATCCTTTAATAGGTTAAATTTACGTTACGTCTTTTATCACTCCTCGTAAGAGCTCTATTTAACTAGTATAGCTCAACTGCATTTACGTTACTTAAAGTAGTCTGGTGGGGCAGGGGTTGGGTTTGGCAACGGTCGAGTCCCTATAACATCTAGCGCAACTTAACATCTAGGAAGACTTCACTCCTCGTAAGAGCTCTCTTTAACATCCTTTAATAGGTCAGTTGTATTCACGTTACGTCTTCCATCAACTGCACTCCGTGTACACTCCGTTCCGTCTCCCACCTCGATCTTACGATCGAGCAGATAAATCTCCACATAACGTTACGTCTCCCGCACTCCTCGTAGGAGGTTCCTTAATATCCAGGGCAACTTAACATCTTTTAAGAGGTCGATTACACTCCGTTGCATCTCCCATCTCCTAACATCCAGGTCTCCTTAACATCGTTTAAGAGGTCTCCTAACATCCAGGTTCCTCTAACATCTAGGTCGATTACACTCCGTTGCATCTCCCGCACTCCTCATAAGAGGTTCCTTAATATCCTTAAAGAGCTCTCATTAACATCTAGGTCTCCTAACATCCCGGACGACTTCACTTCTCATAAGAGGTTCCTTAATATCTAATGGATCAACAGCATTTACGTTACGTCTTTTATCATTACGTCTCCCACATAACGTTACGTCTCCCGCACTCCTCGTAAGAGGTTCCTTAATATCCTTTAATTGATTGTATAACGTTACATCTCCCGCACTTTCTATAATATGTTCCTTAATCTCCTTTAATAACTGTATTTACGTTACGTCTTTTATCACTCCTCGTAAGAGCTCTCTTTAACTTCCTTTAATAGCTCAATTGTATTCACGTTACGTCTTCCATCGGTTGTATAACGTTACATCTCCCGCACTTTCTATAATAGGTTCCTTAATCTCCTTTAATAGGTAAAATTTACGTTACGTCTTTTATCACTCCTCATAAGAGGTTCCTTAATATCCGGGTCGATTACACTCCGTTACATCTCCCATCTCATTAACATCTAGGTCTCCTTAACATCTTTTAAGAGGTCGATTACACTCCGTTGCATCTCCCATCTCCTAACATCCTTTAAGAGGTCTCCTAACATCCAGGTCTCCTTAACATCTAGGTCGATTTCACTCCTCGTAGGAGGTTCCTTAATATCCAGGGCAACTTAACATCTAGGAAGACTTCACTCCTCGTAAGAGCTCTCTTTAACTTCCTTTAATAGCTCAATTATATTCACGTTACGTCTTCCATCGGTTGTATAACGTTACATCTCCCGCACTCCTCATAAGAGGTTCCTTAATATCCTTAAAGAGCTCTCATTAACATCTAGGTCGACTTCATTACATTACGTCTCCCACATAACGTTACGTCTCCCGCACTCCTCGTAAGAGGTTCCTTAATATCCTTTAATTGATTGTATAACGTTACATCTCCCGCACTTTCTATAATATGTTCCTTAATCTCCTTTAATAACTGTATTTACGTTACGTCTTTTATCACTCCTCGTAAGAGCTCTCTTTAACTTCCTTTAATAGCTCAATTGTATTCACGTTACGTCTTCCATCGGTTGTATAACGTTACATCTCCCGCACTTTCTATAATAGGTTCCTTAATCTCCTTTAATAGGTTAAATTTACGTTACGTCTTTTATCACTGCCTCATAAGAGGTTCCTTAATATCCTTTAATAGGTCTCATTAACATCTAGGTCTCCTAACATCCCGGACGACTTCACTTCTCATAAGAGGTTCCTTAATATCTAATGGATCAACAGCATTTACGTTACGTCTTTTATCATTACATTACGTCTCCCACATAACGTTACGTCTCCCGCACTCCTCATAGGAGCTCTCTTTAACTTCCTTTAATAGCTCGATTGTATAACGTTACATCTCCCGCACTTCTCATAAGAGGTTCCTTAATATCTAATAGATCAACTGCATTTACGTTACGTCTTTTATCATTACGTTACTTAAACTTCTGGTGGGGCAGGAGATTTATCTGCTCGACCGACAGGAAAGAGACGTAACGTGCTTTAATATCTTGTAACGGAGTGCGGGAGACGTAACGTAATGAAGTCGACCTAGATGTTAATGAGACCTAGATGTTAAGGAGACCTGGATGTTACGGGGATCGCCGCTCGAGTCCCTATAACATCCTGCGCAACTTAACATCTAGGTCTCCTAACATCCAGGACGACTTCACTTCTCATAAGAGGTTCCTTAATATCTACGAGGTCAACTGCATTTACGTTACGTCTTTTATCACTCCTCGTAAGAGCTCTCTTTAACTTTCAGGACAACTTAACATCTAGGAAGACTTCACTCCTCGTAAGAGCTCTCTTTAACTTCCTTTAATAGCTCAATTGTATTCACGTTACTTAAACATCTGGTGGGGTAGGAGATTTATCTACTCGACCGATAGGAAAGAGACGTAACGTGAGTGCGGGAGATGCAACGGAGTGCGGGAGACGTAACGTTATGTGGGAGACGTAACGGGAGTAGAGTCGACCTAGATGTTAATGAGACCTCTTTAAGGATATTAAGGAACCTCTTATGAGAAGTGCGGGAGATGTAACGGAGTGAAATCGACCTAGATGTTAAGTCGACCTGGATGTTAGGAGACCTAGATGTTAAGGAGACCTGGATGTTACGAGGATCGCAGCTCGAGTCCCATCAGGTCCTCGATCTAGGAGATCGAGCAGATAAATCTCCATCAATTTATTCACGTTGCGTCTTCCATCAACTGCACTCCGTGTACACTCCGTTCCGTCTCCCGCCTCGATCGCATAAATGCGCTCGAGTAGATAAATCTCCTACGCCGATAAATCTCCTCGTGCTGGCGCACGAGCAGATAAATCTCCACATAACGTTACGTCTCCCGCACTCCTCATAGGAGCTCTCTTTAACTTTAATAGCTCGATTGTATAACGTTACATCTCCCGCACTTCTCATAAGAGGTTCCTTAATATCTAATAGATCTCCTTAGCATCTAGGTCTCCTAACATCCAGGTCGACTTCACTCCTCATAAGAGGTTCCTTAATATCCTTAAAGAGGTCGATTGCATAACGTTACATCTCCCGCACTCCTCATAAGAGGTTTCCTTAATATCTAATAGATCAACTGTATTTACGTTACGTCTTCCTCATTTACGTTACGTCTTTTATCATTACGTTACGTCTCCCGCACTCCGTTACATCTCCCGCACTTACGTTACGTCTCTTTCCCCTGGCGGTCGAGTCCCGTCAGGTCCTCGATCTTACGATCGAGCAGATAAATCTCCTTGAGGTAGGTCGTGCGAAAGCACGAGGCACGGAGTCCACACTCCGTTACAAGATGTTAAGGCACGTTACGTCTCTTTCTATCGCACGAGCAGATAAATCTCCACACTCAACAACTTTCATACCTCGATCGAGCGTCTCCTTCGGAAAACTTGCATCATTCCACCATACCTCTCTCATTTTTGCATCCCGCACCTCGTGATTGGAAAAAAGCGTATTCACGCCTGTCCTGGAAGCCCTTTACTGATATCCTCGGTACCCCGGTAAGGAGACCCGCTTTCCATGTCCCGACCTAGCTATTCAACCACGTTCATCCAACCAAACTAACTAGGAACGTACCGGAGCTTCTTTTCGGTGAAGCCTTCCCATTACTTTATGGCGGAGTGGCTTAGAAAAAAAAGGAGTTCTCCTTCTTTTTCATTAACCAGAACTCTCACTTTATCCAACACCCGCTATCTGGATAAGCTCCAATTGTTACCGACTCGAGATCCGTAGTATGTATGAAGGTAAGTAATAGCTTTCTTGGTAAGATTAAGCGCGCATCCGCCTCATCTTTCTTTACTCTGGATTCTTCTCTTATTCGTTCCCTCAAAAAGATGAAAAAGTAAACTTACCAACTGCTTGCCTGTTGAATAAATCTTCCATATGATTATGATATGGGTGAAGAGAATAGTAAGATACGTTGACGCGATCACTGACTTCAGGCTTCGTTGACGCCATCACTGACTTCGTTGATAAGAAAGGAGTCAATCCCCTCTCTCTTTGGTCGAGTAAATTGACTATAGGCCCAATCATGATAGGTAGCAAGTCTCCTTTAAGAGGTCGACCTCATAATCGGTTAAGCATCCGAAAAAGGGGTAAAGGTCCTCTATGTAGTAGGATCCGAGCATAAGGCAGAATTCTCTTCTCCGTCCTGAATGATTTATCTCTAATTTTTTTTAGACTTCCTCGATTCTCACTCATAAATGATGGGATCTAGAGAGAAAGATGACGAATGCTATCTACCGACACCTCCGGCATATAGAATGACTCTCTTCTTCGTCTATATATACAGTATCTTTTCAATCTATGAAAGAATAGTCCCCTGCGGTAGGAGTGCAGAGCTGGTAGGCTAATGAGATTCTTTCTCTTGGTGAGAGTATCGCTTCTTCTGAGCCCCTGTATCTCTCTTGATGGAAGACAGCGTGCCCTAACTTTCCCTTTCCAAATATTCCTCCGCTTTGTCTGGCTCGTTCTTCCCTCCAACCATTGATATCGGATTCTCGATATGCGAGTTATTAAGCTCAGGAATATGTGGAACTGGTCCGGGTGGAAGGAAAAAGGGAAATTCGCAGGAGAAAGCGTAGATACGTAGAATTCACTATTATGCATAACCGATAACGAAGGCCAAAGCCGGTTAATGCCTCGCCTGCGAAAGAAAAAACGAAAACAGAATTCTTTAGAATCTCATAGGGGAGAAGTCTCTAATTTCAGTGTTGGGGCAATCCTCCATTAGAATATAGTTGTTGTGGTTCCTCTAAAGTAACGTATGAGGTCGACTGCACAACGTTATCGGGCTCCTTTAAGAGGTCGACTGCACAACGTTACGTCACCCATCGACTGCACTCACTCGTTTTTTAAGAGGTCGACTTTAAGAAGTCTCCTAACATCCAGGACGACTTCACTTCTCATAAGAGGTTCCTTAATATCCTTTAATAGGTTAAATTTACGTTACGTCTTTTATCACTCACGTTACGTCTCTTTCCCAGACTACTGATTTATCTGCGTAGGCACTTTAGTGACTCGATCGAGTTTACGAGATCTCCCTTAACATCCAGGTCTCCTAACATCCAGGTCTCCTTAACATCTAGGTCTCCTAACATCCTTTAAGAGGTCTCCTTAACATCTAGGTCTCCTAACATCCTTTAAGAGGTCGACTTCACTTCTCATAAGAGGTTCCTTAATATCCTTAAAGAGGTCTCATTAACATCTAGGTCGACTTCATTACATTACGTCTCCCACATAACGTTACGTCTCCCACATAACGTTACGTCTCCCGCACTCCGTTACAAGATGTAAAGCCTCATAAGAGGTTCCTTAATATCCTTAAAGAGGTCTCATTAACATCTTTTAAGAGGTCTCCTAACATCCTTTAAGAGGTCGACTTCACTCCTCATAAGAGGTTCCTTAATATCCTTAAAGAGCTCTCATTAACATCTAGGTCGACTTCATTACATTACTTAAACTCCCTCTTCGCTGGCGCTCGAGTCCCTAAAGGGCCACATAACGTTACGTCTCCCGCACTCCGTTGCATCTCCCATCTCCTAACATCCCGGTCTCCTTAACATCGTTTAAGAGGTCTCCTAACATCCAGGTTCCTCTAACATCTAGGTCGATTACACTCCGTTACATCTCCCATCGGTTGTATAACGTTACATCTCCCGCACTTCTCATAAGAGGTTCCTTAATCTCCTTTAATAGGTTAAATTTACGTTACGTCTTTTATCACTCCTCGTAAGAGGTCTCTTTAACATCCAGGTCAACTTAACATCTAGGAAGACTTCACTCCTCGTAAGAGGTCTCTTTAACTTCCTTTAATAGCTCAATTGTATTCACGTTACGTCTTCCATCAATTGTATTCACGTTACTTAAAATAGTCTGGTGGGGTAGGGGTTGGGTTTGGCTATGGTCGAGTCCCGTCATAAATAGTTTGGTGGGGTAGGCGATCCCCCGGATCGAGGTGCGGAGCACACGACTAAAACTCGTGGTTTGCTCCCTATCAGTTTTGTCTAAAGCCTCGCTACCTTTCAGGTAGCAGCCTCCGGCCCTGAAAAGTGCTAACGCACGAGCAGATAAATCCCCACACCCCGTTACATCTCCCGCACTCCCGTTACTTAAACTTCTGGTGGGGTAGGAACATCCAAGTCTCCTAAACATCTAGGTCGACTTCACTCACGTTACATCTCCCGCACTCACGTTACGTCTCTTTCCGGAGGCTGCTACCTGAAAGGTAGCGAGGCTTTAGACAAAAACCGATAGGTAGCGAACCCGAAGGGAGAGTCCCTATAACATCCGAGGTCAACTGCACTCCGTGTACACTCCGTTCCGTCTCCCACCTCGATCGCGTAAACTCGATCGAGTGACTAAAGTCCCTACGCAGATAAATCAATAGTTTGGGAAAGAGACGTAACGTGAGTGATAAAAGACGTAACGTAAATGAAGTTGACCTCGTAGATATTAAGGAACCTCTTATGAGAAGTGCGGGAGATGTAACGTTATACAATCAACCTATTAAAGGATATTAAGGAACCTCTTACGAGGAGTGAAATCGACCTAGATGTTAAGGAGACCTGGATGTTAGGAGACCTGGATGTTAAGGGAGATCTCGTAAACTCGATCGAGTCACTAAAGTGCCTACGCAGATAAATCAGTAGTTTGGGAAAGAGACGTAACGTAAGTGCGGGAGATGTAACGGAGTGAAATCGACCTAGATGTTAAGGAGACCTGGATGTTACTGACCCGCCAAACTACGACGTAACGTGCTTTAATATCTTGTAACGGAGTGCGGGAGACGTAACGTTATGTGGAGATTTATCTGCGTAGGGACTTTAGTCACTCGACCGAGTTTACGAGGTCGAGGCGGGAGACGGAACGGAGTGTACACGGAGTGCAGTTGATGGAAGACGCAACGTGAATAAATTGATGGAGATTTATCTGCTCGATCTCCTAGATCGAGGACCTGATGGGACTCGAGCTGCGATCCTCGACCTATCGGTCGAGTAGATAAATCTCCTACCCCACCAGATGTTTAAGTAACGTGAATACAATTGAGCTATTAAAGGAAGTTAAAGAGAGCTCTTACGAGGAGTGAAGTCTTCCTAGATGTTAAGTTGTCCTGAAAGTTAAAGAGAGCTCTTACGAGGAGTGAAGTCTTCCTAGATGTTAAGTTGCGCAGGATGTTATAGGGACTCGAGCTGCGATCCTCGTAACATCCAGGTCTCCTTAACATCTAGGTCTCCTAACATCCAGGTCGACTTAACATCTAGGTCGATTTCACTCCGTTACATCTCCCGCACTTCTCATAAGAGGTTCCTTAATATCCTTAAAGAGGTCTCATTAACATCTAGGTCGACTCTACTCCCGTTACGTCTCCCACATAACGTTACGTCTCCCGCACTCCGTTGCATCTCCCGCACTCACGTTACGTCTCTTTCCTAGCGGCCGAGCAGATAAATCTCCTGCCCCACTTTAAGTAATGTAATGATAAAAGACGTAACGTAAATACAGTTGATCTATTAGATATTAAGGAAACCTCTTATGAGGCTTTACATCTTGTAACGGAGTGAAATCGACCTAGATGTTAAGGAGACCTAGATGCTAAGGAGATCTATTAGATATTAAGGAACCTCTTATGAGAAGTGCGGGAGATGTAACGTTATACAATTAAAGGAAGTTAAAGAGAGCTCCTACGAGGAGTGCGGGAGACGTAACGTTATGCAATCGACCTATTAAAGGATATTAAGGAACCTCTTATGAGGAGTGAAGTCGACCTCTTAAAGGATGTTAGGAGACCTAGATGTTAAGGAGACCGGGATGTTAGGAGATGGGAGATGTAACGGAGTGCAATCGACCTCTTAAAAGATGTTAATGAGATGGGAGATGTAACGGAGTGTAATCGACCCGGAAGTTAAAGAGAGCTCTTACGAGGAGTGATAAAAGACGTAACGTAAAGTTAACCTATTAAAGGATATTAAGGAAGCTCTTATGAGAAGTGCGGGAGATGTAAATACAATCGAGCTATTAAAGGATATTAAGGAACCTATTATAGAAAGTGAAATCGACCTAGATGTTAAGGAGACCGGGATGTTAGGAGATGGGAGATGTAACGGAGTGCAATCGACCTCTTAAAAGATGTTAAGTTGCGCAGGATGTTATAGGGACTCGACCGTACGGGAGCCCTTGCGCCCGTGCGGGAGACGTAACGTGAATGCAGTTAATCTCTTAAAGGATGTTAAAGAGACCTCTTACGAGGAGTGAAGTTGACCTAGATGTTAAAGAGAACTCTTAAAGCATGTTAAGTTTTTCTGTTAATGAGACCTCTTAAAAGATGTTAAGTTTTCCTCTTAAAGTTGACCTCTTAAAGTAACGCACCCGCCATGTGATTCTGAGGCGCGCTCCTCCAGTCGTAAGAGATCATATCAGCGAGCCCTTGGCGAGAGACGCGAAGAAGAAGCGGGGTAGAGTAACGGGTAACTCATCAGGCTCATGATCTGAAGATCCAGGTTCAAATCCTGTCCCCGCCTAAGAAGTTGGATAGATCGAATATAATTTAATTTACTAAAAAAAAAAAAAAAAAAAGACATCCCCGAAGATGAACTCCGCTTTCGAAACTTACGGACTCTTCGTTTCGTGGATCTGCTCGACCAACCCCAAAAGTCTCAAGGAATGCTTTAAATAGGTTAACAAACGTTCACCTTCGGTTAGTGCGTTGCTCATGTTGTAAGCTTATACCATGGAGAGAGTTTGGGTTTCCGGTGACAGTTTACTTACCAACGATCAAGGATTTCTTTCTCGATACTAGATCAAAGGTGGGGAAGAGGCGAGAGTTAACGGTAGACGTGGTAGAAGAAGCAGTAGAGCGCGGTGAGGCTTGTAGCAACAGGAGAGATCAAGACAACGGAGCAGACAAAGATATAATAGGATCCTTTCAGGCAAAAAAAAAGGTCGGGGAACTTTACACAAAGGAAGCATCAACATCTAAGAGAAAGTTTTCAGCAATAAGATGCGGATTCCGCTTTCCGGAGAGAAATCCTCCCACATCCTCTATACCGCTAGCCGCCACCACCAAACCTCGATCGTGAGTCTAACGTCTCTACCGGAGTTGATTGACCGTCCTAACTCTACCAGAGTATGTTGAGCGGGAGGTGACGACACGGAGCATGATGGATCTGACTCGGGAGATGCTCTCCTCCTAAGCAATTATAACTGGTCCACGAAAGACTAACCGGAATCGGTCCGAACTTGAGGGGCCATCCCGCTCACGACGCTCGTGAACTCTCCTCTTCGAAAGAAGAAAAAGATGAAAACGATACATCCTGCGAGACATAAATACCAAGAGAAACTTCTCGTTCCTCCGCCAAGATCGACCTTCCTCTCCTATCGGGATCCCTTACTCTCATCCGACGCTCCAGCAAATTCCAGTAGGGAGGAGAGAGCCTTGAGATCTGATACAATTCTTAGAACCGTAAGATGAGAATCCAGTTACGACTTCGTCTCAGTTAATAAATTTATACACTTCGACAAGTAGGGCGTGAAGGTGGATAGCAGTCCAGCGGAGAAACGTATGCACTGGTTCTGACTAGCCTACCATTGAAATATACTCGACTGGGGTCGAGGCTCTAGGTCGAGGACCAACTGGGTCGACTTCACTCCGTTATGAGGTCGACTGCACTTTAAGAGGTCGACTCCACTAAGAATTCGGTCGAGATGAGAAATCCATATTATCTTATAGAAAGAAAAATTCGTCGTAGCGATGCGATACTCTCTCCGAATATGTATGCGTTAGGCACTTAACCACTCTGCCCAGTCGGTAACAGAGGCGGGGGTCAGATTCTCGATTCGACGAATTGCTAGGTCGTTCGCGGGAAACCGCCAGTAAAAGAGTCGGCCTAGTGGATGCGAAGCCCCCCCCAACCTTCAATATAGGCTCCTTTATGGCCTGTCCGCGAGTCGATACATATATTATGTCCTAATGGCAGCTTAACGGCCTTTTCGTACATAAAAAAGGAAGCTGGAGTCCCTTCGTTATAAGGTAGACGCCGAAAGCCAAGTTAAGGGGCTGTTTCCTAACTAAAAAGCTGCAGCTAGAGCCCTTACATAACCGGAAGATAGCCGTGCGAGATGAAAGTCTGATGCACGGTTTTGAATGAGAGAAAGAAGTGAGGAATCCTCTTTTCGAGTCTGACTCTCCCACTCCAGGCGTAGCTTTTCTTTCTGTTACTTCGAAAGTAGCTGCTTCAGCCACTCTAATTTTCTTCCTTTTTCTCATCAAACGAATCTTCTTCTGGAAATCCTAGCTATTCTTAGTATGATATTGGTGAATCTCATTGCTATTACTCAAACAAGCATGAAACGTATGCTTGCATATTCGTCCATAGGTCAAATCGGATATGTAATTATTGGAAAAATTGTTGGAGACGCAAATGCTGGATATGCAAGGATGATAACTTATATGCTGTTCTATATCTCCATGAATCTAGGAACTTTTGCTTGCATTGTCTCATTTGGTCTACGTACCGGAACTGAGAACATTCGAGATTATGCAGTATTATAAAAGAAGGCTCCTTTTTTGGCTCTCTCTTTAGCCCTATGTCTCTTATCCCTAGGAGGTCTTCCTCCACTAGCCGGTTTTTTCGGAAAACTCTTTTTATTCTGGTGTGGATGGCAGGCAGGCCCTTCTTATTTTGGTTTTAATAGGACTCTTTACGAGCGTTCTTTCTATCTACTATTATCTAAAAAGAATCAAGTTATTAATGACTGGACGAACCCAAGAAATAACCCCTCACGTGGTAAATTATAGAGGATCCCCTGAATTCCATCGAATTGAGTATGATTGTATGTGTGATAGCATCTACTATACCAGGAATATCAATGAATCCGATTATTGCAATTGCTCAGGATACCCTTTTTTAGCTTCCATAGTCAGTCTATTTCTTAGTTCAAGATCCCTCTTACTAACTGGAACCAAAGAATTTGGAGATCTGTTCCGCCCAAAACGAGAATGGGCTAGGGTTATGAACTTCTAATCTATAATCTGATGATCGAGTCGATTCCATGATTCTAAGTTCATTACATACCCGACCAGAATAGGCTTATACACATGCTCATTATGAGAGGGTCGAGCGTATCTAAATAGAGACTCTGTTTACATATGGACCCACGCCTCGTTCCATCTAGGATTAGGAATAGGCGAAATCGAACCTGTACATATCTCTCTTGGGAACCTATTCATCTCTTTAGGCTTCTATTGAATCGAGAAGTAGGTTTTATTGTCCATCTTTTTGATATAATAGTTATAGGAACTATAAGGCATTCTCCGGATAATTCAAATCGAAGGGATGTCCGACTCGGGCCTATATGACCGATCAATAGAAATACTCCAACACTCCACCTTTGTCATATATTCCATACATCACACTATATAGATAGAATATTCATGGAATACGAATCACTTTCAAGATGCCTTGGTGGTTAAATGGAAGACACGCGAGACTCAACGTGCTAAAGAGCGTGGAGGTTCGAGTCCTCTCCATAATATAAGATCTTGAATGCTCATTCAAGGAGCAATTCCAAGATCTCGGAATTGGAATAAGTTCGGCAGCGGATCATGAAATCTTATAGTCCGTTTTAGGGATTGGCGACTTACTCATTCAGTGACTTTGGCACTGTACGTTCCAAAAATGGATCGGGTCGGATGAATTCAATAATAGACACCTGTTTCCAGCCTTCCTTCTACTCTCGGGGGCCTATACGAAAGAGAATCCAGTACTTCTTGGTCGTGAATATCTGAATGAATAGGACGAACCACCCCGTGAATATCTTTGCTTCGGAATAATTTAGAATAGAGCACGATCAACTGGAATGTGTATTATCCATATAGGTTATTTAGTTATTCAGTCAAACCAATGATTCGTTATTGGAGCAGATAGCAATAACCATTTCATCAGACATGCTTTGATTTTCCAATGGATTTACATCTTTCATTAATGGAAATTTTTGCTGTAGTAAGTAATAGGCTCTGGTTGTTCGCTGTTCAAGAATTCTTGTTTAGGCAGTTCATACCATCCATACATAGTGATCTAAGATTTCAATTCTTCCATGTTTCAGCAGTAGCATATTGTTCCACGGAGCTAAGGTCCGAAATATGGAAAAAAGTGTTTCCACGACTCTACCACCCAGTCAATTCTGTTCCACTTAATCCCCCTTTCATTTCATGGCCACATATCTTTCCGGCTAAGGAATGGGAAATCTTTCTCCTCTTCCATGAATCCAATTTTCATTTCATCCGGGAAAAGCCATCTTTTTCTCAACAATGTCTTTGTCATTTGATCCAATAGTGTTCCATTAGATAGGAACAGATTTGATAAATACCGAAAACTCTCGGATAGATTATTAGAACGGAAAGATCCTTTCGATAATGAACTATTGGTTCTAAGCCATCTCTGGCGATTAATCAACAATTCAAATTTTCTTGTCTTGATAAACCAGCGTTTATATATAGATGGATGTAGGAGGATCCATTTGGGAAGTAAGAAGCCCCTTTGACATCTCTCCATCTGCAAAGAATTCTCGATGTGAAAACACGGAGACAAAGTGAATAGGAAAAAGAGTGGATCCGCAGGGTCCCAAATGAATTGGCTTGTTCGAAAAAAGCCCTGTTCTTTGGAAGATCTATCTCGTGTCTGGTACTGCATGGTTCCACTCTGCAAGAACTCCAAAGCATTCTCTTTAAGCTCATCCTCTTCATCCGCTTGCCCCGAAATGCCCCGGCCCCATAGGGAAATCCCAATTCATTGGGCCTTTCGATACAATCAAATAGAAAGCCCCAGGGGTTCCATATTCTAGGAGCCCAAACTATGTGATTGAAAAAATCCTCCTCTATCTGTTGCGGGTCGAGGGCTCCTTCCCCTTCTTCCAATTCCGACTCGTTTTTTTTTCATAGATTTCTCTATGATCAAGGATAGAAGAAGATCCATTTCATATCTAAGGGATTCCTTAGTTCGGGCCGAAGAAGCAATGTCACTCGATCATTATCAAACTGACTGCAATCTTTTTCTGTCCGTGAGGATCCCACCAGAGCGCCTTCTACTTCTAATAGGCCATGAACTAGATCAGATCTCAACGAGTCCATAAGATCCCATTTTCTTCATCGGGTCCGGGTAGAGACCAAAGATCTTGAGCGACCGATACGGCAGAACAACTAAAAAGAGAAAGAAGTCTCGTTAATTTCTTCATGCTCGTTCCAAGTGCGAAGTTCAAAAAAATCCCCTTCGTTACATGATCTTCATATAGAGAGATACCAGGGCCATCGACTGCACTCAACAACTAGGTCTCCTTAAGAGGTCAAAGTAGTCCTTTAAGAGGTCGACTCCATTACGTTACATCTCCCACACTCACGTTACGTCGTAGTTTGGCGGGGTAGGCCCAGACTACTGATTTATCTGCGTAGGCACTTTAGTGACTCGATCGAGTTTACGAGATCTCCCTTAACATCCAGGTCGACTTAACATCTTTTAAGAGGTCGATTACACGGGCGCAAGGGCTCCCGTACGGTCGAGTCCCTATAACATCCGAGGTCAACTGCACTCCGTGTACACTCCGTTCCGTCTCCCGCCTCGATCGCATAAATGCTCTCGAGTGGAGTAGTTTGGTAGGGTAGGATGCAGATAAATCTCCATCTCCTAACATCCTTTAAGAGGTCTCCTTAACATCTAGGTCTCATTAACATCTAGGTCGACTCGTTACGTCTCCCGCACTCCGTTACAAGATATTAAAGCCTCATAAGAGGTTCCTTAATATCCGGGTCGATTACACTCCGTTACATCTCCCATCTCATTAACATCTAGGTCGACTCTACTCCCGTTACGTCTCCCACATAACGTTACGTCTCCCGCACTCCGTTACAAGATATTAAAGCACGTTACGTCGTAGTTTGGCGGGTCAGTAACATCCGGGTCTCCTTAATATCTAGGTCTCCTAACATCCTTTAAGAGGTCGACTTCACTCCTCATAAGAGGTTCCTTAATATCCTTAAAGAGGTCGATTGCATAACGTTACGTCTCCCGCACTCCGTTACAAGATATTAAAGCACGTTACGTCTCTTTCCCAAACTACTGATTTATCTGCGTAGGGACTTTAGTCACTCGACCGAGTTTACGAGGTCGAGGCGGGAGACGGAACGGAGTGTACACGGAGTGCAGTTGATGGAAGACGTAACGTGAATAAATTGACCTATTAAAGGAAGTTAAAGAGAGCTCTTACGAGGAGTGAAGTCTTCCTAGATGTTAAGTTGCGCAGGATGTTATAGGGACTCGACCGTACTCCTTCGGGTTCGCTACCTAGCGGTAGCAGGCTAAAGCCCCAACGTTTAAGTAACGTTCCTACCCCAAAGGAGACGTAACGTGAGTGCAGTCGACCTCTTAAAGGACTACTTCGACCTCTTAAGGAGACCCAGTTGGTCGTGGTTCGCTCCTTGACAGTCTAAAGCCTCGCTACCTTTCAGGTAGTAGGAGTAGTTCGGTAGGGTAGGGAAAAGATCCAGGAGATCGAGCAGATAAATCAGTAGTCCTTTAAGAGGTCGACTGCACAACGTTACTTAAACAGTAGTCTGGTGGGGCAGGAGATTTATCTACTCGACCGACAGGAAAGAGACGTAACGTGCTTTAATATCTTGTAACGGAGTGCGGGAGACGTAACGTTATGCAATCGACCTCTTTAAGGATATTAAGGAACCTCTTATGAGGAGTGAAGTCGACCTCTTAAAGGATGTTAGGAGACCTAGATGTTAAGGAGACCTGGATGTTACGGGGATCGCAAGCTCGAGTCCCGTCAGGTCCTCGATCTTACGATCGAGCAGATAAATCTCCTTGGGGTAGGCCTCTCTCCCACCAGACTACTTTACTTTAAGTTGTGCAGTCGACCTCATGGTCCGCATAAAACGGTCAACTGCACTCCGTTTTCACTCCGGGCGCAAGGGCTTCGCTATCGCTCGAGTCCCTAAAGGGCCACCTCGTGCGAAAGTAAGAGACGTAACGTTCCTACCCCACCAGACTATCTCGATCTCTTAAGCCTACCCCACCAAACTACTGAGACGTAACGTGAGTGCGGGAGATGTAACGTTATGTGGGAGACGTAACGGGAGTAGAGTCGACCTAGATGTTAATGAGATGGGAGATGTAACGGAGTGCGGGAGACGTAACGTGAATGCAATCGACCTGATGGGAGATGTAACGGAGTGCAATCGACCTCTTAAAAGATGTTAAAGAAACCTCTTACGAGGAGTGAAGTTGACCTAGATGTTAAAGAGACCCGGATGTTAAAGAGACCTCTTACGAGAAGTGAAGTCGACCTAGATGTTAAGGAGACCCGGATGTTAGGACCTGACGGGGACTCGAGCGGCTTTGGTGGGGTAGGCTTAAGAGATCTCCTTTAAGAGGTCTCCTAACATCCAGGTCGACTTCACTCACGTTACGTCTCTTACCATTACGTTACTTAAAATAGTCTGGTGGGGCAGGAGATTTATCTACTCGACCGCTAGGTCGAGGATCGCAAGCTCGAAGGGTAGGCGCAAGGGCTCCCTTCGGTCGAGCTATTTCATCCCTATAACATCCTGCGCAACTTAACATCTAGGTCTCCTAACATCCAGGACGACTTCACTTCTCATAAGAGGTTCCTTAATCTCCTTTAATAGGTTAAATTTACGTTACGTCTTTTATCACTCCTCGTAAGAGCTCTCTTTAACTTTCTTTAATAGGTCAATTTATTCACGTTACGTCTTCCATCAACTGCACTCCGTGTACACTCCGGGCGCAAGGGCTCCCTGACGGTCGAGTCCCTTTTATGAGGTCTCCTTAACATCTAGGTCTCATTAACATCTTTTAAGAGGTCGATTGCACTCCGTTACATCTCCCATCTCCTAACATCCCGGTCTCCTTAACATCTAGGTCGATTTCACTCCTCATAGGAGCTCTCTTTAACTTCCTTTAATAGCTCGATTGTATAACGTTACATCTCCCGCACTTCTCATAAGAGGTTCCTTAATATCTAATAGATCTCCTTAGCATCTAGGTCTCCTAACATCCCGGTCTCCTTAACATCTAGGTCGATTTCACTCCGTTACATCTCCCGCACTTCTCATAAGAGCTTCCTTAATAAATATCCTTTAATAGGTTAAATTTACGTTACGTCTTTTATCACTCCTCATAAGAGGTTTCCTTAATATCTAATAGATCAACTGTATTTACGTTACGTCTTCCTCATTTACGTTACGTCTTTTATCATTACGTTACGTCTCCCGCACTCCGTTACATCTCCCGCACTCCCGTTACTTAAACTCCCTCTTCGCTTACGCTCGAGTCCCTAAAGGGCCACCACCTCGACCTCGTAAACTCGGTCGAGTGACTAAAGTCCCTACGCAGATAAATCTCCACACTCACGTTACGTCTCTCACCAGGAGATCGAGGCACGGAGTCCACGAAGCAACTCAGCCTTCGATGAAGGCTCCTATATAGCCAATCCGAAGTGATTTATGTATGTTATGCCAGAACCCCAGGTAAAAGGGCTGTTTCCCTACAAAAGAATTAAGCTGGAGTTAGCCCAAATTGATTTAAAATATCAGCCTCTTGCAGAAAGATTGCTCCTTGGCCCGGTGGAGGAAGAGGATATGGAGGAAGGCTTCGACTTCTCTTATAATTGCTTATATAGTCATGATTTAGCTCTCTCTTCGGATCTTCTCAATGGAAAAGGTTTTGGATGAGCGATTCATCATTCTTGGGGAACATCATGCAGTTTCCCATTTCTCAGATTTGAAGCTCCTCCTCTACTGCGTTATTTGATTCAATTCATGAATTCGCATGAGTCTACTGTATCTTGAATATAGATCATTCCCTTACGGAATGAGAAAGAGTTTTGGGGGGGATTGTAGTTCAATCGGTCAGAGCACCGCCCTGTCAAGGCGGAAGCTGCGGGTTCGAGCCCCGTCATTCCCGATAAGCGATCGACCTCTACCGGAAGAGCGATTCATACATCCATGAATCTCTCGATGATGTTCAGTCAGAAGAATTAGTGGGATTCTTCCTCCTAAATATTGGTAGGTATTTCTTAGACCGAAAAAGAGATCTCGAGCCTCGGAGACCTAGAAGCCTAGACTCTGGGGATCCTTTCTTCTTCCCTCTTGTTTTCCTCTCTTTCGACCATGGCGGCTGGACTCGAGGAAGAGTGGAGTAAACTGCGATGAGGAGGAGCAATGATGAAGGAGAATCCGGTGGGGAAGAACTTCAATCCGATATGGTGGATCATGCGTGATCCGGAGAAGAACCTACTCGCGTTCCATGAAAGTTCTTGAAGATGATCATCCGCTATTGTGAAACCAAGACGAAGACGGTGCTTTTTCCTTTTTCCAGGAGCTGGTTAGGTGAGTGGTTCAGGTCTTCCAAGGGGAGACGCACGGGGTCGACGCTAATTAGCATGAATAATAGCTGCTCGAGCGAATAGGGGCGAAGTGAGCGGCAGAGGAACATCTTCCTGGGTCTTTCTGGAGTCATGAGGAAGAGTCTGCCCTGATCCCAGTGAAAGGAAGTGTCTCTCCTAGTTGGCCGCTCCCGTCTCCTCTAAATCATAAGATCCGTTCTCTGCTTCCACGCATTCAGAAGAAAGTTTTCTATCGGACGAGTAGATTTCTCCGACTTGAATTTTCAACCCTCTTCCGTTTCACCATCTTCCGAACCGGCACTGAATCCCGTCCCGTCGCCCCTATAAGAAGATTGACCTCCTCGTGACATATAGCACCAAACTATTTAAGAGGGTGGGTTCGCTTCTCAACCTTCCTTTCAGAGCAATAAGAGAAGATGCGGATTCAAAGTTCAGCTTGAGATTCTAAGTCAAATCCAGGCCGGCGCTCCTTCGTTCTCGCGCGGAGTCTGCGACCAGGATCATCGAGCTCTCGTTCGAGTTAATTTTCTTACTTTCCTGCAAGAGCGGGTCCCCCGGTAAAAAAAGGTACCACCACCCCCCAAGCCCCTTTAGGGTTATTAAGCATAATCGAGGCAATCCGAATTATCGGAGTTTTGACGGGCTACTAGGGTACGGCCCCTTTCAATCACATCATCAACTACACAAAAGGACCTTGACTCGTGGGAGATAGGGAGCTGTATTGATGACCAGTTGAAATGGTAAACTTCCTAGGGATGTGAATGATCTTTCTCATTCTCATTCCGGCCAGACTATAACATAAGGACCATGGGACCCACTAAAGTGAGGTAACCGTCCTCAGTGGACATCCTTGATGATAGCAGCCATTAGGCGAATTCACACTAAAAAATACATGCTACATTGCACACACACGGCAGGGTCACAACGAGATGATTACGGTGAGAGGCAATGAACACATAGTATTGTGGATTCACTAAAGGCAATAGACCCGTCAAGACAGGGTGCCAAGACTGAGATGAAGAAGCCGAATGGGGGTGTATAAATACGACGGATAAATACTAATCTACCATTGAGGACCCTGTGGGGAGAAGCACCCCATAATAGCCGGGAAGCACCGGGAGTGAGAACCAACAAGAAATGCACCCGGAGTGCCCCACCAATGGGCGAGATGTTAGCATGAAGGGCGAGAAGCTGGCTGAATGCTAACTAACCATGAAGGCTGAGAAGCTGGCTGAATGCTAACTAACCATGAAAGGCTGAGAAGCTGGCTGAATGCGAATTAACCATGAAAGGCTGAGAAGCTGGCTGAATGCGAACCAACCATGAAGGGGGAGAAGCAGGCGGAGTGAGACGCTTTCCATAAAGGGGGAGAAGCAGCCGGAGTGGGATGCCTGCAAGAGAAGCCCTGGGGTGTGAAGAAGCCTACAATTGGTGAGAAGCCCTATGAGGGGGAAGCGGAGTACCCTCAGGAGTGACTATCTCAAGCCTCATCGACAATGTCAGACTACCCTCAGGAGTGAGTTTCTCATGACTCATCGACAATGCCTGAGTACCCCAGGAGTGACTATATCTTGAATCATCGACAATGCCAGACTAGGCCCACCCCACCACCAGCCACTGAAAGTAAAGATATAGTCACTCCTGGGGTACGAGAGGGATGAAGTGATGATATAGCCAGTGAAGGGTTGATAGGGTGGGTCTTTAGACGGGTATGGGATGTGGCTATTGGGGGTGATGAGATAGACAATCCTGAGATGCTTAGTAGCTATTTAGTCTTATGACTCGTCGCTCTTTATAGAGTCCTGGCTGATAGTGGCTCTTTAGTCTTATGGCTCCTCGCTCTTGGATGATAGACTCCTGAGGGATAGTGGGTCTTTAGTCTTATGGCTCCTCGCTCTTTTTAGTCCTGACGGATAGTAGCTCTTTAGTGGTGAAGATGTAGTCAGGACCCGTAAACTCGCTCTTTGAGGTGATGCTATAGTCGATAAGGGGTCCCATGGTATAGAGGTAATTTGAAGTCATGATATACTTCCCGGTGAGACCTCAGAAAAATCCTTGTGCTAAGGTAACCCGGGACCTTAAAAAAGGATCAAAATGTCTAACCAATTTCAGTGGATAATAAAAGATATAGAGAAGAGGGAATTTAGCGAGTCTGATAAGGCTACTCTAATCAGCTTCTTCGGGGAATTGTATTCAAAACTAGAGAAAACGGTGGATGCTAGTGGCGCTAAGGCCCCTTCTAACTCTACTCAGTATAAATCTCAGGTGTTTGAATTGTTGGAGGGGTTGAAAAGTCGTGGAGTGGATACCCTCGATGGGGATTTTTTGAGAGATTTTCAGCTGTGTATAGAGGGTTTAAGTATGACTTATGATGAGGAGAGTCTCCACAAGACGCCCCCCGCAATTTTGCGCTTAGTGCTTCATCCCCACAAGACTAGTGCAAAGGAGTATCTTCTTTCTGCGCTGGAGTGTGAGGAAGATCGTGATTTGATCCGTGAGTTGGGTGTGTATTCAGTGGAGGCGCTTGTGGTTTATGAGGTCTCTTATTTGTTTAATCCCGGCGGGGGCGATCAAATGCTCCGTCTCTCTACTGTGATTGATCGTTTTGACCATAGTGTTCGGAGAGAAGCTACTCTTCGCCGCCGATGGCGCTTATCGAAACTGAAGGAGAAGCAGGAGAAAGCTAGAGCTCGTAAGGGCCTGGAGGGTGTTGTCTGTGGTGGAGGCGATGTTGTGGCTTCTGATACAGACTCTGCGGGTAGCGGCTCACTTTCTTCGGGTGTTGTGCCCGATTCAGACTCTTCCGGTGTTGTAGCTGATTCTGTCTCTGCTGAGGGGGTGTCTGGGCTTGGTTCTGATGTCTCTTCCGGTGTTGTAGCTGATTCTGTCTCGGCTGGAGGGGGGCCCGGTAAGACTTCTGATGTCTCTGGTATTCGGGAGGGTGGGTCTAAGAAGTCAAAGGCGGTTAAACGGGCCACTCCCTTTGCTATTGGGAAGCATTTAGTGGACTTTCTGCTGAATGAACGGGAAGGGTTTCTCTCTGTTCGACGTGTTGCAGGGGATGGTGGTGTTGAAAAGAAGAAGGGCCAATATTATCAAGCCGAAATTCTTTATGTCGTCTGTGACTTCGATTTGAGTACTCTTCCCGTGAGGCTGAACCTACCTATGATATCTCCCCCGTTGCCCTGGAAACCTACGCGCAAAGATCCTGAGAACCTTTCAGATCTTAGCGGCGGTTATCTGGCTAATTTTAGCTCGGAGATGTACAGTCGTTATAGTCTTTTAACATCCAATGACCCTCGGCACTTTAATATAGATATCTCTCGTGGTTGGGGTGACTGTTCTAAATTATGCGCTGTAATGAATAAACTGCAGAACCAGCCGTTTAGGATAAACACTCCCTTCTTGGATTTTATCCTTAGTAACTATGATTTGTTTGTTAAATACGGGTTTTTAAGGCCCTCATTCCTTTCCCGTTTGAATGTCAATTCTATAATAAACACTGTACGTGACTGCTATGTGAAGTCTCCTGTGTTTAGTATGATTAAATTTCCCGAGTTATTGGATATGGTGTTAGCTGATATCCAGAGCGCCCGTTATGAGTCGTTCGTGTTACGAATGGCTTCAGCGTACGCCGGTTTTAAGCTGTATTTGCCTGCTTTTCTGGATTTCCGCGGTCGAATCTACCGTTGTGGAATCATCCATTTCCATGAGAGGGATTTATCCCGTAGCTTGTTGTTGTTTGATATTGGGAATAGCCCCGACCCTGAGGGAATTAATGAAAGGCGGGACATCGGTTATAGGGTTGGTGTTTCTTCTAGCTTTCATTTTCGTAAGTTTCAGAATTATCACTCTGCGTGTACCTTTTTCCTGGAACATAAGGGTATGGACGGGGATTTTGATGTGGATACATTCTTAGAAAGGGGCACTGCAGCTAAAAACCCCTTTCAATACATGAGTTGCATTCACGCCCTTGCTCTTCCCTGTTCCGATAACCTCAATCACCTGAGATCTCTTCCGATTACTCAAGATGCTTCAGCTAGTGCTTATCAGCTCTTGTCTTACTTTCTTTTAGACGGGGAAGTGGCTGAGAAGACGAATCTTTTCCCTTCGGTTGATGGGGATATAAAGGATTTGTATGATTACCTTGTGTTGGAGCTGGATATTTTCTTCCGTAAGGAGCTGGATGCTCATATCGCGGGTATTATTTGCCCTCGGTTAACGCGTAAGATGGTTAAATCTATTTATATGCCTAAGATCTACGGAAAGACTCTCTTTAGTACTACGAAGGATCTTTCTGCAGCTTTTGGGCGTCTTCTTCTTCGTAAGGAGGTTCACGAGCTGGCTAAAGCTTGCTTTAAGTTTTGGGAGTATAAGTACCCTCGTATGGAGGAATTTATGCATTTTCTTGGATCTGTTGGTTGGTTCGCATCATTATGTGGTCACCCTGTGGTGTATCGGGTTGCATACTTAACAACGATTCAGGATTACATTAAGATGATTACTCAGAATATCATGGTCTATAGTAAAATCCGTGGTGGTGGTCATAAGGTTGCTCTTAAGATCCCTACTGATGAAAAGAATAAGCAGAAGTGTTTAAGCTCTACTTTTGTGAACTTCATTCATCAAAAGGATGCTTATATTGCGATGAAGGTGGTGGAAAGTCTAATTGATCGCGTTATGCCGATTTACACGGTACATGACAACTTTATAAGTACTGCTGACTTTAGCCATGTACCTCCTTTAGCCTATAAGCATGCATTTACTAGCCTGGGTCCTCCTCTCAAAATAATTAACGAGTACATCTTTCTAAATATTATTCGGCCTAATCTTGGGGCACTTAATAAGAGTGGTAAATACCCCCAGCACCTTGAACACCTTAGCCAGTCTTGTTATGATTTAGTCTACTCGCGGGCGTTCCTGGAATTCTGTTTTACGGAGTTCATGCCTCCTAAATTAAGTAAATCTCAGAGGGCTGGTTATAATCAAAAGATGTTTAAGGTAATTTCTAGTTATGAGGGATATGTTTCATCGGTTTGTTCGAAGAAGAATCTCTCATTTGAGGATGTCAAATCGGTTGAAACTAGCCGTTGTCGGGTATTGGACGGCGATGCTCATAGTGATAGACTTTACAAGTGCCACCTTCTTAATTGGGCTAAGTTCAAGGATTCCATGTCATGTAATGACGGGAAAGCTGATTATTGTGTACATCATTAATAATGGTTAATCAAATACATCATAAAGTCAGAGGCGGACAAAGAGAAGCTTCTCCGTCAATAACTTATTTCAATGAGTACAAGAGGCGCCGTGGACAGGAATTCTCCCTTCGGGGCAGCAGTACTCCCTGGGGTAAAATCATTTGCACGCACCCCTTTACTGATCCCTACCCCACTGCTAATGATGTTGAATTATTCACTCTTTTAGCTATGGATCTGTTAATGGGGTATGTGATCCCTAAAATCAAGGGTCGGTATGCGAAAGTGAGTATAGCTGTATGCATTAATCGAGATGGGAAAGACATCAATTTCACGCTGGATAAATCGATTGAATTAACTAGTTACGATGATGCTCAGTTGTACCCTCTCGAGTATATCGCTCATATACTATATCACCTCTTTCTCCAGATATCTGAGAGGTATAACGCTAGCCCTTTGAAGGAGCTCACGCTCTGTACATTTGTGCAAACTGAGGGTGAGGATAGCTTGGTGGAATCTCCCGGCTATAGTGAGGGTGAAAGGGATAAGATTCTTTGGGAGATAGCTTCTAGATTCGCGTATTATGGTGGCCACTCAGTAAGTAGGAATGAGGCTCGAAAGATAAGCAATAGGGCTAAGAAGTATTCCTGCTATATGAGTAGGCTGTCTGCTTCTCTCAAAAAGCCTGCTACTTTCATAGTAGCTGATATTGAGACCGTTATACGTGATAGTACGCATGTTCCTTATGCTATAGGTTTCTTATTGGTTCGCCCTGGGGTGGAGGTTAAGGAGTCTGTTCTTGTGGACACGCTGTACAGCGAGGATTACTTCTATCTGGATTCCTTTGAGGAAAGGGTGAATAGAATGCTTAAAGAGTTCTTGGAGCGTTTAGTGAGGGTGAGTAAACAGGAGAAGGCGAAGTACATCTTCTTTCACAACATGGGTCGATTTGACGGTATTCTACTTTTAAATTATATTGTGAAGAATCATCCAGACTATAATCTTCGAACAATAATCCGAAATGGTCAGCTTTACGAGCTGCGTGTGTATTCAAAAGGGTCCTTAATCCTTTGCTTCCGTGACTCATGGCATCTGCTTCCAGGAAGCCTGGATAGTCTGTCCCACGATCTCTGCCCCGGTCTTGGTAGTAAAGGTTCCATACCCTTTGATAAAATTCGTGTGGATAATCTTGCCTCATGGAGGGAGGAAGTGCTAGAGTATATGCGTCAGGATATCATTCTGCTTGCGGGGGTTTTGCAAAAAGCCCAAGGAATCTTTCGAGAATTCTTTGAGGTGGACGTTGACACCAAACTGACCTCTGCATCGCTTGCCCTTCACATCTTTCGTTCGAAGTTTTATGAGGATGAGCATTTTAGAATTTATGTTCCTAATGAGAATGAGGAAGGATTTATAAGGGATGGTTACTATGGGGGCCATTCCGACATGTATCTTCCGCACGGGGAAGACCTTTACTACTACGATGTGAACTCTCTTTATCCGTATGTGATGCAGTCTTTTGATATGCCCGAGGGTAAGGCTGTATGGCGCGGAAAATTGGGTGAGAAAAAGCTCGAGAATATGTTTGGCTTTATTCGGGCCTATGTCGTATGCCCTCATGATATGAAAAGACCCTTTCTGCCCTATCGGGAGAAGAGTGGAATTCTAAGCTTCCCAACGGGTCATTTTATAGGGGTCTACTTTAGCGAGGAGTTAAAGTACGCTAAAAGCCTTGGGTACAGGGTTACGCCCATTGAGGGTTACCTCTTTGAAAGGGCTGAGACCCCCTTCAAGGCTTATGTGAGCACGATGTATGAGAGAAGGTTGCTTGCAAAGAAGGAGGGTAACAATGCCTTATCCTATGTTTACAAGATCTTTATGAATGCCCTCTACGGGCGTTTTGGTATTAACCCCGAGAGCACGATAAGTGAGATCTGCTCTAAAGAGCGTTGCAATTATTTGTTACGGAATAGCGGGATTCTAAACCAGCACCTAGTGAGTCCTAGCATGTGCCTTGTCACATACAAGGATAATAGTCATAGGAGTAAAGTATGTAAATGGAGACCTCCTAAGAATTCAGCAATTCAACTTTCTGCTGCCATAACCGCATATGCTCGAATCCACATGTATCCCTTTATTTCACGTGATGACTGTTTCTACACCGACACCGACTCTATAGTTCTCCAAAATCCCTTGCCCGACGATTTAGTTTCATCTAAAGTCTTAGGGCAGTTTAAACTAGAGCATAGGCTCAAGACTGCTACCTTTCTTGCAGCTAAGACATATTTCTTTGAAACATATCTAGGAGATGTGGTTGTAAAGTTTAAGGGTGAGGGTAAGGAGGCTGTTAGTGCTGACTGGTTCCAGAAGCGCTATGAGGACCCCTTTGGGAAGGACGAAATCCAGACCCTCAGACACTACAACAGAAGATGGGCAAATCTATCGATCACAAGCGAGCTTGTAACTCGCACACTCGGTGTGAAAATGGGTCACAAGAGGATACCAATCTTTAATGGGGATAAGTGGATTGGGACAAAACCCTTATACAAGAAGCTGAAGGAACTGGGTGACATCGATACAAACAGTAAACAGATTATTCTGGAATCGCAGATCCGTTATGAGGAACTACTTCAGGAATATCTGAAGCTCAAAGAGTCACTCTCTAAGAGAGAAGGAGACGTAAACGTGTCCACTCGTCCGCTAGAGTACACTCCTACAGAGGAGAGCCATAAAAAGAGTGAGAGTAAAGGCATGGTAAAATACCAAGCGAGAGGGGCCCCAATGGAATGCTATCGATCACAGGATTTCACCCCAGTCGATGGAATGAGGGGTCTAGAGCATTGCTTAGAAGATGATGAGTCGGAGCATGAAGAGCTTTTACCCGCGGGGGAAAGCCCTAGTAAGGATCCTAAACAATTGATAGCCATAGTCAAGACTATGATGGGGGATGAAACCGAGTCTAGTCAACCTATGAATGGTGAGGACTCGCCCAATTGTGTGCCCGGGCAGGGCCCTGGGGATCGGGTAGATAAAGAGCCTAACCCCCAGGAAACGAAACGGAGGGAAGTCGAGCTCTTAAAGGAGGAGTCTCAAGAAAGGGGATGCAGTAAAAAAACCCCACCAGACTAGTGAAGAGCGAAAGGAAGTGATAGGTGCTGAAGGAGTCCACCTAGCGGTAGATCGAACAGCAGAACCAGCGCTTACAGAAGAGGGACGGGACCCGGAGGCGGGTAGCGGCCAAACCCGTGAAGCAACTTTAGGAGAATAAAGGGTTCCGGCGAAGAAGAATACAAGGTTCAAAGAATGGGTGGCGGGTAGAATGATCAATGATTTAGAGAAAGAGTGGGATTAGATCTTCCCGGGGGCAAGTGAGTGACTCTCAGGCGAGAGTCAGGAACGTATGGGAGATATTGATCTAAGACTAAATCGCTGAAAGCTAGTGACTGGGTCTCAGGTGAGACGCAGGAACGTATAGGGGATTTTTTAATATGTGGAAAATAAGATGCTCCTAAAGAGATGTCTTAGAGATCAGGGATAAAAGATCATACACCCCAACCACTGAAAGAAAGTGACTGACTCTCGGGGAGAGGTAGGAACGGGAAAAGGTAAAAGACGTAACGTTATAGAGTACATAAATCTCCTCATTTACGTTACGTCTTTTATCACTCCGTTGCGTCTCTTTCCCCACCAGAAGTTTAAGTAACGTGAATACAATTGATGGAAAACGTAACGTTAGTAGAGTCGAGCTCTTAAAAGATGTTAGGAGATGGGAGATGTAACGGAGTGCGGGAGACGTAACGTGAATGCAATCGTGGGAGACGTAACGGAGTGAACACGGAGTGCAGTTGACCTCTTAAAATTCCTCTATGTTAAAGAAACCTCTTACGAGGAGTGATAAAAGACGTAACGTAAATTTAACCTATTAAAGGAAATTAATGAAGCTATTATAGAAAGTGCGGGAGATGTAACGTTATACAACCGATGGAAGACGTAACGTGAATACAATTGAGCTATTAAAGGAAGTTAAAGAGAGCTCTTACGAGGAGTGATAAAAGACGTAACGTAAATACAGTTATTAAAGGAGATTAAGGAACATATTATAGAAAGTGCGGGAGATGTAACGTTATACAATCAATTAAAGGATATTAAGGAACCTCTTACGAGGAGTGCGGGAGATGTAACGTTATGCAATCGACCTCTTTAAGGATATTAAGGAACCTCTTATGAGGAGTGAAGTCGACCTCTTAAAGGATGTTAGGAGACCTAGATGTTAAGGAGACCTGGATGTTAGGAGATGGGAGATGCAACGGAGTGTAATCGACCTCTTAAAAGATGTTAAGTTGCCCTGGATATTAAGGAACCTCCTACGAGGAGTGCGGGAGACGTAACGTTATGTGGGAGACGTAACGTAAATGCAGTTGAGCTATACTAGTTAAATAGAGCTCTTACGAGGAGTGAAGTCGACCTAGATGTTAATGAGACCTCTTTAAGGATATTAAGGAACCTCTTATGAGGAGTGCGGGAGATGCAACGGAGTGTAATCGACCTAGATGTTAGAGGAACCTGGATGTTAGGAGACCTCTTAAACGATGTTAAGGAGACCTGGATGTTAGTAGACCTAGATCTTTCCGTTAAAGAGACCCGGATGTTAAGGATACCAGGATGTTAAGGCACGTCTCTTTCCATCGACTCAACAACTAACTCCCCTTTAAGACTCACTGGCCTAAGCAACTCAAGCATGTCCCTTTACGTTCCTAAGTCTCGGGTGAGAGGGAGGAAAGGGATAGGGCATCTATTGATTCTGTGGTAAAGCAGCTAAGGAGATGCTTAGAGCAACAAAGACCATAGGAATAGCCCACTTACAGTTGCTGAAAGGTAGTGAGTGATGGGTCCTATGAGCAAAAAGGTACCTTAACCCTACCAGACCGAAGAATGATGCTAATGAGAATAAAGTATTGGTTGTCTCAATTAGACGAAGAGAGGACCCGCTACAACCCAGGAAGAACGGGCACCCGCCATGGAGTTCCACCGGAACCTTGAAGGATAAACCGCTCGCATTATGGGAGCGGTCCACTATCGCTCGGCGGGTAGTTTGGCTGAAATGCCCAAACTCTCAGAGGGGATTCCGGGAGAATTCTCTGAATTCGATCGAATAGAAACTACTACGGCTATAGCGTCAGCCGGCAAAGAGTATGTAGTTGCAGCGGCTAGATGAATTACCTATCATCCTATTCTTCCTCCTATTTGAGGACCGCAGCTCCGCTACTTAAACAGTAGTTCTTTAAGAGGTCTCCCACACTCCATATATATCCTCTTATCCGTTCGTGAGTCTTACCCAAGACTCACTCACTTTTCTTTCAGTGGTAAGTGGTATGAATATGGTCCACTTTGTTGGCCCCCTAAGCATCTATCTTTAGGGAAGCGGCTTTTACACATTTGGTGGGGCAGTAACATCAAGGTCTCCTTAGCATCTAGGTCGACTTCGCTCCTCGTAAGAGGTCTCTTTAACATCATAGTATAGGTCTCCTTAGCATCTAGGTCGACTTCACTCCTCGTAAGAGCTCTCTTTAACATCCAGGTCAACTTAACATCTTTTAAGAGGTCGATTACACTCCGTTGCATCTCCCATCTCCTAACATCCAGGTCTCCTTAACATCTAGGTCTCCTAACATCCTTTAAGAGGTCGACTTCACTCCTCATAAGAGGTTCCTTAATATCCTTAAAGAGGTCGATTGCATAACGTTACATCTCCCGCACTCCTCGTAAGAGGTTCCTTAATATCCTTTAATTGATTGTATAACGTTACATCTCCCGCACTTTCTATAATATATTCCTTAATATCCTTTAATAGGTTAACTGTATTTACGTTACGTCTTTTATCACTCCTCGTAAGAGGTCTCTTTAACTTCCTTTAATAGCTCAATTGTATTCACGTTACGTCTTCCATCAATTTATTCGCGTTACGTCTTCCTCATTCACGTTACGTCTCCCGCACTTCTCGTAAGAGGTCTCTTTAACATCATAGTATAGGTCTCCTTAGCATCTAGGTCTCCTAACATCCAGGTCTCCTTAACATCTTTTAAGAGGTCGATTACACTCCGTTGCATCTCCCATCTCCTAACATCCAGGTCTCCTTAACATCTAGGTCGATTTCACTCCGTTACAAGATATTAAAGCCTCATAAGAGGTTCCTTAATATCCTTAAAGAGGTCTCATTAACATCTAGGTCTCCTAACATCCCGGACGACTTCACTTCTCATAAGAGGTTCCTTAATATCTAATGGATCAACAGCATTTACGTTACGTCTTTTATCATTACGTCTCCCACATAACGTTACATCTCCCGCACTCCTCGTAGGAGGTCTCTTTAACTTCCTTTAATAGGTCGATTGTATAACGTTACATCTCCCGCACTTCTCATAAGAGGTTCCTTAATCTCCTTTAATAGGTTAAATTTACGTTACGTCTTTTATCACTCCTCGTAAGAGGTTTCCTTAATATCTACTAGGTCAACTGCATTTACGTTACTTGAACATGGTGGGGTAGGGGTTGGGTAGGGTACGGTCGAGTCCCTAAAGCTCCTCGATCGCATAAATGCGCTCGAGTAGATAAATCTCCTACGCCGATAAATCTCCTCGTGCTAACGCACGAGTCGCGGAGCCCTCATTTACGTTACGTCTTTTATCACTCACGTTACGTCTCTTTCCGGTAGGTCGAGTAGATAAATCAGTAGTCTGGTGGGGTAGGCGGACCTTGGGGTTTGGCCCATACTACTCGAAGACCCCGCCAATTTTTAATGGCTGGGTATGGCCTATAGGTTAAGAACCTCGAGCAGGGGTCGAGTCGAGGTCGAGCTACGTGACTTTTTTTTCTATCTTCCTAAATTGCTTAAACGCGGATAAATCCTTTTTACTCTCGACTCCTTTAACCGCCCTTGTGAAGGAACTTCGGGGGTCGTGCGCTCGCGGCTAACAAAGTCAAGCGATTTTTTTTCTTTCTTCTCAGAGTTTTTTTCTCTTTATGTCGATAGGAGGAGAAAAAAAGAATGGAAGCGGGGGTGTGTTCGATACAGTAACAGGAGAGACTCTATCTCCTTCTTTCTGGACGAAAAGAAGTTTCTCGGGGGGCTTTCTTTCTCTGCTGCACGCTACGAGAACGCCGGAGGCTTCTATGTCTCACGAATCGCGGATGTATAATAAAAAACAAAGACTCTACCGCCTCGTTCTGTCTTCTATCTATAGCCCCAGGGGAGCCCTATAGCACGGGAAGTGAGGTTTCTTCGGCGGGGCAAGGTCCGGGAGGGGGGGTCTCAGGCGCATTTATCCTTGGGGGTCGCGACTGCTACCGTGACCGTAACAGCTGGAAAGAATCTTTATCCTTACCCCCATCTCACTTCTTTCAAAATATACGCAGTTGGTATCTATATTGGTTACCATTGAAGAATTTTTTTGGAAACTCTTCAAATTCTATCTCTTCTACCACCATACTAATGAGCTCGACGCCTGAGCGGGGCATTTCTTTCCAAGGATCAAGACTTCCGAGACGAGAATATGCAGGGAAATACGAAGTATAGCAGAATAGAGGAAGACGAAGGAAACAAGGAAATTTAGGTCGAATTGCTCTTCACCAATAAGTAGGTCGATCTCTTCCTTTAGTCCCTACTGGTGGGCTTGTTGGGGTAAGCGATGCCCGTATTCTTTCGCACGACGTGGGATTAACTCCACACGAAAGATAGACTATTTTCTCTTATGAAAATTCCCCCTGTAGAGATCACGTCCAGGGCTTTCTTCTCAAGGGCGCTCGCTGGCTCGCGCGGAGAAGTTCTACTACATCTATTCTACCGGCTACACGATACCGACCGATCAGGCGGGGGAGCACAACGTTGATGTCAAAGAAAACGAAAAGAGATCCCGACGAGAGAGTTATAGATTGGTGGTGAGCACAAGGAGCATTTGGAGAAGGAAGAAAGCAAAACTTACCAGAGCGGCGTTCCACAGAAAGCGGAACCAAAGTATAGGCCAGGATAAAGAGTTTGGTAGGGAAAGAGACGGAACCTTGTGGGGGAGACTTTAAGTAACGTGCCTTAACATCTTTTAAGAGATCGAGATAGTCCTTTAAGAGGTCAACTTAAGAGGTCTCCTAACATCCGGGTCGATTACACGGGCGCAAGGGCTCCCGTACGGTCGAGTCCCATCAGGTCCTCGATCTAGGAGATCGAGAAATCTCCATCTCCTAACATCTTTTAGTCTTCTAACATCCAGGTCTCCTTAACATCTAGGTCGATTTCACTCTGTTACATCTCCCGCACTCACGTTACGTCTCTTTCTATCGCACGAGGTGCGGAGCCCACACAACGTTACAAGATATTAAAGCACGTTACGTCTCTTTCGGACCTGCGGGTAGCAATGTTTCTATATAAGAGAAGAGGAAAATCCATTGATGCTTGAGTGCCATACCTATCTTTAATTCCCAGTGCAATTCCGACCTATATGGTGTAGTGGTCAGAAAACCCCTACTTCCTCCTCCCTACCCCAGCAAGCCCAAATGGGATCAAGAGCCCCCTAGTCTCTCTATCGATCGTCGACAGGTCCTCCAGCCGCTATAAATCTAAATCTCTGAGCTCCCAGGTCTCCCAGAGTTCGTGGTCGTGAGCGAACTTATTCAGAGGTTTCTCGATTCGTATACGGTTGTCGATCTCAATTCACGCTCGAACAATCATTGATTCACCCTCGGTTTAAGACGGCGGATCCTCCACTCTCTTCTAAATGGAATTGGTTGGCATAATTCAGACAGAACCGAATCCTCCATCACACGTCGACCAAAGAAAAAAGGTTTAGGTGAAGATGAAACTGGAGTGTCCCGAGAATGTAATTTCATAAGGAACTTGGTATAGCTTTCTATTCCTTCATTATCAAAATATCTCGCCCAGGTCCGACCTCGCTAGGCCCACTCGCGTTCGCTCCTATCTCCCCAATCTTCTTATCCGTCATCCTATCGTCCCTTCACCGAACACTGCCCTTCGTGTGGCTGAGCCGAAGGTTTCCGCTATCTTAGGATCTCCCCTTTTTCTTCCGCTGAATACTCCTCCTGGGATAATTGTGTAAGTAAGATCAAATAATCCCCCGATGCTTAGATATGCTTCTATTCCAGGATCATCAACAGCGGAACTCGCCCCGGGAGAATCTCGCTTCGTTGCATCGATCCATCAAGCATCTGCGAATGCAAGTATTCTTCTCCCTTCTATATGCAATTACGAGTGTCTTTGACAAATCTTACATACACGAAAAAGATGAAGAATGAATACCTTCGATCGATGAAGCTTTCCCTTGAAATGACAACCCAATCCCGCCGCGGGGCCTACCTGATCGAATGAATTTCTCCGTGCGCATCCACTTGTATACTGAGTATGGCGTTCTCTATTCCTTTACATTAACATTTAAGTTAGAAAGTATAGTGATATCCGAATGCTTCGCGATTTCTCTTGCTTTCTGAATTTGAAGAAAGGGGTTCGTAATGATAGAGCGTGAAAAAGATTCAAAAGTGCTGGAGGACCATCTCGTTTGAAGGGCCCGGGGGAAGTTTCTTATCCCACGAGGGGACGAGTCTCCCTTGCAAGACTAGAAGTTCCGCATTCGTTCACAAAAATAAATTTACTAGATTGGAGTAGACAGAGCATGATCGATCGACTCTCTTCATTGACTCGTCAACCTCATTGTTCTGTTCTTGACGAAAGTGGGATTTTCAGTTTAATATTATTCCCCCTTTCTTTCCAAGTAGACGCTCCGGGAGAATTCATGAATGGGAACGCAGGGATTATGGTCCAGGAGTCTCTCTAAAAGACATGCGCATTCATTTATGATAGGACTCTCATATGGATCACTTATCCGGTCGAGTAGAGAAATCTCCAACTAGGTCGACTCCGTTACTTTAAGAGGTCTCATTAACAGAAAAACTTAAATGTTTTAAGAGTTCTCTTTAACATCTAGGTCAACTTCACTCCTCGTAAGAGGTCTCTTTCCTTTAAGAGATTAACTGCATTCACGTTACGTCTCCCGCACTCCGTTACATCTCCCATCTCCTAACATCCAGGTTCCTTCAACATCTAGGTCTCTTTAACATCTTTTAAGAGGTCGATTACACGGGCGCAAGGGCTCCCGTACGGTCGAGTCCCATCAGGTCCTCGATCTAGGAGATCGAGCAGATAAATCTCCATCTCCTAACATCCTTTAAGAGGTCTCCTAACATCCAGGTCTCCTTAACATCTAGGTCTCCTAACATCCAGGTCGACTTCACTCCTCATAAGAGGTTCCTTAATATCCTTAAAGAGGTCTCATTAACATCTTTTAAGAGGTCGATTGCACTCCGTTACATCTCCCATCTCCTAACATCCCGGACGACTTCACTTTCTATAATATGTTCCTTAATATCCTTTAATAGGTTAAATTTACGTTACGTCTTTTATCACTCCTCGTAAGAGCTCTATTTAACTAGTATAGCTCAACTGCATTTACGTTACTTAAAGTAGTCTGGTGGGGCAGGGGTTGGGTTTGGCAACGGTCGAGTCCCTATAACATCTAGCGCAACTTAACATCTAGGAAGACTTCACTCCTCGTAAGAGCTCTCTTTAACATCCTTTAATAGGTCAGTTGTATTCACGTTACGTCTTCCATCAACTGCACTCCGTGTACACTCCGTTCCGTCTCCCACCTCGATCTTACGATCGAGCAGATAAATCTCCACATAACGTTACGTCTCCCGCACTCCTCGTAGGAGGTTCCTTAATATCCAGGGCAACTTAACATCTAGGAAGACTTCACTCCTCGTAAGAGCTCTCTTTCCTTTAATAGCTCAATTGTATTCACGTTACGTCTTCCATCGGTTGTATAACGTTACATCTCCCGCACTTTCTATAATAGGTTCCTTAATATCCTTTAATAGGTTAAATTTACGTTACGTCTTTTATCACTGCCTCATAAGAGGTTCCTTAATATCCGGGTCGATTACACTCCGTTGCATCTCCCATCTCATTAACATCTTTTAAGAGGTCGATTACACTCCGTTGCATCTCCCATCTCCTAACATCCCGGTCTCCTTAACATCTAGGTCTCCTAACATCCTTTAAGAGGTCTCCTTAACATCTAGGTCGATTTCACTCCGTTACAAGATGTAAAGCCTCATAAGAGGTTCCTTAATATCCGGGTCGATTACACTCCGTTACATCTCCCATCTCATTAACATCTAGGTCTCCTTAACATCTTTTAAGAGGTCGATTACACTCCGTTGCATCTCCCATCTCCTAACATCCTTTAAGAGGTCTCCTAACATCCAGGTCTCCTTAACATCTAGGTCGATTTCACTCCTCGTAGGAGGTTCCTTAATATCCAGGGCAACTTAACATCTAGGAAGACTTCACTCCTCGTAAGAGCTCTCTTTCCTTTAATAGCTCAATTATATTCACGTTACGTCTTCCATCGGTTGTATAACGTTACATCTCCCGCACTTTCTATAATAGGTTCCTTAATCTCCTTTAATAGGTAAAATTTACGTTACGTCTTTTATCACTGCCTCATAAGAGGTTCCTTAATATCCTTAAAGAGCTCGATTGCATAACGTTACGTCTCCCGCACTCCGTTACAAGATGTAAAGCCTCGTAAGAGCTCTATTTAACTAGTATAGCTCAACTGCATTTACGTTACTTAAACATCTGGTGGGGTAGGGGTTGGGTTTGGCAACGGTCGAGTCCCTATAACATCCGGGGTCAACTGCACTCCGTGTACACTCCGTTCCGTCTCCCACCTCGATCTTACGATCGAGCAGATAAATCTCCACATAACGTTACGTCTCCCGCACTCCTCGTAAGAGGTTCCTTAATATCCTTAGGTCGATTGTATAACGTTACATCTCCCGCACTTTCTATAATATGTTCCTTAATATCCTTTAATAGGTTAAATTTACGTTACGTCTTTTATCACTCCTCGTAAGAGCTCTATTTAACTAGTATAGCTCAACTGCATTTACGTTACTTAAAGTAGTCTGGTGGGGCAGGGGTTGGGTTTGGCAACGGTCGAGGGTAGGCGCAAGGGCTCCCTTCGGTCGAGTCCCTATAACATCTAGCGCAACTTAACATCTTTTAAGAGGTCGATTGCACTCCGTTACATCTCCCATCTCCTAACATCCAGGTCTCCTTAACATCTAGGTCGATTTCACTCCTCGTAGGAGGTTCCTTAATATCCAGGGCAACTTAACATCTAGGAAGACTTCACTCCTCGTAAGAGCTCTCTTTCCTTTAATAGCTCAATTATATTCACGTTACGTCTTCCATCGGTTGTATAACGTTACATCTCCCGCACTTCTCATAAGAGGTTCCTTAATCTCCTTTAATAGGTTAAATTTACGTTACGTCTTTTATCACTCCTCGTAAGAGCTCTCTTTAACATCCTTTAATAGGTCAGTTGTATTCACGTTACGTCTTCCATCAACTGCACTCCGTGTACACTCCGTTCCGTCTCCCACCTCGATCTTACGATCGAGCAGATAAATCTCCACATAACGTTACGTCTCCCGCACTCCGTTACATCTCCCGCACTTCTCATAAGAGGTTCCTTAATATCTAATGGATCAACAGCATTTACGTTACGTCTTTTATCATTACATTACTTAAACTTCTGGTGGGGCAGGAGATTTATCTGCGTAGTTAGTCACTCGACCGAGTTTACGAGGTCGAGGATCGCGGCTCGAGTCCCTATAACATCCGAGGTCAACTGCACTCCGTGTACACTCCGTTCCGTCTCCCGCCTCGATCTCGTAAACTCGATCGAGTCACTAAAGTGCCTACGCAGATAAATCTCCACATAACGTTACGTCTCCCGCACTCCTCGTAAGAGGTCTCTTTAACATCCTTTAATAGGTTAACTGCATTCACGTTACGTCTCCCGCACTCCGTTGCATCTCCCGCACTCCTCGTAAGAGGTCTTTTTAACATCTATCTAGGTCAACTGCATTTACGTTACGTCTTTTATCACTCACGTTACGTCTCTTTCCCTACCCAGCAGTATTGGGATTCTAACGACGGGTAGCAAGTAGCCTTGATGACATCGGAAGCCCTTCATGATAGGTGACCGTAAGAAAGTGAGCATTTCTGTTTAAAGTAGGAGGACTAAGGATTAGAGTATCAAGCAGTGGGAAAGACCTCTTTACCTCCGAGCAAGATAGCATTCTGGGTTGGGTCCCTGAGAATAGTAAGAGCTTCTATGGGATTCTAAGGGGATTGAACGACTCGCGCGCATGCCGATCCGAACCTATTCAAAAGTGAAGAGTCAAGATCCTGGATACTAGAGAATCCACTACTTTCTTTTTGTTCCTCGGGCGGAGAAGGAGATAAATTATCAGGGTAGGTGTGGACAAGAGAAGAATATCTTTACAAAAGAAAAAAAAAAGAGTTCGATGGTTCCGCGTGGGAATTGATGAAATACTTGGTGGAATTCTCAGAATCTATTGCCCGAACAAAGGCTGGAAGTAGGATAGTGATAGGCGAACAAGCAGAATTTTGAATGAAATTTTTACCCAACAAATAGCACTAGCATTCGAGAAGAAATTGAAGCTCTCACTTCCGGTTCTAGATTCGACGGGGTTCCGCCCTTCAAGATAAGCGGAAAACTGAAGTCGGAATTCTATAGTATATAGAAAGGAATTCTCAGAATTGGATCTTTGTCGCTTGCTTAAAGGCCGTAGGATAAATCCCCTTAGGTTATTCTCATTCCAGAGTGAGGGGGCGATCTTTGGGTAACCGGTCCTCCTACGGAAAAGTAGAAACGTTGTGAATGCGTTTCAAGCGTGCGAAAGAAGAATCTCTTCCAGCGACAGCATCCAAATGAATCAAGCTAGTACAATATGAAAAAATGAAGCTAAAGGTAGAGGCACATCAACGAGAAAGCTTTCCGCTTTCAGTCAGCAATAGATGCTTGAGAAGATCAGGGAGGTCTGGAGCACCTACTGAACCACTTCACACTTCTACTCCTGGAATTCTTTGCTTGATGAAGAGGGAATCTTCCGCGTCCAACTCCGGATTCATGAGATTGGCTAACTCGGAGAAGAAGGAAGGTCCAGCTCGGTAGGATTCCCACACAGAGAAGATGTAGCACGCTAGATGCCCTTAGATGATTCCTAGATAAGCTGTTTCTAAAGGATAATTCTTAGGTTCCGCGAGAAAGATGTAACGTCTGGTAGGTTCGCTTCTAGTGTTATAAATTTTTCCCCTCTAACCGTGAGTTTCGGCACGGGGCAAGCGAAGGCTAGTGATTCCAATAACGGGAATGTCCGTAGCTTTATATCCCATCTTTGCCGATCGATCAAGAATTGATTCCACCACCAGAATTCAATGGATGCCTTTGAAAAGCGAGCATTGTCTGTTTCCTTCACTCTTCCATAAATAGTAGCTGATAAAGTGATCATTGGTAAGCACAGAGAAACCAAACCCTAGGACATGCATGACCGAGCACGGCCGCCAGGGCAGCCCTTCGTCCGGGTGGACTTCATTTAGTAAACGACTTCTTTATGTAACGGGGTTGGCACTCAATTATCTTTCAAGGCCTACATAGAGCACATACCAACGGGAGAGTGTACGAGAAACTACCATTGAGATAGAACTCCCGGCCGAGACAGACTGATAGGAGCGGGGGTTGAGTGAGTGTGGAAGCGGGGGCACGGTTGTGAACGCTTTCGACAGAAAAAAGCGCAGGGCGGGCTCTAAAAACCTGCTACATATGCTCTTTGATTCTTGGGTGATTGATCTCAGAGGCTATACTGAGTGGGTACGAACCTATTAGGTTTCGGGTGGGAAAGGAGGTGCGAAGCAACTCTCCCTCTGGGGTCGCTACCTTCTTAAGGTCTCCTAACATCCAGGTCGAGTTCACTCACGTTACGTCTCTTACCATTACTTAAACACTTTTAGGTCTCCTTTAAGAGGTCTCCTTAACATCCTTAAAGAGCTCGAGTGCACAACGTTACAATCACGTTGGCCCAAGGGATCGGTCGAGTTACTTCGGCGGTGGGGTAGGAGATTTATCTGCTCGACCGACAGGAAAGAGACGTAACGTGAGTGCGGGAGATGCAACGGAGTGCGGGAGACGTAACGTTATGCAATCGACCTCTTTAAGGATATTAAGGAACCTCTTATGAGAAGTGAAGTCGACCTCTTAAAGGATGTTAGGAGACCTAGATGTTAAGGAGACCTGGATGTTACGGGGATCGCAAGCTCGAGTCCCGTCAGGTCCGCGATCTAGGAGATCGAGCAGATGAATCTCCATGGGGCAGGAGATTTTTCTACGTAGGGACTTTAGTCACTCGACCGAGTTTACGAGGTCGAGGATCGCAGCGAGAGTCCCGTCAGGTCCTAACATCCAGGTCTCCTTAACATCTAGGTCTCATTAACATCTAGGTCTCCTTAACATCTAGGTCTCATTAACATCTAGGTCTCCTAACATCCAGGTCGACTTCACTTCTCGTAAGAGGTCTTTTTAACATCCTTTAACATCTAGGTCTCCTAACATCCAGGACGACTTCACTTCTCATAAGAGGTTCCTTAATATCCTTTAATAGGTTAAATTTACGTTACGTCTTTTATCACTTCTCGTAGAGGTCTCTTTAACATCATAGTATAGGACAACTGCATTTACGCTACTTAAACTTCTGGTGGGGCAGGAGATTTATCTGCGTAGGGACTTTAGTCACTCGACCGAGTTTACGAGGTCGAGGATCGCGGCTCGAGTCCCTGTAACATCCAGCGCAACTTAACATCTAGGTCTCCTAACATCCAGGTCTCCTTAACATCTAGGTCTCCTAACATCCAGGTCGACTTAACATCTAGGTCGATTTCACTCCGTTACATCTCCCGCACTCCTCATAAGAGGTTCCTTAATATCCTTTAATAGGTCTCATTAACATCTTTTAAGAGGTCGATTGCACTCCGTTACATCTCCCATCTCCTAACATCCCGGTCTCCTTAACATCTAGGTCGATTTCACTCCTCGTAAGAGGTTCCTTAATATCCTGGTCGATTACACTCCGTTACATCTCCCATCGATTGTATAACGTTACATCTCCCGCACTTTCTATAATATGTTCCTTAATATCCTTTAATAGGTTAAATTTACGTTACGTCTTTTATCACTCCTCGTAAGAGCTCTATTTAACTAGTATAGCTCAACTGCATTTACGTTACTTAAAGTAGTCTGGTGGGGCAGGGGTTGGGTTTGGCAACGGTCGAGTCCCTATAACATCTAGCGCAACTTAACATCTAGGAAGACTTCACTCCTCGTAAGAGCTCTCTTTAACATCCTTTAATAGGTCAGTTGTATTCACGTTACGTCTTCCATCAACTGCACTCCGTGTACACTCCGTTCCGTCTCCCACCTCGATCTTACGATCGAGCAGATAAATCTCCACATAACGTTACGTCTCCCGCACTCCTCGTAGGAGGTTCCTTAATATCCAGGGCAACTTAACATCTTTTAAGAGGTCGATTGCACTCCGTTACATCTCCCATCTCCTAACATCCAGGTCTCCTTAACATCTTTTAAGAGGTCGATTACACTCCGTTGCATCTCCCATCTCCTAACATCCTTTAAGAGGTCTCCTAACATCCAGGTCTCCTTAACATCTAGGTCGATTTCACTCCTCGTAGGAGGTTCCTTAATATCCAGGGCAACTTAACATCTAGGAAGACTTCACTCCTCGTAAGAGCTCTCTTTCCTTTAATAGCTCAATTGTATTCACGTTACGTCTTCCATCGGTTGTATAACGTTACATCTCCCGCACTTTCTATAATAGGTTCCTTAATCTCCTTTAATAGGTTAAATTTACGTTACGTCTTTTATCACTGCCTCATAAGAGGTTCCTTAATATCCTTTAATAGGTCTCATTAACATCTTTTAAGAGGTCGATTGCACTCCGTTACATCTCCCATCTCCTAACATCCCGGACGACTTCACTTTCTATAATATGTTCCTTAATATCCTTTAATAGGTTAAATTTACGTTACGTCTTTTATCACTCCTCGTAAGAGCTCTATTTAACTAGTATAGCTCAACTGCATTTACGTTACTTAAAGTAGTCTGGTGGGGCAGGGGTTGGGTTTGGCAACGGTCGAGTCCCTATAACATCTAGCGCAACTTAACATCTAGGAAGACTTCACTCCTCGTAAGAGCTCTCTTTAACATCCTTTAATAGGTCAGTTGTATTCACGTTACGTCTTCCATCAACTGCACTCCGTGTACACTCCGTTCCGTCTCCCACCTCGATCTTACGATCGAGCAGATAAATCTCCACATAACGTTACGTCTCCCGCACTCCTCGTAGGAGGTTCCTTAATATCCAGGGCAACTTAACATCTAGGAAGACTTCACTCCTCGTAAGAGCTCTCTTTCCTTTAATAGCTCAATTGTATTCACGTTACGTCTTCCATCGGTTGTATAACGTTACATCTCCCGCACTTCTCATAAGAGGTTCCTTAATCTCCTTTAATAACTGTATTTACGTTACGTCTTTTATCACTCCTCGTAAGAGCTCTCTTTAACTTCCTTTAATAGCTCAATTGTATTCACGTTACGTCTTCCATCGGTTGTATAACGTTACATCTCCCGCACTCCGTTACATCTCCCATCAATTTATTCACGTTACGTCTTCCATCAACTGCACTCCGTGTACACTCCGTTCCGTCTCCCACCTCGATCGCATAAATTCGATCGAGTGGAGTAGTTTGGTAGGGTAGGACGCAGATAAATCTCCATCAACTGCATTTACGTTACGTCTTTTATCATTACGTTACTTAAAAAAGTCTGGTGGGGCAGGGGTTGGGTCTGGCGTCGGTCGAGTCCCGTCAAGGTCCTCGATCCAGGGGATCGAGTAGAAAAATCTCCACACCCCGTTACATCTCCCGCACTCACCTCTCTTTCCTCGATCTTACGATCGAGCCACGGAGTCCACACACCGTTACAAGATGTTAAGGCACGTTACGTCTCTTTCGGACCTTGGGGTAAGTGATTGCTCGCCTGCTACCTACCAGTCGCCGCGCTCTACTTGAATAGTTGCTTCCTACTTGTGGATTCTAATTCTCCCTGCAGATGCAGAAATCCCATCTCTCGCTTCTTTGAAATGAGACTTAAATTTACATTTTAAATGAAATTTCTGATATCTCGTAGAAAGAGAGGAGCGGGATAAAAACCTATGTCCAGCCTATGAGAAGCAGGCAAGGGCCTACCCTTTTGATTCAATGGATGCTCCATCTCTATATAAGCAATTATGAGTCCGAGAAACTCAAGTTTCATTTCCGCTTTATCGATCGAAATAGGGTGAGATAGAAAACCCAAGATTTGAATATGTGCTCTACCCCACTCTCATACTCGCGGCGGCAAGCCCTATCTTTACAGCCCCACCACACCAGTTTAAGTAACGTGAGTAGAGTCGACCTCTTAAAGAACTATCGAAGACCCCACCCATTCTACCAGGCGGAGGAAGGAAGTGGGAACCTTACCCAAGCTTGAGAGCGGATTCTCTATTTATCCTAGTTCTTCTTTTGGATGAACGGCGTGCTAGAGCAGTCCAATAATTGGGTAACGACCGATATTCAGATTTGAGTTCCGCGGATTATGAGCGATACCCGATGCGGATTTATTGACTTTAGTTTCTCATCGATCATATCATCTATCCTTGATCTGAGTGGATGGGAATGTTACAAAGGGACTCCTACTTGGTGCGGAGTAAGGGGGCATCACGAGAACCATAAGAATGCTAGCCTTCCCGGGACCGAGATTCCTTCTGAAAGCGATACGATGATATCAGATTATGAGGTAGTCGATAGGCCAGATTGGTCGCCCTGATCCTCCGGTGGACCCGCTCTGCCGGAGGGGACGGAAAAGCTCAAGTATGGATCGAGTTGGCGTCAAATCCGGATCTTCGAAGAGGAGTGTTTGGCGCGATGCAATTGTCCCTATACTGGACTTCGCTCCCCGATCTTGATACCCGCCCTTTCTTTTGCTGTTGGGAGATGTGAAATCAAATAAGATTTAAGAATATAGGTTAGGTCAGGAAGATTTATGCTCGGTTTTAATCCAAAAGCAGAAATACGGGAAAGAGAAGCTGGAGCGATTCCTCCTCCATGGGCTTCCCCGACCTAGCGGTCTAAATCCTCGTATTGGTAGCAGTCGTCAAGATGAACTTGGTGGGGTAGGTGCGAAGCAACTCGACCCCGCGGGTCGAGACATAAATGACCTATCGGGACCAAGACTGCATCTTTGTTCCCGGCTTCTTGGGTCGACTGCACTCTTTTTAAGAGGTCGACTGCACTCCTTTTAAGAGGTCTCCTTAAGAGGTCAACATAGTCCTTTAAGAGGTCGACTGCACAACGTTACGTCTCCCATGGGGAAAGAGACGTAACGTAGTGGTAAGAGACGTAACGTGAGTGAAGTCGACCTGGATGTTAGGAGATGGGAGATGTAACGGAGTGTGGAGATTTATCTACTCGATCGTAACTACGATCGAGGACCTGACGGGACTCGAGCGATAGCGAAGAGGGAGTTTAAGTAACGTTGTGTGGCCCTTTAGGGACTTGACCGCCAGGAGATTTATCTGCACCAGACTACTTTAAGTAACGTGAGTGTGGAGATTTATCTACTCGATCCCCTGGATCGAGGACCTTGACGGGACTCTCCCTTCGGGTTCGCTACCTATCGGTTTTTGTCTAAAGCCTCGCTACCTTTCAGGTAGCAGCCTCCGGAAAGAGACGTAACGTGAGTGCGGGAGATGTAACGTGAGTGAAGTCGACCTAGATGTTTAGGAGACTTGGATGTTCCTAACCCACCAGATGTTTAAGTAACGTAATGGAGTCGACCTAGATGTTAAGGAGACCTCTTAAGGGAGACCTCTTAAAAGATGTTAAGGCACGTTACTTAAAGGCTCCCACACAACGTTTCGTCTCCCACCATGGGGTAGGCCCGTTTTCTTAAGCAGTAGTCTGGGAAAGAGACGTAACGTAAGTGCGGGAGATGTAACGGGGTGCAATCGACCTAGATGTTAAGGAGACCTGGATGTTACTGACCCGCCAAACTACGACGTAACGGAGTGTGGACTCCGTGCCTCGATCGTAAGTGAGAGACGTAACGGGAGTGTGGAGATTTATCTGCTCGATCGTAAGATCCCCTACCCTACCAAACTACTCCTGCTACCTTCCAGGTAGCGAGCCTTTAGCTGCTACCTGAAAGGTAGCGAGGCTTTAGACAAAACTGCTAAGGAGCAAACCACTATTTGAATAACAGCTGGTCTTCTTAAGAGGTCTCATTAACATAAACTTTAATGCTTTAAGAGGTCGATTTCACTCCGTTACATCTCCCATCTCCTAACATCCAGGTTCCTCTAACATCTAGGTCGATTACACTCCGTTGCATCTCCCGCACTCCTCATAAGAGGTCTTTTTAACATCCTTTAACATCTAGGTCGACTTCACTTCTCGTAGAGGTCTCTTTAACATCATAGTATAGGACAACTGCATTTACGCTACGTCTCCCATCAACTGCATTTACGTTACGTCTTTTATCACTCCTCGTAAGAGGTCTCTTTAACATCCTTTAATAGGTCTCCTAACATCCTTTAATAGGTCTCCTAACATCCGGGTCTCCTAAACATCTAGGTCTCCTAACATCCCGGTCTCCTTAACATCTAGGTCTCCTAACATCCAGGACGACTTCACTTCTCATAAGAGGTTCCTTAATATCCTTTAAACGGCTACGCATCCCCTCCACGGACGATCTTAGCCATTATTTGGGAATGCCGACGCTGTCCGGGCGTGTCACACGGGAAACAAGACATTGTCGAGAAAGTGAATGCCCCCTTTGTCGAGATGGCAAGCGAAGTACCTTTCCTTTGCGGGAAGAATTACGCTAGCACAATTAGACTTGCTTGCCTAATTATTCCATGCAAACTGTCATGCTCCCCTGCTCAATTTGCGACGACATCGAGAAAAAATGTAGAGCGTTCATCTGGGGAAGCTCCAATGAAGAGAAGAAAATCCACCTCATTGGGTGGGACAAGGTCGCCAAACCGAAAGAAGAGGGCGGGCTAGGACTTCGCTCCATGAGGCAGTCCAACGCTCTTGGCCAAACTGGGCTGGCGAGTAATGGTAATGAATGAACCGTCATCCCTTTGGTCTAGAGTAGTTCGTCACAAGTATTGCAACGGCCGCAACGACATTGATATGTTCCGCCCCTCCCGCAACAGCTCTCACACATGGCGTGGAATTGTCCATGGGTCCCCGACCTTGCGTAAAGGGGTCAAAGCCTCGATAGGTGATGGGAACTCAACCTTATTCTGGTACCACAACAGGGGGAAGATTTCGGACGATCGGGATCAAGAAAGACGGGGCGAGAGTACTGTGGCTGAGCTTTGGGGCCCCGGAAGCTGGGAATGGGAGAAATTCTCTGAACTCCGTAGGCCCAAGGGTGCGGTCGAGCTGCTTCACACCTCCGGACACAACGCATAGCGGCACACCATGTGGACACAACGGCTGGGCACGAGCAACGCTTTTGGCGTGGGACAAGCTCCGGTCAGTTTAGCCTAAAATCAGCCGTGGAAATTATTCGCGAAGGCACAGACCCACAGGTCCATACCCAATGGAGTCAAATTTGGAAGGCCCACAAAAATGCCTGACATTCTTATGGCTCGCGCTCCACAATGGCTTCCCGTGCAACGCTAATCGGGTTAGACGCAACATCTCGACCTCTGCAGCTTGTACAGCTTGCGGACACCCCGTGGAGTCTAGTCTTGCTGCCACGTCCTTCGGCCTGAAAGCAAGAGACGTGTGGTTGGCTTTACTCCCCCCTGACGGTATTAATGAGTTCTTCTCTGCCCCATTCGAGAACTGGATCACCCACAACGCTGCAGCACCTGGGCTATGGGCGTCGGTCTTTGCAATGGCTATTTTGGTGGCTTTGGAGGTGGCGCAAGATAAATCTCCTTTGGCCACCCGAACGACGTAACCCATGACAAGGCAAAATTCATCCATGATAGAGTTGCGGACTATGTTAACGTAGCGGAGGTCAAGCAACGCGCAATGAATAAGGAAAAACGCAAGAGGGAAGACGCGCTCATCAAGTGGGAATCACCGCCGCAAGGCTGGACCAAGCTTAATACTGATGGAGCTGCACGTGGAAATCCCGGACCAGCAGGGAGTGGCGGAATTCTCAGGTCTAACACCGGGGCATTCATCAAAGCTTTTGCGGTGAAGTGTGGCTCGTGCTCATCGGTGAGGGCAGAGTTGTTTGCTGCGCTAAAAGGCCTAATTATTGCCAAGGACATGAGCATCACCCATTTCTCTCTAGAGGTCGATTCGGAAGTCGTGGTCAACACCCTTCGGGAAGACCCCTAAGCCATGGAACCCGAACTACTTTCTGATTCTCCAATGCCGCACTTTACTTCTAGGCCCGGGTTGGGAGCTCCGTGTTCCCCATCTTTATCGAGAAGCCAACTACGCTGCTGATTGGCTAGCTAATTTTAGTTTGAATTGTAGTTCTTCGTTTTGAAATTTGGAATAACCCGCCTGTGGGTCTTTTTAATATTCTACTTGAGGATGTAATGGGCGTGGCTAGACCACGTTCCGTAGTTGCTAATTCAAAAAATCTCTAGGAGAGGTCGACTACACAACGTTACTTAAACGGCGCAAGGGCTCCTTTTCAGTCGAGTTCCTCCAAAGAATTTGATCCAATTTACCTTCATTACAACTTATAGAAAATAAACCTTTTTTCTCTAATTTACCTTGATTTTCTAGCCCGGGATTCCTCTTCAAAGAAAGTCTCCTTTCTGAGAGGGAGTCTTCTTCGAGAGCGGGTAGGAAAGCGATGGAAGTGTTCGGGCAGAGAAATCTCCCACCCGGAAGTTCACTTCGACCGTACGAGGGCGATGCGGGCATACCTACACCATCTACACGCGGGAACTCCGAAGCCCTTGATCCATCTTTTTCTGCGCAAGCGTACCGACATAGAGAAGAAGTCGCGAGCGGGAGCAAGTTGAGCAGCATGTGGAACGGGGTTGCGGCCGAGTAAACCAACGTAATGCGAGCAAAGCTTTCTTGCTCGTCTCAATATCGAGCTTGCTCCTCACACACCAACGTACCTTTTTTCGGTGAAGTCAGATCTATATGAGAGTTAGGGCTTGGTAGTCATGGTTGAGTAGCTCAGGGCCTGAACTTGAGAAATCTAGCGCGATAATGTCTTTTTCTCCAAACATCACCTACTCTCCGCGGATGAGAGAGTCTGGTGGGGGCTCGATGGAGAAAGATTCTTTTTATGTTCATGGTCTACTCAACGCTCGCATCATTGTACCCGCTTTCCTCCTGGGCGACGGGGAGATTTGAATTCCTCTCTGAATCCCCGGCCTTTTATCTACTCAACCCCAATCAAAACCTGCTCCCACTAACATAAGAGAATTGAGAAGGATCACAGCCCGGAGAGAGGGTGAGCTATCGCTTCAGTCCAAGAGGTCTCTGGTTAGAGAAGTCTGATTCTCGCTCGGTGAGAATAGGAAGAGAAGCAAGCTCCGAGGCGTCCTACTCACGAAAGAGGAGCGCACAACAGGAATTGGGGTCTTTAACATCCAGGTCTCCTTAACGGAAAGATCTAGGTCTCCTAACATCCAGGTCTCCTTAACATCTTTTAAGAGGTCTCCTAACATCCTTTAAGAGGTCGACTTCACTCCTCATAAGAGGTTCCTTAATATCCTTAAAGAGGTCGATTGCATAACGTTACGTCTCCCGCACTCCGTTACATCTCCCATCTCCTAACATCCAGGTCGACTTAACATCTAGGTCGATTTCACTCCGTTACATCTCCCGCACTCCTCATAAGGGGTTCCTTAATATCTACGAGGTCAACTTCATTTACGTTACGTCTTTTATCACTCACGTTACGTCTCTTTCCCTTATCAGTCGAGTCCCTATAACATCCGAGGTCAACTGCACTCCGTGTACACTCCGTTACTTAAACATCTGGTGGGGCAGGAGATTTATCTGCTCGGCCGCTAGGAAAGAGACGTAACGTAAGTGCGGGAGATGTAACGGAGTGAAATCGACCTAGATGTTAAGGAGACCTGGATGTTACGAGGATCGCAGCTCGAGTCCCTTTTATGAGGTCAACTGCACTCCGTTCTTTGAACTCCGTTACTTAAACAGTAGTCTGGTGGGGCAGGAGATTTATCTACTCGACCGCTAGGTCGAGGATCGCAAGCTCGAGTCCCTAAAGTTCCTAACATCCAGGTCGACTTCACTCACGTTACGTCTCTTTCCACCTCGATCTAGGAGATCGAGCAGATAAATCTCCTCATTAACGTTGCATCTCCCGCACTCCCGTTCCGTCTCTTTCCCCACCAGACTTTTTTACGTCGTGCAGTCGCCCTCATAACGGTGTGCAGTCGACCTTAGCCTAGCCCACCAAACTATTGAGAATACGCGAGCATACTCGACTTTGGTGTCTAAGCCGATACATTTTCGGTTGAGATGAATTCTTCGATCCTGTGATTTTCCATGCATGTTCAGCGCAGAGTATAGAGTTTGGTCTTGATTGATAACACTGCTCATTCGATTGAGAAATTTCCGCTTCAGCAGAATTTAAATAAATTTTCTTGAGTAGACTATGTTATCAATACGAGACCATGTGAAATCATCATACGCTTGCAGAGAACGAAAAGAAAGCACTGAACCAGAAGAAAAATATCTCATCAGGGAAGAATTCTCTCACGTCTATGTGAACAAGAAAAAAGGAACCTTTGGAAGTGAGGACTCGAGATCGCAACACGCCCGGGTAGGATTGGATCAGTGTAAAGGAAATCAAAGAGAGAGAAATCAATGACAAAGAAAGTGGAAGTAGAAAAAGATCAGAGAGATTCAAGTAGACAATTCATCGATCAGAGATATTCTTTAGACATAGAAACTCAAGTATGAATAGTAGTCGCATCGAAACTCAAGAAAGAGATGATATGAATAGTAATGATGGAGAGAGAATGAATTGGAGTGGGAGGGATGAGGGAAGAACGAGACCAACGATACATTTTACATTCTATGACAGAAGTTACAGTTCAGAACGATGCTCTAGAGTTATGTAGAAGGAAAGACTCAAAGAGATCGAACTCAGGAGAGCAGAAATGAGATGAGAGAAATTGACTAAATCTCCGTCCGAGAGGTAGCGAGAAGTAGAGCGCCCTGAGGGACATTTGACTTCAATCAAATAATAGGTCCTCGCCTATACTATCTCAACTATCTACTTCTCTGTCTCTGGCCTACCCGACCTCTCTCCCTTCCTCTTAGGGAATATGCTGACAGAACAACCAAAGGAAGAACCTCATGCGTGCTATCCATCGTCGTCGAAAACCCTTCTTCGTCATCCTTTTTCTTTCGTGTGAGTCGTTACTCATTACCCAATTCTCCATGAAGGCAGTAGACCCAATTGAAATGGAAAAACGTTGTGTGGAGATTTATCTGCTCGTGCGTTAGCACGAGGTGGCCCTTTAGGGACTCGACTGATAAGGGAAAGAGACGTAACGTAAGTGCGGGAGATGTAACGGAGTGAAATCGACCTAGATGTTAAGGAGACCTGGATGTTACTGAACCACCAGAAGTTTAAGGAACGGAGTGTACACGGAGTGCAGTTGATGGAAGACGTAACGTGAATACAATTGATGGAAGACGTAACGTGAATACAATTGATGGAAGACGTAACGTGAATAAATTGACCTATACTATGATGTTAAAGAGACCTCTACGAGGAGTGAAGTCGACCTAGATGTTAAACGATATTAAGGAAGCTCTTATGAGAAGTGATAAAAGACCTAACGTAAATTTAACCTATTAAAGGATATTAAGGAACCTATTATAGAAAGTGCGGGAGATGTAAATACAATCGATGGGAGATGTAACGGAGTGCGGGAGACGTAACGTGAATGCAATCGTGGGAGACGTAACGGAGTGAACACGGAGTGCAGTTGACCTCTTAAAATTCCTCTATGTTAAAGAAACCTCTTACGAGGAGTGAAGTTGACCTAGATGTTAAAGAGACCCGGAAGTTAAAGAGAGCTCCTACGAGGAGTGATAAAAGACGTAACGTAAATACAGTTAATTAAAGGAGATTAAGGAACCTCTTATGAGAAGTGCGGGAGATGCAACGGAGTGCGGGAGACGTAACGTGAATGCAGTTAATCTAGTAGATATTAAGGAAACCTCTTACGAGGAGTGAAGTTGACCTAGATGTTAAAGAGACCTAGATGCTGAAGGATCCTGGATGTTAGGAGACCTCTTTAAGGATGTTAAGGAGACCTGGATGTTAGGAGACCTAGATCTTTCCGTTAAGTTGCCCCCGGATGTTAAAGAGAGCTCTTACGAGGAGTGATAAAAGACGTAACGTAAATGCAGTTGATCTATTAGATATTAAGGAACCTCTTATGAGAAGTGCGGGAGATGCAACGGAGTGCGGGAGACGTAACGTGAATGCAGTTAATCTAGTAGATATTAAGGAAACCTCTTACGAGGAGTGAAGTTGACCTAGATGTTAAAGAGACCTAGATGCTGAAGGATCCTGGATGTTAGGAGACCTCTTTAAGGATGTTAAGGAGACCTAGATGTTAAAGAGACCTAGATGCTGAAGGATCCTGGATGTTAGGAGACCTCTTTAAGGATGCTAAGGAGATCTAGATAGATGTTAAAAAGACCTCTTACGAGAAGTGAAGTCGACTTGGATGTTAGGAGACCTAGATGTTAAGGAGATTTATCTAATAGTACGTAGGGACTTTAGTCACTCGACCGAGTTTACGAGGTCGAGGATCGCCGCTCGAGTCCCGTCAGGTCCTCGATCTTACGATCGAGTAGATAAATCTCCACACTCCGTTACATCTCCCATCTCCTAACATCTTTTAGTCTTCTAACATCCGGGTCTCCTTAACATCTAGGTCGATTTCACTCTGTTACATCTCCCGCACTCACGTTACGTCTCTTTCCCAAACTATGCAGTCGACCTAAAACCTTAAGGCCTATTTCACGACCAACGGGAGTGGGTCACGAATACCCTTTTAAATGACTTTTCCCTCCCTCCCTTCCTTCCAATGGCGGTAAAGGGCCTTTACCTTTCTTTTTCAATCATGACCAAGACTGCAAAGTCTCTACCGAGATGTAATACGGGGAACACATCCAGGAAACTTTTAGAATTTCCTTATTTAGGTGGAGGATTTGAGGCTTACGTTAGAAGAACCTCTCCTGCAGAGTATACTCCCACGAATTCGAACTTTATGGTAAATCCATCTCAAGAATCCTTGGTAGATGAGGCCCTATGCTTTTTGCTTCTCCTCCTTCGGCGGATTGTGTGATCAGCTCTCCCAGTCCTGTCTCCTATATTTCTTCCCTTGTCTTTCTTGCCTAGCTCTGAACTAAGAAAGAAAGTGATCCTTCTTCTCAGATCAGCCCCAAGAAGCGAAGAGGATAGATTTCTCCGGATGAAAGAATCCCTCCGTTCTCTATCGAAGAAATTTCTCATCTTTATCTCACTGACCCCTGAGGAGGACTTTATGCTACATGAGAAGAGGTCCGATCGAAAAAAGGCATGTCTTCAATCATGTAGGAGATTGGGCATAAATTCCGTGTCCCGTCAAATTTATGAGTTATTTTTTTTCCAAGTGAAGCAGATAAATCAGACTTCTTCTACTCTGAAAAGGAAGAAATAGCATGAACAAAGAAACAAAGCTGGAACCGGAGAACCTAACTCGAGAAAACTTCGATCTTGGGCGCTTAACCTGCCATGGCGCGTGGGGCTTTATTCGTCTATGAGTAGTATGGTGGGATCGGGGCTTCGGTCTTACATCACATTTGGTGGGGCGAGTAGTCTGGTTTAAAGCTTTTCTCACAGTAGTCTTCCCTCGTCAACTATCTCGACCTAAAAGGAAGACTGAAATCTGAGTGAGAAGAAACGGAGTGCAGTCGACCTCTTACCTACCCTACCAAACTACTCCTGCTACCGTGAGGTAGCAGGATAAATCCCCTGCCTGTTTACAGATGGAAAGCGGAATGTGGAGAAGAACCCATCTCGCTCAGGCGACCGCGCCCGTTTCCACTCTTTGGATCACAGGAGATCGTGTCCGAGCTACATACATCGCTTACTACACTCCCCCATAACTAGCATGAAATGTGGGAGTTCCGATCTCCCACCATAGAATTTTTTCCTAATTCGTGAATTCGTAGACATGACCCGACCTTTGAAACTCTTGCTGGGCTAAGCAAATTCTGAGTCCATTCAGGATCATAGGACCGGGCGGTAGGTGAGCAATCCCATGCCCAGTCTGGGCGCTCTGACATCAAATCCATTTTTGGTAGGGGCTCCCTGGAGAATCCCACGTATTAATTACAATCCGTCCCATTCGTCCCTTTCCTCAGGCTTGGTTCCTTTCGTCCGCTAGCAATTTGCCCCTATCGCAGCTATTCGTCCTGACGGGAAGAATTGAGAATCTCTCTCCCTCCTCGGGAATCTCTGCGCTTATTCATGAAGCGAAACTAAGAGCTCTTAAAAAATCCGACCTTATCCTCTGGGGTTTTAGAGAACTAATGGTCTATTTATACGTCTTCGAAGTCCGAGAACAAAGATATGGGGAAGCCGAAGGAGAGTTATGGCGGTCTTCCTTCCTATCACTAGGCGCAAGGGCTTCGCTAGCGCTCTTCATCCCTCGTGGCGGGAAAGAGACGTAACGTGAGTGCGGGAGATGTAACGTGAATGCAGTTGATGGGAGACGTAACGTAAATGCAGTTGACCTATACTAGTTAAAGAGAACTCTTACGAGGAGTGAAGTCGACCTAGATGTTAAAGGATATTAAAGGGACCTCTTACGAGGCAGTGATAAAAGACGTAACGTAAATGCAGTTGATCTATTAGATATTAAGGAACCTCTTATGAGAAGTGCGGGAGATGTAACGTTATACAATCGAGCTATTAAAGGAAGTTAAAGAGACCTCCTACGAGGAGTGATAAAAGACGTAACGTAAATACAGTTAATTAAAGGAGATTAAGGAACCTCTTATGAGAAGTGCGGGAGATGTAAATACAATCGATGGGAGATGTAACGGAGTGTAATCGACCCGGATATTAAGGAACCTCTTACGAGGAGTGATAAAAGACGTAACGTAAATTTAACCTATTAAAGGATATTAAGGAAGCTCTTATGAGAAGTGCGGGAGATGTAACGTTATACAATCGATCAAAGGATATTAAGGAACCTCTTACGAGGAGTGCGGGAGACGTAACGTTATGTGGAGATTTATCTGCTCGATCGTAAGATCGAGGTGGGAGACGGAACGGAGTGTACACGGAGTGCAGTTGATGGAAGACGTAACGTGAATACAACTGACCTATTAAAGGATGTTAAAGAGAGCTCTTACGAGGAGTGAAGTCTTCCTAGATGTTAAGTTGCGCTAGATGTTATAGGGACTCGACCGTTGCCAAACCCAACCCCTGCCCCACCAGACTACTTTAAGTAACGTAAATGCAGTTGAGCTATACTAGTTAAATAGAGCTCTTACGAGGCTTTACATCTTGTAACGGAGTGAAATCGACCTAGATGTTAAGGAGACCTAGATGTTAATGAGACCTCTTTAAGGATATTAAGGAACCTCTTATGAGGAGTGAAGTCGACCTGGATGTTAGGAGACCTAGATGTTAAGGAGACCGGGATGTTAGGAGATGGGAGATGCAACGGAGTGCGGGAGACGTAACGTTATGTGGGAGACGTAACGGGAGTAGAGTCGACCTAGATGTTAATGAGACCTCTTTAAGGATATTAAGGAACCTCTTATGAGGCAGTGATAAAAGACGTAACGTAAATTTAACCTATTAAAGGAGATTAAGGAACCTATTATAGAAAGTGCGGGAGATGTAACGTTATACAACCGATGGAAGACGTAACGTGAATATAATTGAGCTATTAAAGGAAGTTAAAGAGAGCTCTTACGAGGAGTGAAGTCTTCCTAGATGTTAAGTTGCCCTGGATATTAAGGAACCTCCTACGAGGAGTGAAATCGACCTAGATGTTAAGGAGACCTGGATGTTAGGAGACCTCTTAAAGGATGTTAGGAGACCTCTTAAAAGATGTTAAGGAGACCTGGATGTTAGGAGATGGGAGATGCAACGGAGTGTAATCGACCTCTTAAAAGATGTTAAGGAGACCTGGATGTTAGGAGACCTGGATGTTAGGAGACCTCTTAAAGTTGACCTCTTAAAAAACAAAAGACTGCTGTTGTCCTCTTTTTAAGTTTTTCTGTTAAGGCACGTTACGTCTCTTTCCAGCTGCTATTTTTTGTAGTAAAAGGAGCGTTAAGCTCTCCTTATTTAGCCTATAGCGCCGCTTGGACTGGGCATAAAGGACCCTATATCGCGGGTTTTGTTGCACCTTTAATAAACTTATTCTACTCTATTTTCAGGTATTTTGCTACATATTCGTCAACAAAGAAGCCTAATATATTTAGATTTTTTGAAGAACTAAACGCATCCTTCTTATAAGATTTTTCTTCATTTCTTTCTCCTCCCAAATTGAATTTTCTTTTTGTATTTCGTTTACTTTCTTTCTCTTCTCCAATATAGTCTTTCTGCATCATTTGTAGAGCTCGATTAACTCGATTAGCTTCCGCTTTGTTCAGTGCAAATCGTTAGCCAAAAGCGGCATACATTCGACAGGGAAATCATCAATATCAGGCAACCATTGAGTCGTATATGAGCTAAAGAGTGAGCGACACTATTGCCGACTCGGCGAACATGTGACCAAAAGTCTTCCTTGTATATGTAATTTATTCATTCCACCATCCTGCCCCGTAACTCCTTGGCAAGCATGCCTGCAGCGCAACGAGAGTTCGTACGCCCTTTGAGCTTCATCACCAAGGCCAAGCAATTAGATTCAAAGATTAGAAATCTATAGCCCAACTCCTTCGGCACCTCTAGTGCCCATCGTACAGCTTCCCCTTCCCTCAAGACTCCAACCAGCATTTTCTTTGATCGCATGAACTTTTCCTCACCATTTTCATCACGACCCACTATACCCAGCTGCACCCAACCATCATGAAGGATGCCACCATCGCTGTTCACCTTGATGCGCCCTCGTGTGGGAGCTTGCCAAGTATCTTGAGCTCTACACTTTTGCTGCCACACTGTGCACGTAAGTCATTAAGGTGCTGTAAGGCCCATCCAGCCACCTCCTCTGGATCTCTGTTAGAGCCTTCAAAAATTCTGTAGTTGCGGTCTCTCCATACAGCCCACATCAACATAGCCCAGGCAGCAATTTCCTGATCTGTTGCGTTTAACAACAAGCATTCCAGCCACTCAAGAACCTGTGGGGTGCTTACAGAAGGGACCATCATAAGCAATTCGCCAAATATGTTGGGCGTGTATGCAGTCACGAACAGCATGAGGTTTCTTCCTTACCACAAAAATGACAGTCCCCACTGTCAAGAATCTTACGTCGAGCAAGTCCACTTCGAGTGGGAAGGATACCCCGACAAGCTCTCCATACAAAGAGAATCACACGCGGAGGTACTTGTAACCCCCATATTCTCTTCCATATCTTAGGTGGCATGTCACTGTAGGTTGTAGCAGCACTTCTCTTGTCATTGAACTTGGACTGAAAGCCAAGGTGATAAGCTGAATTTACAGTACACCATCTTTTGTAAAGTGCCACACCCACTGATCAGGAGTGTCTTCCGAAGCGGGATATTGCAAACAAGATCGGTTAATAAGCATCAAATAATCTCAGCATCACATGGGAGAAAAACTTGCTCTATTAAATATGTATTCCATCTACGAAGATCCCAATCAATCAAAATGTAGACCGTTAGTATCCTCCTCCAGAAGGTTGCAGCCAGTAACTGGGCAGAAAGAGAGTGGACGAGGGAGCCATTTATCCTTCCAGACGTAGATAGTAGACCGACTTCCCACACTCTTGTATAGGCCCTTCTTGAGTAATTCAATGCCCTATACTCCTCCACGCAAAACTGCGGTTGTAGCCAAGCTTAGCTGACAAGATGTCATCACGAGGGAAGTACCTCGCTCTGATAAGGCAAAGTGACTCCAGGGACAGCATCGCCAAACCTGTCGAGCAAGTAATGCAAGATTGAAGGCTTCAAAATCACTAAAGCCCAAGCCACCCCGATTACAAACACATTTTTCCCAGCTCATCCAATGGAGTAGTTTTGCATTAAAGGAGATGGAAAGAGACTTTAAGTAACGTGCCTTAACATCTTTTAAGGGGTCTCCTTTAAGAGGTCTCCTAACATCCAGGACGACTTCACTTCTCATAAGAGGTTCCTTAATATCTACGAGGTCAACTTCATTTACGTTACGTCTTTTATCACTCACGTTACGTCTCTTACCATTACGTTACTTAAACTTCTGGTGGGGAAAGAGACGCAACGGAGTGCGGGAGACGTAACGTAAATGCAGTTAACCTATACTAGTTAAAGAGACCTCTTACGAGGAGTGAAGTTGACCTAGATGTTAAGGAGACCCGGCTGTTAAGGAGATTTATCTAATAGTACTCGACCGACAGGAAAGAGACGTAACGTGAGTGATAAAAGACGTAACGTAAATGAAGTTGACCTCGTAGATATTAAGGAACCTCTTATGAGAAGTGAAGTCGTCCTGGATGTTAGGAGACCTGGATGTTACGGGGATCGCCGCTCGAGTCCCTAAAGGGCCACACTCCTCTTTAAGAGGTCTCCTTAACATCTAGGTCTCCTTAAAGATAAAGAGGTCTCCTAACATCTAGGTCGAGATAGTCCTTTAAGAGGTCGACTGCACGACGTTAGTTTTAGTTAAAGTAGTCTGGTGGTTCAGTAACATCGGGGTCTCCTTAACATCTACGTCTCATTAACATCTAGGTCTCCTAACATCCCGGACGACTTCACTTTCTATAATATGTTCCTTAATATCCTTTAATAGGTTAAATTTACGTTACGTCTTTTATCACTCCTCGTAAGAGCTCTATTTAACTAGTATAGCTCAACTGCATTTACGTTACTTAAAGTAGTCTGGTGGGGCAGGGGTTGGGTTTGGCAACGGTCGAGTGCCTATAACATCTAGCGCAACTTAACATCTAGGAAGACTTCACTCCTCGTAAGAGCTCTCTTTAACATCCTTTAATAGGTCAGTTGTATTCACGTTACGTCTTCCATCAACTGCACTCCGTGTACACTCCGTTCCGTCTCCCACCTCGATCTTACGATCGAGCAGATAAATCTCCACATAACGTTACGTCTCCCGCACTCCTCGTAGGAGGTTCCTTAATATCCAGGGCAACTTAACATCTAGGAAGACTTCACTCCTCGTAAGAGCTCTCTTTCCTTTAATAGCTCAATTGTATTCACGTTACGTCTTCCATCGGTTGTATAACGTTACATCTCCCGCACTTCTCATAAGAGGTTCCTTAATCTCCTTTAATAGGTTAAATTTACGTTACGTCTTTTATCACTCCTCGTAAGAGCTCTCTTTAACTTCCAGGACAACTTAACATCTAGGTCTCCTTAACATCTAGGTCGATTTCACTCCGTTACAAGATGTAAAGCCTCGTAAGAGCTTCCTTAATATCCTTTAATAGCTCAATTGTATTCACGTTACTTAAACATCTGGTGGGGTAGGAGATTTATCTACTCGACCGATAGGAAAGAGACGTAACGTGAGTGCGGGAGATGCAACGGAGTGAAATCGACCTAGATGTTAAGGAGACCTGGATGTTACGAGGATCGCAGCTCGAGTCCCATCAGGTCCTCGATCTAGGAGATCGAGCAGATAAATCTCCATCAATTTATTCACGTTGCTTAAACTTCCTCTTCGCTAAAGCTCGAGTCCCGTCAGGTCCTCGTGCTATCGCACGAGCAGATAAATCTCCATCAACTGCACTCCGTGTACACTCCGTTCCGTCTCCCACTTCGACCTCGTAAACTCGGTCGAGTGACTAAAGTCCCTACGCAGATAAATCTCCACATAACGTTACGTCTCCCGCACTCCGTTACAAGATATTAAAGCACGTTACGTCTCTTTCCTCGTGCGCTAGCACGAGCAGATAAATCTCCACACTCCGTTACTTAAACTCCCATCGACTGCACTCTGTTATGAGGTCGACTGCACTCCTAGGGTTGACTCCACTCAACAACTAGGTCGACTTCATCTCCTTCGGTTGAGTTGCTCCCTTTTGTGGAATTCCTGAGATGTCGGACGGGACTCGAAGCCCTTGCTTAATGGTACCGAATGATATTTCGATGTGCTTTTCGGAGCGTGGCACTTTATTGAATTGAATTGATTGGATGCAGTGACTTAGTTTTTCCAAAAAATCACATTCCTTGCTCTAAACCCCTCACATGGCTATTCTGAGAATATGATGAGGTTGTTTTGTTGTTCCCAGAAGGATAAAGGACTCTGAGTGCATCTCACGCGCTAGAGTATGCGCCCCTAAAACGGAGGAAACTTACCTGCATATCCCTGCCCACAACATCCATTTGACTTCACCCGACGTTGGTCACACTGGGCTCGGGTAGGCACCAGAGGATTCAAAGAGAACAGAGAGAATACGACAGATGGGAACGAAGGCCGTATAAACAGAGCACGACCTTACATACGAACGAGGGAGCCTAGCCCAACTCTATGGCTGCTCATCTCCCTTCGGTCGAGTAGATAAATCTCCTTGGGGTTCTTAGTGGATGGTGGGTAGGTCGGATAACAACTTCTTCTCCGCAAGTAAGGCTTTGGTGTAGCTCGGAACGAGGAAGTGCAGAGCCGGATGCCCACGCTTTCCACATCTTTTTGTAGCTACTCTAGCTCGAGTACCCTTTTAGAAACTGTAGAAGATTTGAAACTTATTAGTTAGAAGATAGTTCTTCTAGAGCCCTTTGATTCTCATATACAATCTAGTATATTCCACTTTCCTACATAGTTCTTCTAGAGGATTTGAAACTTATTAGTTCTTCGGGGATGATTAGAAGCAACTGGAACTACGCCCTACTTCGTTCGAGCCTATGAAACATGCCTATGGACCTGGATTGAGTGCGCCTAACCCATACTCTAGTAAGCTATACTATATCCTAATCCCATTTCTTTAATTAGATGATAAGTAAAGAAAGAATGAGTTAGATTTTGTGAGAACACCCACCCGGCGAGGTAATTCACTCTTCTTATGATAAGGAACTAAACTACCGAGGATATTTATCTACTCGACCAAAGGAAAGATACGTAACGTGAGTGTGGAGATTTATCTGCTCGTGCGCTAGCACGAGGTGGAGATTTCTCTGCGTAGGGACTTTAGTCACTCGACCGAGTTTACGAGGTCGAGGATCGCGACCCCCACGGTGCGGTAGCAGGAGTAGTTTGGTAGGGTAGGGCGTTTAAGTAACGTAATGGTAAGAGACGTAACTTAATATCTTGTAACGGAGTGCGGGAGACGTAACGTGAATGAGGGCTCCGCGCCTCGATCGTAAGATCTCCCTTAACATCTAGGTCGACTTCACTTACGTTACGTCTCTTTCCCCACCAAAAGTCGATCTCTTAAGCCTACCCCACCAAACTATTCCTGAAAGGTGCGAAGCGACTCGACCAAAGGTCGAGTAGATAAATCTCCTCGGTCGAGTCGCACCTTCGGGCCTCTACTCGAGCCAATCAATTTTTTTCGGTCTGCTACCGAAGACCTAGACGGATATGAAATACGCTAGCTCCCGCCGGCAGCAAGTAGGCATCTCTCGAGAACTACAATACCAAACACCGAGGCTTCCCACAAGGTGGGCCATTCTCCTCCGATATCTTTCGTCTCTCCTCCACGGGGACCCGGTCTCGTCCATAGGCGTGTTTCCTGTATCAGCGGATGGACATCACCAATCCTATTTCTCTCGTCCTCCTGAGAATTCCGGATACCGTCACAAGCACCTCATCTTCCACTTCTGGATGAGGAAAAGCATCCTTCTTCCGGTCACCTGAAGGGCATACCTATGGCTGCTACCTGAGAATTTGTGAGAATCCCCTTGAAATGTAAGTACTTTCTTCATCGAGTTATGAAGAACTCCTGATCGGATAGGTCCACCGTAGGTGTGCACTCCCACGCTCGCCGCCACGCTAATTCGATTTCTTTCCTAGGACCCACCATATGAGCATCATAGCACCCCGATCGATAGGTCGTGAACGAAGAAACCCTAAGAATAGAGCAACATACTCTTCCTGGAATAGCCTCTGTTGACTTCACTAGAGTATGAATCCCCCTCCGGCAGGGCAGAGACTCGACCGTCGTAACGGGCCTACCCCATGGAAAGAGACGTAACGTGAGTGTGGGCTCCGCACCTCGATTGTAAGATCTTAAAGGTCCTCGACCTCGTAAACTCGATCGAGTCACTAAAGTGCCTACGCAGATAAATCTCCTGCAAGGCACTCGATCCATGGGATGGGATCGAGGGAGATGTAACGGCCTTAACATCCAGGTCGACTACACTCCGTTCCGTCTCCCATGGGAGACGTAACGTGAATGGTAAGAGACGTAACGTGAATGGTAAGAGACGTAACGTGAGTGCGGGAGATGTAACGTGAATGCAATCGACCTAGATAGATGTTAAAGAGACCTCTTACGAGTAGTGCGGGAGATGTAACGTTATGTGGAGATTTATCTGCGTAGGCACTTTAGTGACTCGATCGAGTTTACGAGATCGAGGACCTGACGGGACTCGAGCGGCGATCCTCGTAACATCCAGGTCGACTTCACTTACGTTACGTCTCTTTCCTATCGGTCGAGTAGATAAATCTCCTGCCCCACCAGACTACTGTTTAAGTAACGTAAATGCAGTTGACCTATACTAGTTAAATAGACCTCTTACGAGGAGTGAAGTCGACCTAGATGTTAATGAGACCTCTTTAAGGATATTAAGGAACCTCTTATGAGGAGTGCGGGAGATGTAACAGAGTGAAATCGACCTAGATGTTAAGGAGACCTGGATGTTAAGAGACCTCTTAAAGGAGACCTCTTAAGGAGACCTAGATGTTAAGGAAACCTCTTAAAGGACTACTTCGACCTCTTAAAGGGGACCTCTTACGAGTGAGTGTAGTCGACCTCTTCAAACGAGAAGTGAAGCTTGCCCCATGGAGCAACTAGATGCTATCATGCGGGTGGACCAAAAGTACGAGGACTATGCAGGCGAGGCATCTCTTATTAATAGAACTTCATCGCAGCGGCTCTCCACGATGGAGGCGTATGCAAGGAGCCCTTGCGCCCGTGGACAGGGCGGGAGGACCCGTTGCGGCTAAAATGCTGTAAGGGACTTGGCACGTGACTGCGCAGGAGTTCTAATACGATCAGTTGTTTATTGAAGAGAGTCGGGAAATTTATTTGTGGAATTTGAGTGGTGAGGCAGGGGGCATAGCTTTTTGGTGGAACGACCGGATGCCAATGAGATTTTGGGTGTGTATGGGTGGCCTGATCAGTCCAACGGAGACCTAGAAGGAAAGAGACTATTGATGACTGCTCGATCGCTTTATTGCAGATGATGAATGGTGGTGCTCTCACTATGAGTGCGAATTCTGGTAAATTCGTCATATCGGGCTGCAAGCAGAGACGCAAGTCGTGCGGATAAATTGAAATAGCAAAAAAGAAGCTAGCTCATATCCCTTACTTAACAACGATTCAACGAGTGGCTTCGCAACTCCAGCATCTACTATGAGATTTGCGGTGCCAAAAACTACCTATCGATCGAGTATACTTCTCACGCTATTGCGTGATCGGATCAAAGCAGGAAGTTTTGGGCGGGACCATCGGCTTCCTTGTACTCTTTCCACTATCAACTATGAAGCTCTGACCATCATCATGCTCTCCTGAAGTATAGGTGATCGGCTTTCTTGATGTAAGCTCTTGTGCGTGAGTCATAGGAGGAAAGGGCTTGATATGGAAAAGATGATTATTGGGGGCAGCGAAGAGATAAGGAATTGAAAAGCTTCCACCAGATATGCTATATTCTAGTTTTCCATAGATTGACGAAACTAGGAGAAAATAACAGATGATCCGCAGGGGCGAGAGGACGAAGATGATATAGATCGTATTCTTATTCTCGGAAAGGGGGAGATGGGAGCGGAGGAGATCCTTGAAGCGCTCAACCAGTTAGCAGGCTTCAAAATGGAATGATGTCATTCGTGTAACGGGAGGATGTTAACTCAATGAAGTCAAATTCGACCGGAGATCCTTTCTCAAACTATAGAGAAGGCTCCTTTACAAAACAAAAAGGAAACCCAGAGTGAGATAAGATTAGGTATGAAAAGACGGGGGGAAGGAGAGATGGAGGATATGAGAAGGGCATATGAAAGAGCAGAGAACTATAAATGAAAGGCTTGGGCTTGTCTAGGAAGCTTTTACGGCCAGAGTAAAGGTTAGCCATACAGGTAAGTTGTGTCATATCTCCTTTTCCCAAGGGCTTAAAAAAGAAAGAGTTCAGCCCGGATTTGAGGCCCTTGCGCCTTAAGCGGCATGAGGAACGCAGTGAAAACGGAGTGTGGTGTGAAGTAGAGAATATGGAAAAAGCACCTATACTGGGCCGGGGAAGGCACAAGCAATCCCAACTGATGAGCCAGATCTTCTTGATGAAATCCACTCCTTGTTAGGTGGAAAGGCCGGAATCTTGAATCTCGGAGACATGAGACTGACGTAACGTGCTTTAATATCTTGTAACGGAGTGTGGAGATTTATCTGCGTAGTTAGTCACTCGACCGAGTTTACGAGGTCGAGGACCTGACGGGACTCGAGCTTGCGATCCCCGTAACATCCAGGTCTCCTAACATCCAGGTTCCTCTAACATCTAGGTCTCTTTAACCTTAATATCTAGGTCAACTTAACATCTAGGTCTCCTAAACATCTAGGTCGACTTCACTCCTCGTAAGAGGTCTCTTTAACTTCCAGGTCAACTTAACATCTAGGAAGACTTCACTCCTCGTAAGAGGTCTCTTTAACTTCCAGGTCAACTTAACATCTTTTAAGAGGTCGATTACACTCCGTTGCATCTCCCATCTCCTAACATCCAGGACGACTTCACTTCTCATAAGAGCTTCCTTAATATCCTTTAATAGGTTAACTGTATTTACGTTACGTCTTTTATCACTCCTCGTAAGAGGTCTCTTTAACTTTAATAGGTCTCATTAACATCTAGGTCGACTTCATTACGTTACTTAAAGTAGTCTGGTGCAGATAAATCTCCTAGCGGTCGAGTCCCGTCAGGTCCTCGTGCTAACGCACGAGCAGATAAATCTCCACATAACGTTACGTCTCCCATCAACCGCATTCACGCTACTTAAACATCTGGTGGGGTAGGAGATTCATCTACTCGACCCTATTGGGTCGAGGACCTGAAAGGAGAGTCCCTATAACATCCGAGGTCAACTGCACTCCGTGTACACTCCGTTACTTAAACAGTAGTCTGGTGGGGAAAGAGACGCAACGAAGTGCGGGAGATGTAACGGAGTGCGGGAGACGTAACGTAATGAAGTCGACCTAGATGTTAATGAGACCTAGATGTTAAGGAGACCCGGCTGTTAAGGAGATTTATCTGCGTAGGGACTTTAGTCACTCGACCGAGTTTACGAGGTCGAGTGACTAAAGTCCCTACGCAGATAAATCAGTAGTTTGGGAAAGAGACGTAACGTGAGTGCGGGAGATGTAACGTGAATGCAGTTAACCTATACTAGTTAAAGAGACCTCTTACGAGCCTACCCCACCATCTCGACCTAGATGTTTAGGAGACCTGGATGTTACTGAACCGCCAAACTACGACGTAACGTGCTTTAATATCTTGTAACGGAGTGCGGGAGACGTAACGTAATGATAAAAGACGTAACGTAAATGAGGAAGACGTAACGTAAATACAGTTGATCTATTAGATATTAAGGAAACCTCTTATGAGGAGTGATAAAAGACGTAACGTAAATTTAACCTATTAAAGGATATTTATTAAGGAAGCTCTTATGAGAAGTGCGGGAGATGTAACGGAGTGAAATCGACCTAGATGTTAAGGAGACCGGGATGTTAGGAGACCTAGATGTTAAAGGATGTTAAAAAGACCTATTATAGAAAGTGAAGTCGTCCGGGATGTTAGGAGACCTAGATTTATCCGTTAAGTTGCCCCGGATGTTAAAGAGACCTAGATGTTATAGGAACCTAGATGTTTAGGAGATCAGGATGTTAGGAAACTAAGGAGGTAAACTCGCTCTTTGAGGTGATGCTATTATTCAGTCGAAGCAATTGTTGCCCATGAGTTGGTGTCTTTGTTTAATCTGGGCCTTGGGTGTCCTATAGTTCGTCTATCAAATGTGGTTGAACGATTTGATCGTGCGGTTAGGAGCGAAGCCCCTCTTTTACGACGCCGACGTTTATCCTTAATCACGGCTAAGGCTAAAAGAGGTAAAGCTCAGATGGATTCAGTCTCAGCTGGATGTACAGAGGTCTCACCTATGAGTTCAGAAGCAGTGGCCGGATCCGGTACGGTTGAAGTGGAGTTAAAGCTAAAGGCTCCCCTACCCTTTGGAAGGGCTATACTGGACTTTCTGTTGCTTGCACACGAGCTCATAATCCTGGGTAAGCTGGGTGATAGTTAGCCCATTAAATCTCTCAAATGTGGGAAGTTCAGTAGGGTCTTTGCCAGGTCCTCGCTACCCTAATAATGATCTCTGACCAAGTGAACTAGACTGAGCCGAACCAAGAGAGTTAGTTCCTTTACCTGAGCAAGACAATCTCCTGAATGGACTCCGGGCTACTCTGAAAACTTACGCGGCCAAAGACTAATTGATGCGGGCCCGGGCTGACGCATTCATTTTTGAGAGACTACTTTGTAAGACCTTCGTCAAGTCCGGAACAGGGTGATGGATTCCTTTTTATACCGAGCCAAAGGCACATGAAAGAGGAGGAAAAGGGGGTGGGATAGGTATCAGCAGGCCCCATGGGTCTCACGCTCTTGCGTGAGCGGACCTTGCCTCAATTCTACCTGCTGCGAGATCGTTGAACTCCTCCCTGTTGTCCTGCTTTCTCATTTCTTTTCCCAGTAAGCATGGAACTTGAATCGAGGTTTAGCCGATTGAATAAATCACATCTCGGAATCGCAGGGTCACCATAAGAAGGATCTGTCACGCTTTGATTTACCTTGAAATAAATTCCATTGTAACGGGCGAGCAACTCAACCCATGGTTACGGTGCTAAGCAGCTAGCTAGGTTTACGATTCTTTTCGCTTTTCCTCTTATTTTTCTTTTTTCTACTCCTTTGGCCCGCCTACCCCGCCTTTCTTTATATGCAAGGACTCGGCATCTCTTTTTCAGAACATATGCCAGCGCATCCCCGTTGACAGCATTATCTTGCAAGGGCTCGAGGAACATAATTTGTTTGAATCTTTGCTTTCGCATCTTCCATATGCAGTAGAATGTAGAACTCTGAAATGAGACCTTGCCCTTTTTTTCTCCTATTCACCACACTCTCCGTCTTTCTCTGACCCCTGAATTCCCTTATGCTGATTGAAGGACTCGTAATCATTGTCCATGTGCTGCGAGCTACAGGTAGATAGAATGGTAGCTTCCCCCTGCGTAACATCTCTTACACGTGTATGGCTATACTATGTTAGGTGTGATTTTCACTCTTTTCTTGCCCATGGATGCTGATGACTTTACAGTGGCGAAGCCTTGAGGGGGTATAATCCCCCCTGCTCATTCAATAAGATGGATGAGATGTGATCTCTCGGCGGTGATCCGATTCCATGTTCTGTTAGTCTTAAAGTTATGGTGCAGCTGTAGGCAGAGATACGAACGAGCCCTTTAGGTACGAGGCTCATAGAGACCCGCGGGAAGCAAGTGAGGGGCTCTCGGGCGAGAGGCAGGAACGGATAGGTAAAAGACGTAACGTAAATGAGGAGCTTTATTAAAGGATATTAAGGAACCCCTTATGAGAAGTGCGGGAGATGTAACGTTATACAATCGAGCTATTAAAGGATATTAAGGAACCTCTTACGAGGAGTGCGGGAGATGTAACGTTATGTGGAGATTTATCTGCTCGATCGTAATAACGATCGACCTACCCCACCAAACTACTGATTTATCTGCGTAGTTTAGTGACTCGATCGAGTTTACGAGATCGAGGCGGGAGACGGAACGGAGTGTACACGGAGTGCAGTTGACCTCGGATGTTATAGGGACTCGACCGACTCTCCTTTCGGGTTCGCTACCTAGCGGTTTTTGTCTAAAGCCTCGCTACCTTTCAGGTAGCAGCTAAAGGCTCACTACCTATCGGTAAAAAGAGTTTGGTAGGGTAGGACGTTTAAGTAACGTAATGATAAAAGACGTAACGTAAATGCAGTTGACCTAGTAGAGATTAAGGAAACCTCTTACGAGGCAGTGATAAAAGACGTAACGTAAATTTAACCTATTAAAGGATATTAAGGAACCTCTTATGAGAAGTGCGGGAGATGTAACGTTATACAACCGATGGAAGACGTAACGTGAATACAATTGAGCTATTAAAGGAAGTTAAAGAGAGCTCTTACGAGGAGTGAAGTCTTCCTAGATGTTAAGTTGCCCTGGATATTAAGGAACCTCCTACGAGGAGTGAAATCGACCTAGATGTTAAGGAGACCTGGATGTTAGGAGACCTGGATGTTAGGAGACCTGGATGTTAGGAGACCTCTTAAAATTCCTCTGTCGACCTAGTTTCACAATACTTCAAGATCAAAGAGATTGAGAATAATTTCTTTTCTAACCAGCGATCCTCAGATCGCGTATCAGCGGAGTCCTTGTATCGAGAAGAGGAAGTTGTATTGTATCTAGACCTCTGCCCAGGCATGATACGATCGATCCGGTTTGGGCCTTCCAAGCTTGAGAGTCACTCCCGCTCAGATGAACCATCGGTCGAAGTCAAAAAGATGATGTCTGTCTTAAAGCCATTAGTTACTAAAGGGCCCACTCCTTCCAAGCTTTCTTTACCCTCATTCTCCGAGAGAGAGCTAGCAAAAGACGATTCTACGCTATATATGTCATTTCTCCTTCATTTTCTTTCTCCTTCCCAGCCGGTGATAAATCACAAAAAAGAAAAGTTTGCTCATTCAATGTTAACCTCTTCTACTACCCGCATCAAGTAATCGTATAGTAAGGAATAAATGGATGAGATAGGTGGGTATAAAAACTTCCGCGATTTTGGCATGTTTGAATTTTTTGAATTTGCTCCTCTATCGTCCACGGTGCTCGGTTTGCTAGATTTTCTCATCTTCAAGGGATTGATTGTTTCACCTTTGAGGATCAAGGAGATTTCATTGGGAACTCCCAATGGGTATCGATCATCAACGTCAGGTAGTAAGTAGTCTGGTAGCTGTAAAGTACCTAGAACTCTTAAAGGAGACCTAGATGTTACGAGGATCGCAGCTCGAGTCCCGTTTTAAGAAGGTCAACTGCATTCACGTTACGTCTCCCGCACTCCGTTACAAGATATTAAAGCACGTTACGTCTCTTTCCAGGCGCAAGGGTTGGGAGCCGCTCCTCTTTGATGCAATTTTTGCATTAGCCGTGTACTATATCTTCTATTGATTTCGAAAGCAATATTTCTTTAGTTTCCAATATTTCTTCCTCGCTTCGCCCGCTCGAGTTCCCTCCCTCTTACTCCCTATTGAATTTCTGAATTTATTTGAGTTATCTATTTAAATTTTTAATAAAACAGAAGTATTTAGAAGTCTTTAAGAGGGAAGCCGCTTCTTACTTTGCGGATGCGGAAGAATAAGTTTCCAATATGGGAATGAACTTTTCCAAACCAACTTCATGATATTTAAGACTTTGAGTCAAGACGTTAATCGGCAGAAGCAACGTATAGTATAAGGGTGAAATACTTTACTTAGAAGACCAGGTGAACCGTATGTGTAAGCGTTCGCCTCGAGGCGAGGTAGTCCTTTGTTTTTAAGAGACCTCTTAAAGTCGACCTAGTTGTTGAGTCGACCTAGTTGGCGAGTGATTGGAGATGCAGTCGACTCGACCCAGGAGGCGGTCCCAGCTACCAGACTACGATCCTTACCCGGACGATCTCGATCAATAGATCTTTGAAACAACCCCGTAGGAGAATTTCCAAGTATAGCGTCCCGGCACTGTGATTTATCACCCGGTCGAAAGAGAAAATCAGTCTCAAACCAAAGCAAATTAGAGAGAAATAAGGAGTATGTATAGTTCTCGAAAGATCAAAGAAGAGTGGTTGGGGCTAGCTGGATCTCTCAGAGGTTGGCGAAGTACGTGGCTTGCATGAATCATAAATTATTTAGCTGTTATAGCGCCTGCATTTTGCTTAATTTGATTTAGGGGGCTTTACGAGAGTCTTTTTTTTTTTCGGTAGGACGCTCGATGTAGGAATCTGATTGGACTGTAGTCTCCTGGGGATGCCGAAGGCATTGATCGGAGTTCGTCTGACCGGAGGGTCCCATCACAAGAGCATTCCTGGCCTGGAATCATAGATTCCCGCTAATCGTCTTTCTTCCGCTGTCGGTTCTTGTGTCGGTTTGACTTCCAATTTCTGTATCGGAGAGCTAAGCTCTTGTAACAGGAACAAGCGGTCCCAAGATCTTTTTTTAGTAACTGAAGTCTCCGCTGGACCGGATAAATCTTCATCCGGAGTGTAAGATGCTATGGTCGATAAATAGGCGTTTTCCCTTATTTTGATAGTTAGGTGATAGTTATGCTCCTGGAAGAACCCAAGACCTCCTTTTAGCTGCAGAATCGGGCTTTGAACGAGTATGGGTGGTCGTAGAAAAAAGTTTCTCAATAGAAGGATTTATTTCCTCTAGCCCCCGAATGTTCTATGAAGTAAGGCTTTGGATTCAAGGGGTCTGAAAGAACCCCGTAATCACATAGATAGAGAGGTGAGATTGTAGTGGCCCATAAAAAAGGAAAAATCCCATCCGATCCAATAGCCAGTATGAAGGAATCAGACGATCAACTAGGTCGACTCCGTTACTTAACCCCATGGAGATTTATCTGCTCGATCCCCTGGTGAGAGATGGTGGGAGACGTAACGGAGTGAAAACGGAGTGCAGTTGACCTCATAAAGGGACTCTCCCTTAGGGTTCGCTACCTTTTAAGAGGTCTCCTTAACATCTAGGTCGATTTCACTCCGTTACATCTCCCGCACTCACGTTACGTCTCTTTCGGTAGCAGGAGTTGTTTGGTAGGTTCGGTAACATAAACTTTAATGCTTTAAGAGGTCGATTTCACTCCGTTACATCTCCCATCTCCTAACATCCAGGTTCCTCTAACATCTAGGTCTCTTTAACATCTAGGTCAACTTCACTCCTCGTAAGAGGTCTCTTTAACATCTTTTAATAGGTCGACTTCACTCCCCGTAAGAGGTCTCTTTAACATCTTTTAAGAGGTCGATTGTATAACGTTACTTAAACTTCTGGTGGGGTAGGAGATTTATCTGCGTAGGGACTTTAGTCACTCGACCGAGTTTACGAGGTCGAGGATCGCCGCTCGAGTCCCTATAACATCCAGCGCAACTTAACATCTAGGAAGACTTCACTCCTCGTAAGAGCTCTCTTTAACTTCCAGGACAACTTAACATCTAGGTCTCCTAACATCCCGGTCTCCTTAACATCTAGGTCTCCTTAACATCTAGGTCGATTTCACTCCGTTACAAGATATTAAAGCCTCGTAAGAGGTTCCTTAATATCCTGGTCGATTACACTCCGTTACATCTCCCATCGATTGTATAACGTTACATCTCCCGCACTTCTCATAAGAGGTTCCTTAATATCTAAGAGATCAACTGCATTTACGTCTTTTATCACTGCCTCGTAAGAGGTCTCTTTAACATCATAGTATAGATCTCCTTAGCATCTAGGTCGAGATAGTCCTTTAAGAGGTCTCCTTAACATCTAGGTCGACTGCACTCACGTTACGTCTCCCACACTTACGTTACGTCTCCCTTGGGGTAGGAGATTTATCTGCGTAGGGACTTTAGTCACTCGACCGAGTTTACGAGGTCGAGGATCGTAGCTTGAGGTCTATTTAACATCCGGGGCAACTTAACGGATAAATCTAGGTCTCCTAACATCCCAGACGACTTCACTTTCTATAATAGGTCTTTTTAACATCCTTTAACATCTAGGTCTCCTAACATCCCGGTCTCCTTAACATCTAGGTCGATTTCACTCCGTTACATCTCCCGCACTTCTCATAAGAGCTTCCTTAATATCCTTTAATAGGTTAAATTTACGTTACGTCTTTTATCACTCCTCGTAGAGCTCCCTTTAACAAGTATAGGTCAACTGCATTTACGTTACGTCTCCCACCAACTATATTTACGTTACGTCTTTTATCACTTCTCATAAGAGGTTCCTTAATATCTAATATAGGTCAATTGTATTCACGTTACTTAAACTTCTGGTGGGGTAGGGGTTGGGTTTGGCTATGGTCGAGGGTAGGCGCAAGGGCTCCCTTCGGTCGAGCTATTTCATCCCTATAACATCTAGCGCAACTTAACATCTAGGAAGACTTCACTCCTCGTAAGAGCTCTCTTTAACATCCTTTAATAGGTCAGTTGTATTCACGTTACGTCTTCCATCAACTGCACTCCGTGTACACTCCGTTACTTAAACTCCCTCTCCCTAGCGGTCGAGTCCCTTTTATGAGGTCTCCTTAACATCTAGGTCGATTTCACTCCGTTACATCTCCCGCACTCCCGTTACTTAAACATCTGGTGGGGCAGGAGATTTATCTACTCGACCGATAGGTCGAGGATCGCAGCTCGAGTCCCTAAAGGGCCACCACCTCGATCGTAGTTACGATCGAGTAGATAAATCTCCTCATTCACGTTACGTCTCCCGCACT